TAAAATTTTTTATGAGTAAAGTTGTAGGAATTGATTTAGGTACAACCAATTCTGTAGTTGCTGTCATGGAAGGCGGTAAGCCAATAGTTATACCTAATAAAGAGGGTTTAAGAACAACCCCTTCTGTTGTAGCTTATACTAAAAAGCAAGATAAATTAGTTGGACATATAGCCAAGCGTCAGGCTGTGATGAATCCTGAAAATACTTTTTATTCTATTAAAAGATTTATAGGCCGTAAACGGGAAGAAGTTACTAGTGAATTACAACAGTCATCCTATACTGTGAAAACAGATTCCAATTTAAATATTAAGCTTGAATGTCCAGCTTTAAATAAGGATTTTGCTCCTGAAGAAATTTCTGCACAAGTATTGAGAAAATTGGTGGAAGATGCTAGTACGTATTTAGGTCAATCTGTAACACAAGCAGTTATTACAGTACCGGCTTATTTTAATGATTCTCAAAGGCAAGCTACAAAAGATGCAGGTCAGATAGCTGGTTTAGATGTTTTACGTATAATTAATGAGCCAACAGCAGCGTCTTTATCTTACGGATTGGATAAGAAAAATAATGAGACTATTTTAGTTTTTGATTTAGGCGGAGGTACTTTTGACGTATCTGTTTTGGAAGTAGGAGATGGTGTTTTTGAAGTGTTATCTACTTCAGGAGATACTCATTTAGGAGGAGATGATTTTGATCGGAAAGTTGTAAAGTGGCTAATATCTGAGTTTAAAAATGATGAAGGTATTGATTTAGGTCAAGATAAGCAAGCTCTTCAGAGGTTAACAGAGGCGGCAGAAAAAGCAAAAATGGAGTTATCCAGCTTATCTCAAACAGATATTAATTTGCCCTTTATCACTTCAACTGATGCAGGTCCTAAACATTTGGAAAAAACAATTACACGAGCAAAGTTTGAATATCTATGTCAGGATTTAATTAATCGTTGTCAAGTCCCAGTTGATAATGCTTTAAAGGATGCTCAATTAAGAGAAGGTGATATAGATGAAATTGTTTTAGTTGGTGGTTCTACTAGAATTCCTGCTATCCAAGAATTAGTAAAAAATATTGTAGGTAAGGAGCCTAATCAAAGTGTAAATCCTGACGAAGTTGTTGCAATTGGAGCAGCTGTTCAAGCAGGTGTTTTAGCAGGTGAAGTCAAAGATATCTTATTGTTAGATGTTACTCCTTTATCTCTGGGTGTTGAAACTCTTGGAGGTGTTATGACTAAAATTATTGCTCGTAATACTACGGTCCCTACTAAAAAATCAGAAGTTTTTTCTACAGCTGTTGATAATCAGCCTAATGTGGAAATACATGTTCTTCAAGGTGAAAGAGAATTTACTAAAGATAATAAAAGTTTAGGTACATTTAGGTTAGATGGTATTATGCCAGCACCTAGAGGTGTTCCTCAGATAGAAGTTACATTTGATATAGATGCTAATGGAATATTATCTGTTAATGCAAAAGATAAAGGTACAGGTAAAGAGCAATCTATTACAATTACTGGTGCTTCTACTTTACCTAAAGAAGAAGTTGAAAAATTAGTTAAAGAAGCGGAGCAAAACTCAGATCTTGATAAGCAAAAGCGTGAACAAGTTGATTTAAAAAATCAAGCCGATGCTTTGTGTTATCAATCTCAAAATCAGTTGAAGGAATTGGAAGGTAAGATCAGTGCTCCGGATAAACAGAATGTACAGTTATTGATAGATAAATTAAGGCAGGAGATTCAAGAAGAAAATTATGATCAGATTAAAGTATCTCAGTCTGAATTACAACAACTTATGATGGAATTAGGTAAGAAAGTATATAATTCACAAGATAATAATAGCCAAACGGATATAAATAAAGAAGAGGATTCCGTGATAGATACTAAATCTGAAGAAGCTTAATATATTTTTAATTTTTATCTTTTGATAAAATGATTGAACTATATATTAGTTGACAAATTTTTATTAATTTTTTCAGTAGTTTTAAGTGATAGATCATCTAATCTTGAAGCGGGTAACGCGATTCGAACGCGCGACATCAATCTTGGCAAGGTTGCGCTCTACCACTGAGCTATACCCGCTTATCATTATAATATTGTCAGACAAATTGTCATTTGTCAAGTTTTGAGTTGAGCAGAATAGATATTTGTAATGTTATCTATTCTACTTAAATATTCAGTTTATGTTACAAATGAGTTGACTACTCCAGTAATAATAACAAGTCCTGCCCATATGCCAGCACCTGTATAAATTAAGTTTTTTGATTGTTCCCATTGGCCAGGCGATGCAAGAGCTACAGGTATACCTATAACTAGAAGTGTAGAAAGTATAATTAAAATAAGGACAAGTAATTGAATAATTAGTGTCATTATATAGCTCCTTATAAATTAATAGATATGTTAATTAAGTAATATAATTATTTGTATATAATAATATATATTGTTAAATATAATTTATTCACTATTGTAAGATCTTTTATAATACGTTTATACACTTGTAAATAAAACTTACTGAAATATATTATTAATAATAATATATCAGAAAGTCTGCTATATTCTATATAATGAATGATGATATGTAAGATAGATAAATATTGATATATTAATTATAAATTTAATTATTTTATTGTTTAGATAATGTGAGGTTAATTTTATGTTTACAATGATTATATTAACTAAGTTACCAGAAGCTTATGTTATTTTTAGACCTTTAGTTGATATTTTACCTGTTATTCCTGTATTTTTTTTACTCTTGGCTTTTGTGTGGCAGGCAGCTATTGGTTTCAGATAGTTGGTTAGTAATATACATTTTAATATTTATGTCTAATAGTTTTTTATATAGTACTTGATGGTTATCATTTTATGGTTGAACCTCTTTTATCTGGTATAGTATTAGGTTTAATTCCTGTTACTTTATTAGGCTTATTAGTTGCAGCTTACTTGCAATATCGTAGAGGAAATCAGTTGACTTTATAATAAGTTTCAATTTTAATTTGTTGTTGTTCTTTTAAATTATAAATACCCGAAATAGGATTTTATTTCGGGTATTTATTCTGTTAATTACAGGAAAAATAGTTTTTATATGTTTAAATTTTTTTATTTTACCAACTAGATTTTTTTATTCCAGGTAATAAACATTCATGAGCCATTTCTCTTAAAACATGTCTTGATAGTCCAAAATTACGATAAACGCCTCTGCTTCTTCCAGTAAGCCAACATCTATTTCTCTTTCTACATGGTGAGCTATTAAGGGGTAGTTTTTGTAAATCTTTTTGTAGTTTAATTTGTTCAATAAAATCAGAGGTTTTTTTAATTTTTCTTTTAAGCTCAATTCTTTGTTTTTTATACTTATTATTAAGTAATTCACGTTTGATTTCTCTTTGAATCATGCTTTTTTTAGCCATATTTTTTGCGATTTAGAAGTTTAAGTAAAATAGTATCTAATTCTTATTTCTATTGCAATAAAGAAAATAAGAAAATCTGCATTAATATTTTTTTATTAATGTAAATTTTCTTATTTATTTTTGAATTTTTCTTTGTTCTATTTTTACTTAGAATTATCCGAATTTACCTGTTGTTGAGGCAATGACAAATGCTGCGTATGTCATAATATAACCAACAGAAAAGTGTACTAATCCTACTAATCTAGCTTGTACAATAGATAAAGCAACAGGTTTATCTTTCCATCTAATTAGATTAGCTAGGGGTGTTCTTTCATGAGCCCATGCAAGAGTTTCTATAAGTTCTTGCCAGTATCCTCTCCAAGAAATTAAAAACATAAACCCTGTGGCCCACACCAGATGACCAAATAAGAACATCCAAGCCCATACCGATAGGTTGTTCATTCCATATGGGTTATATCCATTAATTAAAGGTGAGGAATTTAACCATAGGTAGTCTCTTAGCCATCCCATTAAATATGTTGATGATTCATTAAATTGATTAACATTTCCTTGCCAAATTGTCATATGTTTCCAGTGCCAGTAAAATGTAACCCAACCTATTGTATTTAGCATCCAGAATACTGATAGATAGAAAGCGTCCCATGCAGAAATATCACATGTTCCACCACGTCCTGGGCCATCACAAGGAAAACTATAGCCAAAATCTTTTTTATCTGGCATCAGTTTTGATCCTCTAGCATCTAACGCACCTTTTACTAGTATAAGAGTTGTTGTGTGTAAGCCTAAAGCGATTGCGTGATGAACTAAAAAGTCCCCTGGACCAATTGTTAAGAAAAGAGAGTTTTTACTGTTATTAATAGCTTCTAACCATCCTGGCAACCATACACTACTTCCAGCTTGTGTTGCTATATTAGATGATGATGATAGTAGTATGTTGAATCCATATAATGCTTTTCCTGAACTTGCTTGTATCCATTGAGCAAATACAGGCTCAATTAATATTTGCTTTTCGGGTGTTCCAAAAGCAATCATAGTATCATTATGTATATACAAACCTAAAGTATGGAAGCCTAAAAATAAACAAGCCCAACTTAAATGGGAAATAATAGCTTCTTTATGATCCAGCATTCTTGTTAATACATTATTTTTGTTTTGTTCTGGATCGTAGTCCCTAATGAAAAATATTGCACCATGAGCAAATGCTCCCACCATTAGAAAGCCTGCTATATATTGATGATGAGTATATAATGCGGCTTGTGTTGTGAAGTCCTTAGCCATAAAAGCATAAGGTGGCATAGCATACATGTGCTGAGCGACGAGAGATGTGATAGCTCCTAGTGAAGCTAAAGCTAGTCCTAATTGTATATGTAAAGAGTTTGTAATCGTTTCGTATAATCCTTTATGTCCTGCACCTAATTTACCACTGGGTGGTCTGTGAGCGTCTATAATATTTTTTATATTGTGACCTATACCCCAATTAGTTTTATACATATGTCCTGCTATAATAAATAAGATAGCAATTGCTAGATGATGGTGAGCTATATCTGTCAACCATAAAGACTGACTTTGTGGATGGAAGCCGCCTAGAAACGTTAGAATAGCTGTACCTGCTCCTTCACTTGTCCCGAAGATATGATTTAAGCTATCAGGATTAGATGCATATTCACTCCATTTACCTGTGAAAAATGGTTCTAAACCAGAAGGATGTGGTAGTGTATACGTAAAATTGTTCCATCCAATATGTTGACCTCTTGATTCTGGAATAGCTACGTGTACTAAGTGTCCTGTCCATGCTAATGAACTTACACCAAATAACCCAGATAAATGGTGATTTAGTCTTGATTCATTATTTTTAAACCATGATAAACCAGGTTTAAATTTAGGTTGTAAGTGCAGCCATCCTGCAAAAAGCATAATAGATGAAAGTACTAATAAAAATAAAGCTGCATTATAAAGATCACTGTTAGTTCTCATGCCAATTGTATACCACCAGTGATAAACACCAGAGAATGTTATATCTACAGGATAAGATACGCCTCCTTTGGTAAAAGCTTTAACAGCTGGTTGTCCGAAATGTGGATCCCAAATTGCATGTGCTATAGGTTTTGTTTTTAATGGATTTGTAACCCATTGTTCAAAGTTACCTTGCCATGCAACATGAAATAAGTTGCCTGAAGTCCATAAAAATATAATAGCCAGATGTCCAAAATGAGATGCAAAGATTTTTTGATATAAATTTTCTTCTGTCATCCCATCATGACTCTCAAAATCGTGTGCAGTAGCTATACCGTACCAGATTCTTCTTGTTGTTGGATCTTGAGCTAATGCCTGGCTAAATTTTGGAAATTTTGTTGCCATTTGTTTGTTGTCCTAATTTAACTTTTATCCTACTGATATTATTCTTGCTAAGAAAAAGGCCCAAGTTGTACCTATACCCCCTAAAAGGTAGTGAGCTACACCAACGGCTCTTCCTTGGGTAATGCTTAATGCTCTAGGTTGAATAGATGGAGCGACTTTAACTTTATTGTGAGCCCATACGATTGATTCTATAAGTTCTTGCCAGTATCCACGTCCACTAAATAAGAACATTAAACTAAATGCCCATATGAAATGTGCTCCTAAGAATATTAAGCCATAAGCTGATAATGAAGAGCCATATGATTGAATTACTTGTGAAGCTTGTGCCCAAAGAAAATCTCTTAACCATCCATTAATAGTTATTGCACTTTGAGCAAAATTTCCTCCTGTGATATGTGATATTTTGCCTGATGATGCAATGCTACCCCAAACATCAGATTGCATTTTCCAGCTAAAATGGAAAAGTACTATAGATAGTGAGTTATACATCCAGAAAAGACCTAAAAATACGTGATCCCAACCTGACACTTGGCATGTACCACCTCTTCCTGGCCCATCACAAGGGAAGCGAAAGCCTAAATTGGATTTGTCTGGAATTAATCTTGAATTTCTTGAGAATAAGAAACCTTTAACTAAAATTAGTACAGCTACATGAATGGTAAATGCATGTATATGATGTACCATGAAATCGGCTGTCCCTAAAGATATCGGCATAGATGCTATCTTGTTACCAACTGATACAATGTCTCCACCAAATACATAGCTTGCTGTTGCCAATGAATTAGGACTTGTATTGCTTGGAGCAAGTGTATGTATATTTTGTACCCATTGGGCGAAAACAGGTTGCAATTGAATAGCCGTATCAGAGAACATATCTTGTGATCTTCCTAATGCTCTCATTGTATCGTTATGAATATATAAACCAAATGAATGAAAGCCTAAAAATATACATACCCAATTCAAATGAGAGATAATTGCGTCTCTGTGACGGATAATTCTATCCAATACATTATTATAGTTTTGCGCTGGATTATAATCCCTTACCATGAAAATTGATGCATGAGCACCTGCTCCTACGATGCAGAAACCCCCTATCCACATATGATGAGTAAATAATGAAAGTTGTGTAGGATAATCTGTGGCTATATAAGGATAAGGAGGCATAGCATACATATGATGTGCAACTATTATACTTAATGATCCCATCATAGCTAAGTTAATAGCTAGTTGTGCATGCCAAGAAGTAGTTAGAATTTCGTATAACCCTTTATGTCCCTCGCCAGTAAAAGGTCCTTTGTGTGCTTCTAAAATTTCTTTCATACTATGACCTATGCCCCAATTAGTACGATACATATGCCCTGCCACTAGGAATAGAACTGAAAGGGCTAAGTGGTGATGAGCTGTATCGCTAAGCCATAAACCCCCAGTTACAGGATTTAAGCCTCCTTTGAAAGTTAGGAAATCAGAGTATTCATTCCAGTTTAAAGTAAAGAATGGTAATATGCCTTTATTAAAACTAGGATATAATTGGCATATTAAATCTTTATTGACTAAAAATTCATGAGGTAATGGTATTTCTTGTGGAGATACACCAGAATCTAATAACTTGTTTATTGGTAGTGCGATATGTATTTGGTGTCCTGCCCAACCTAAGCAACCTAAGCCAAGTAATCCTGCTAAATGATGATTCATCATTGATTCAACATTCTGGAACCATTCAAGTTTAGGTGCTGCTTTGTGATAGTGGAACCATCCTGCAAATACCATTAAAGCAGCCATAAATAAGCCACCTATTGCAGTAGCATATAGTTCGAATTCTGTAGTAATTCCAGAAGCTCTCCATAGTTGAAAGAAACCTGATGTGATTTGAACTCCTTGAAATCCCCCTCCAACATCCCCGTTTAAAATTTCTTGTCCAACAATTGGCCATACAATTTGCGCGCTTGGTTTAATTAAGGTTGGATTACTTAACCAAGCTACATAGTTAGAAAATCTAGCGCCATGAAAATACATTCCACTAAGCCATAAAAATATAATAGCTAATTGGCCAAAATGGGCACTAAAAATTTTTCTTGAAATTTCTTCTAAAGAACTAGTATGACTATCAAAATCGTGAGCATCTGCATGTAGATTCCAAATCCAAGTTGTTGTTTTTGGACCTTTAGCAAGTGATCTTGAAAAATGACCAGGTTGTGCCCATTTGTCAAAGGATGTGCTTACAGGGTCTTTATCTACAGTGACTTTGACTTTATTTGTTTCTTGCTCTTTTGAGCTAATTGTCATTGAGATTCTCCTCTCTATTATTATGAAAATAAAATTAGATAAGGAATAAAACGCTCACTTCAATCTAATAATAAAATCAGATAATTTTAACATTAGCTTGTTGTTATATTTCTCATAGTATAATGGGTTAGTGAGTTTTTATTATAATATAATATTATAAAGATAACTCGCTAAATATCTAAACTCTGTTAACAATAGTTAAAATCTTAAAAAATTTATATATTCTTTACTTTCATTAATGCTTGACCGCAATCAACAATGTCTCCATCTTTGACGAGAATTTCAACTATTTCTCCATCTACTTCAGCTTCTATTTCATTCATTAATTTCATTGCTTCGATAATACATACAGTTTGTTTTTTTTGAACTATATCATATTTTTCTATGAATGCAGGTTCATTTGGTGCTGGAGATCTATAAAATGTTCCTACCATGGGTGACACGATAGTAGAGTAGGTTTCAGATTCTGTTTTAACTATTTTATTGTTATTTCTATTTTTAATAGGATTTGTTTTGATAGGCATTAATGATAATTTGTTAATATTGTTGTTAGCTGTTTTATTAAAATAATTTATTTTTTTTATAATGTGATTTTTGTTATTTGTTTTTATTTTTTTATTTATTATCAATTCAAATTGATTACTTTTAATTTTTATTTTATCTATATGATTATCTTGTATAGAATTTAGTATTTTTTTTAAATCTTTTATTTGAAATTTCATATAATTTATCCTTGTTTTGCTTTTATTATTGATCATTAGTTGCTATATCTAATTCTTCTGGCAGCATCCATATTCTCGTGTAATTATCTAATTCTATAATAGGTACTCTTTTATAGTTAAATAAGATTTTTTCTCCCACAATACGACCTTTTTTATATAAATAATTAGCAATTTGTATGTTTATTTTGTTATTAATTGCTTTAATATATATGTATTTGTTTAGTATATTCATAATTATATATTTTTAAAATACCTATATTATATGTTATATGTTTAAAATAAAAATGTTCTATAATTTATATCTATAAATTACTGTATTTTTTTATTCTGTTGGATTGGTTTATGATTGAAAATTGTATTTGGTTTTATATGTATCTTGAATTTTAAAAAGTATATAAATTCTTTTATAAAATAAATGATGTATTAATCTAAAAATTATTAATGCTATTTTTTATTAAACAAGCTTTAAAGCTTAGTAATATATTCTATAATTTAAATATTATTTATTTTTTAAACTAGTACTTATATAACAATTAATTGATTGAAGTATCGAAAGCAATAAAAATATAGTGACTAATATAATGACAATGATATTAAAACTTTACTTATTACTTAATATTACTTAAATGTTATGGCCAGAAATCCTTATTTGAAGTCAAACTAATTTATAAATTAATAAAAAATATAACAATAATACTTCATATGTGATTAATTTTAATGAATTATTTCTATTTTATATATTTGTATTAAGTTATTTAAAATAATTTTGATAATGGCCATGAAGATGATACTAGAGTATAATAAAAACCTATATTGTTTTTAATGGTAATATATTTTTCCTTAACTTTTCAAAATAGTACTAATTTTATAGATATTTGTAATTTGTTTAATAATTTATATAATGACAATGTGGAAAATTTTATAACTTTATATTCTTGTTTGCAGATTTCAATCCATATACTTTATATAGTTATGTAAGGTAGTTTAAGTATGGATATATGGGCTTTAAAAATTATTACTTGATTTAATCAATTTTTATAATGATAATGACTAATGCATTTTTTTAATGATTTTATTAGTTATGGGTTAATCTTTGTATAGTTTATATGAATCTTCGATGTAAAGAGCTTATGATCTATTTTTTCTAATTAAGCAACTAGGCATATATAGATCTTATTGTTGATTATGTTTAAGAATAGAATAGAAATTGTAATGTTTTTCATATAAAATTGTGAATTGCATCTAGTTTTTGATTTTAATTGTTATAATTGAAGGTTTTAATTTTTTATAGTTTTACTGGCTTTGGTTGGTATATGTTTATTAAATAAATAGATTGCAGGGCTAAAATATATCTACTATTTTTAAATATGAATGGCTTTATAATTAAGAAAGATATATAAACTTTATTCAGTAAACAGATAGTACAGTATTGCGTTAAGATTTGTTCAATCTAATGAGATTAATATATTATTTCACATTTTTTAGTATTAGTGTATATGAATAATTAGCAATATATTATATTTTTTGATTAGAATCTTGATATTTCAATCCGATTTTTATGTTTTAAATATTTTAAAAAAAAATTCCATTAAATAGAGTAAAAATTTTATAAAATAATTCTCAAATTATTTATCTTAATCTTTTATCATATATTTGTATACCATATATATATAAGAAAAAGAGCCATTCTAAATATTATTAAATATATTATGTTTTGTATATAAAGGAGTGTATATAGATATGAAAATTTTACCTAAAGTTAAAATGTGAATGGTGCTATTTTTGTCGTTGTTATGTATGCATAATATATGTTAATTTTTTATATAGTTTTTTAAATATACAAGTTTTTTTTAGTTTCATTATAATTGACACTTAATATTTCCTAAAAGTGTATAAATTGGCTTGTTTTTTGTTTACAAGTGACTTCAAAATATTTATAATTCTTTGTATATATAAATACTGGATTTATTTAATATAATAGACGGCAGATAAATTACAGTATCTTTTATTGTATGAGTAATAAGTAAAGATACAAAACCGAGTCAAGTTAAAGTTTCTTCAAATCGATTTATATATGAACATGTCTTTTTCACACGAATGTTGTACTTCTGTTTTTTTGCTAACATATATGTTAATTCATTTATTAGTTTAATAGGCTCATTGGTAAGAGCTATCTTAGTCAGATTTTTAACTACCAAAAAACAGTTATTTAATAACTAATCACTTTATTCTTTAGTGACAGATCATGAAAATTTTTATAAATGTTCATAAAATTCATCTATATTTTTATAAGTCTAGATTTTATATATAATTTATATATAAATTGTATAATGTAATTTTTAATTGAAGTTAATTACAATTATGTCATAATAACTATGAAAGATATAATATGAGTGAACAGTGTTATAATTAGTCTCTATAGTTATAAATAATAGACTAAGTTTTAAGTAACTTATTCTTAACAGGAAGATTTCTTTTATTTATGTGTGTATGCGGTTTTTTAATAATTATTTTCTAGTAGAGTTCATTACATATTTAATTATAATTTAATTATATCATTGTTTTATATTTTTGTATGATTAAAAGTATTTTAAATCAGCAAGAATATGCAATATTAAATTACATCAATAATTACATCTATTATGTTAATAGCAGATGATTTAGATAAACTACTTGAAATTTTGCCAGATTTTATATGTGAGCCTTTAGCAAAGCACCCTGATAGAAAATCTTTGATTGAAGTAGTAATGGATTTAGGTCGTAGGCCTGAAGCACGTTTTCCTAATGGTCCTCAATATTTATCTGCACAAATTATATCATGGCACGATTTAGATTTTTGTATTAAAAGGGTAGGCCATTTTAGTGGAGATAATCGTTCAGGTATTGAGCGTACATTACACAGAATAAGTTCTATAAGAAATAGGAAAGGAAATATTATAGGGTTAACATGTAGAGTTGGACGAGCAATTTTTGGGACTATTAGTATTATTAGAGATTTGTTAGAAAAAGGTCAATCTATTTTATTATTAGGTAAACCTGGTGTGGGTAAAACAACAGCTATTAGAGAAATAGCTCGTGTTTTAGCTGATGAGATAGAAAAAAGGGTAGTTATTATTGACACTTCTAATGAAATAGCAGGTGATGGAGATATTCCTCATCCAGCTATTGGAAGAGCAAGAAGAATGCAAGTTGCACGCCCTGAACTTCAGCATCAGGTTATGATCGAAGCTGTAGAAAACCATATGCCTGAAGTCATAATTATAGATGAGATAGGTACAGAATTAGAAGCATTAGCGGCTCGTACTATTGCTGAAAGAGGTGTTCAGTTGGTTGGTACAGCACATGGAAATTATTTAGAAAGTTTGATTAAAAATCCTATTTTATCTGATTTGATAGGTGGAGTCCAGTATGTTACTTTGGGAGATGATGAAGCAAAACGAAGAGGTTCTCAAAAGAGTATCTTAGAAAGGAAATCTGCTCCTGCATTTCAGGCAGCTATTGAAATTCATGAACGTGATAATTGGATAGTTCATGAAAAAATTGATGAAACAGTAGATCAAATACTACAAGGATCTATATTATTTATGCAGCGTCGTAAATTTAATGCTGAAGGATCAATTTGTATAGAATGTGAACAATTTGCTTCTTCAAATTTTGTATCTAATTTTACCTCATTCAATAATAATGCAAAATTAAAAAATAACAAAAATTTAGGTTTTGTAAAAAACTCTTATAGCCATGATTTGAGATATTTGTTAAATCATCAGGAATCTATGAAAATAATAGATCAGTCTAGTTCAAAGAACCAAATTAATGACAAGAATATAATTTCTATAAATGATAGTAAAATTATGTTAATATATCCTTACTCTGTTAATCTTCAACAAATAGAGGCTACTATTCATACATTACAATTGCCTTTTGCTGTTACTAGGGATCTGATTAAAGCAGATATAATTTTATCATTAAGATCAAATATTAAACAGAATACAAAATTGCGGCAAATAGCCAAAGCAAAACAGATAACCATTTATACAATTCATAGTAGTACAATTTCTAATATTACTAGAGCCTTAAAACAAATGTTGAACATCAGTAAACTTTCTCATTTACATTGGAGGCATCTATGTGAAAATAAAAATAGAGCAGAAATTATAGCTTTAGCTGAAGCACGAAGGGCTATAGAGAATGTTATTATTAATAAAAAACAATCGGTAGAGCTACTATCTCGTTTAGCTTATATACGTAAATTACAGCATCATTTAATAGAGTCCTATAATTTAAGATCTCGTAGTTTTGGCGAGGAACCAAATAGAAGGTTACGTATTTATCCTAATTAATCAAATACGGCATTAAAATGTAGTGTTTATAATAGTGTTTTTGAGTCTGTACACTATAGATACAGGTTGTAGTAGAAATTTCTAAATTATTATATTAAAGGAAGTAAGTCAATATGACGTCAGAATATTCAGCAGATACTCTAAAAAAAGTGAAAGATATCATAATAGAGCAATTAGGTGTTAATGAAAAAGATGTTACTTTACAAGCTAATTTTGGTACTGATCTGGGTGCAGATTCTTTAGATACAGTTGAACTAGTTATGGCTATAGAAGAAGAGTTTTCTATAGATATACCTGATGATGATGCAGCTAAAATAGAAACTTTGGCTCAAGCTATTGAGTTTATAGATAAAGCTGTTAAAGAAAAGAGTGAAAAACGAAAGCAATAATTTTCATAGTATAGAATATTTTCTTATACGGAGAGGGTGGGATTCGAACCCACGGAACCTTGCAGTTCATCTGATTTCAAATCAGACGCAATCAACCAACTCTACCACCTCTCCATTTATACATAATAATATCAGAAAAAAGACTATAAAAACAATTATTTATAGTCTTTTATTGTTCATTATTCGTATGTAGCTTGGCCAGTAAATTTTTTCTTTACTGGATTATCATTTTTTCCTATAGAATGTTCTATATTTCCGACGCCTTCTCTACCGGGATTGGCTTTTTCTGGAAAAACACCATCTTTAGGATGTAAGTATTGTACTTCTCCATTAGGAAATATGCGATAAATTTTAAAGTCAGCAATTTTAAATTGTGTTTTTAGTTGGGCACTTAAAGCTAAGCATTGTTCTTTTTTTGCTAAATATAGCAAATTATTTCCTTGTCTCATTATTGCTGCACCACCAGTAGGCATTTCGAAAATTTGTTCTACTTTGCTTGTCCAAGTGATAGCGTATTTTTCTTCTATTTCTGCCGCCCTTAGCCATCCACCTGTACTACCACCAAAAGTAGGTGATGGCATTTTTAAGTCAATTGTGTTAGTCATATTTTTTCATGTTTGTATTTGTATATATATAATAATTATTATGTTGTTTATTTACTGTGATACATAAAAGAAATAAAGCTTCATAATTTTTTAAGCTTGACTTGTTTTTTTGTAATTCGTTAGCAGTTCCTTGTTGGCGTAAAAAAACTAGCTATTAATATTACTAGTATAGCTAGTTTTTCTCAGTTTTTTATTTATCTTATCGTAGAATTAATTGCCGATGATTTGATTGGAGCTATAGAATATAATTTTATTAAATTCCAGCCTAAACTTAGATATATAGGTAGTTTTTTAATATTTCGTAATATTTGATTTTCATATAATTTATCAATTTCTATAAGTAATCTGTTTTTGGAAGCACATACATCTAAATACTGAAAAAATTCAGGCTTGTCAACATTTAAAGCTATTGGGAAAATACGTGAAGCACTTTCATTTGTTTTTCTTATGACTTGTATGTCGTATTGTCTTGAATCTAACCCTATTGCTTTGTAGAAATCAGAACGTTGAAAATCATTTAAATACATAGTTGCAAATACGCTTAATAAGAAAAATCGACACCATAACCTAGCTTCTAAGTTATTTAAAAAATTAGGTTGTGATTTTAAAAGAGCTGCAAAAAAATCACCATGACGGTTCTCATCTTGACACCAATTTTCAAAGAACTTAAAAATAGGGTATATTCGGTGTTCAGGATGTTTCTCTAAATGTCTATATATAGTAATATATCGCCAATAGCCGATTTTTTCAGATAAGTACGTTGCGTAGAAAATAAATTTAGGAGAAAAAAAAGTATATTTTCTACTTTTTGTTAAAAAGCCTAAATCCAGCGATAAATTAAAATCTCCTATGGCTTTATTTAAAAAACCTGCATGTCTAGCTTCATCTCTAGACATAAGTAAAAAACATTCAGCCATAATAGGATTAGTTTTTTGTAATCTACGCGATAGTTCTTTATATAGTAGGAAACCAGAAAATTCCGCTGTGCAAGATCTTTCTAGGAATTCGATAAATAATGTTTTTGTTTTTTTATCTAAATTACTCCATGATTGTTCAAATTCTTCGTCTCTAATGAAATGCTGTCTGTTATAGTCAGCTCTAAATTCTTTTAGTATGGCTTCAAATTCTTGAATATTTAACGAAATATCTAATTTTGCCATTTCTTCAAAATTTGTTGTATAAAATCTTGGTGTAAGTAAAGTCTCTTTTGCCGATATTTTTGATGAGTTTGTAGTCACTTGCATATAATAATAGAAATTTTGAGTTAAAATATTGTACTTTTCAGGTTATTAAGTCTATACTAACTCTAAGTTATAATGAGTTGGTTGATAATTGTAAAAAATTTACATTTCTTGATTTTTTATTGTATAGGGAATTTTTTTTCTAATTATTATGTATTAATATTACTATTATTAAAGTTATCATATTAATAATATAAGTTATTTACGATAGGAGTATAAAAGTTTATGTTAGATATTATTAGCTTAGGTTGGGGTTCTTTATTAGCTGTATTTACATTTTCGGTTGCTTTAGTTGTGTGGGGAAGAAATGGTTTTTAATACTTCGTTGTATATTTTGAATATTTACTCTTTTATTTTGGAGTTTAATTATGGGAAATGAGATTATAATAACGGCTACTATTAGCTCGACACTAATACTTGTAGGACTTGCCTTAGGATTTATTTTACTGAAAATACAAGGTGAATAAATTCATGACTAAAGTTCATACATAATTTAACCAATAAAAAGAATATGTTGAATATTTCATATTCTTTACTTATTAAGTATTAAGTATATTCTTAAATATGAAAGATAAAAAATGAAAATAATATGGTATTTTACAAGTTGTTTAACAATATTATTAATATTATTTAATAGTCCTAAGGTTATAAATATGAGTAGTTTTAGCAATTCGCAGCAAATGCTTAATATTACACGTGGGACTCAAAGAAAACTACAAATAATTACAACGATTACTATCTTAGTTTTTTTTGTTTTAACTGTATTTTTTGCTTTATATTCTTATCAATAAGAATCAATATGTTTTTAAAAATCTATTTTGAATTTTTAAGTAATGTGTATACCAAAAAAAATTTGTCCTGTCCCTTTTGATCAGCAACCTTTAAATGAATATTTTGCGTTAAAAGCATCTTGGTTTTTCAAGTGGTCTACAGCAGAAAAATATAAATATTTTGGTAAAATATTACATATTTTTTCTTTCTTTTTTCTGTTATTTGTTCCTGTTGTTTTTTCTATTATTCCTAATAATGCTAATCTAATCAAAATTTTAGTGCTAGATATAATTATAGTAAATTCAATATTGATATTAATTTTTATGAGATTGTATTTAGGCTGGTCTTATATTGTTAAAAGACTTATCAGTGCAACGGTTTTTTATGAAGAATCAGGTTGGTATGATGGACAGGTTTGGATAAAAAATATTGAAAGCTTAACAAAAGATCGTTTAATAGGTTTATATGAAGTGGCACCTTTTATAAAAAGAATTAAACATAGCTTAAATATATCTCTTGTTTTCTTAATTATAGATAATTTAGTATATTCATTGATTTAATAGTATGCAATGTATTATATTGTGTCTAAACGCGGGGTAGAGCAGTCTGGTAGCTCGTCGGGCTCATAACCCGAAGGCCAATGGTTCAAATCCATTCCCCGCTATCACATTAGCTAGTTGAGTTAAAAAAATTTTACTTCTATGTTATATTATTTATTGTTTACTTATATTTATTATTTAGTAGAAATTTTAAATTTTGTGAGAATATTTTAATGGTACGAGATAATAATTGTATTAGAGTGGGCCAACAGGCTCCTAATTTTTCTGCTACTGCAGTATATGATCAAGAGTTTAAACAAATAAAATTGTCTAATTATCTTGGTAAGTATGTGATTTTACTATTCTATCCTTTAGATTTTACATTTGTATGTCCTACAGAAATAACAGCTTTTAGTGATGTCTATAAAGAAATTCAACAAGCAGATGCAGAGGTTTTAGGTATATCTGTAGATAGTGAGTACTCTCATTTAGCATGGCTACAAACTGATCGTGAATCGGGTGGATTAGGTGATTTAAATTATCCTTTAGTTTCTGATTTAACTAAACAAATAAGTCTTTCTTATAATGTTTTAACTGAAGAAGGTAAAGCTTTAAGAGGTTTATTTATAATAGATAGGCAAGGTATAATACAACATTCTTTGGTTAATAATTTAGATTTTGGTAGGAGTGTAGATGAAACTCTAAGAGTGTTAAAGGCTATTCAGTATGTCCAAAATAATCCTGATGAGGTTTGTCCGGCTAACTGGCAGCCAGGTAGTCCTACAATAATTAGTAACCCTAAGCAATCAAAAAGCTATTTTAGTTCTATATAATTAAATTTTTTAAACTTTAAAATATTTAATATAAATATCTGCAATAAAGTTTTATTGTATTCATGAGAATAAAGTCACTTAATTGCATTTTACATATAATTATAATGTAGTTATTTAATTTAGTTAATTTTAGCTAGATAGCAAAATTTAAGGAAAGTATCTATGTCTACTAATTTAGCTCAGCAATTACGAGAAGGAACAACTAAGTCTCATAGTATGGCTGAAAATGTAAGTTTTGTAAAATCTTTTCTTGGTGGAGTAGTTGATAAGAAATCGTACCGTAAGTTAGTCGCTAACTTATTTTTTGTATATACAGCTATTGAAGAAGAGATAGAAAAAAATAAAGATCATATAGCTATCAAATCTATATATTTTCCAGAATTGCATCGTAAATGGAGTTTACGACAAGATTTACTGTATTATTATGGTTCTAATTGGGAAAAAGAAGTTTCTCCTTCTTTAGCTACTCAAGCATATGTAGATAGAATTCATAGTATAGGTGCGAATCAGCCTGAACTATTGATAGCTCATGCCTACACACGTTATATGGGAGATTTATCTGGAGGGCAAATTTTAAAGAAAATAGCTCAAAATGCAATGCAATTATCTGGAAACGAAGGAACATCTTTTTATAATTTTCAGGATATAAAAGATGACAAGGCTTTTAAAGAAATTTATCGTAATGCATTAGATAATGTTCCTATTAATAATGAACAGATTTCTCAAATTATTACTGAAGCTAATATATCTTTTAATTTAAACATGAAGATGTTCCAAGAGCTGAATTCTAATTTAATTAAAATTATGATTATGCTTTTATGGAGTACAATTAGCAAATTCCGTAAAAAGTTTATTTAACTGATGTGTACTTGTATCTATATAGATCTTAATAATTTAATAAGGTCTATTATTTTTTGTTGATTTATATCTAAAATAAATATAAATTAATAAGATGGTGTTTCTTATAGTAGAATACAATGTAGTTTGATAACATACCTGTTTATATTATGTATAAATTAAAAACCTCAAAATCTATTCTTAAAAGATTTAAAATAACATCTAATAGTAAGCTTCTAAGACATAGAGCATCGCGCAATCATTTACTTCAAAAAAAGACGTCTAAAAGAAAGCAAAAGTTAAGACGTGTTGTTATTGTTAGTTCAAGAGATATTTTAAATTTTAATAGTAAGTTACCTTATATGTTCTAATAATTATTTGTAAGTTTATTGATTTAATTTATTTCAATTTTAAAATTGAAAATTGTAGAAATTTTATATTTAAAAATCAAAAAATAAGAGATACTATCTATGACTCGTGTAAAAAGAGGTAACGTTGCTCGTAAAAGAAGAAAAAAAATTTTAAAATTAGCTAAGGGTTTTAAAGGGGCCCATTCTTCTTTATTTCGTACGGCTAAGCAGCAAGTTCTTAAAGCTTTAAGATATTCTTATATAGGTAGAAAAAACAAAAAACGTGTATATCGGCGTTTGTGGATTACTCGTATTAATGCTGCTGTTAAATTATATAATTTAACATACAGTCAATTTATGAGTAATTTAAAAAATGCTAGAGTAGCATTGAATCGGAAAATGTTATCGCAATTAGCTGCTTTTGATATTAATACATTTGAGTCTATTTTGAAATCTACTTTATAAAGATTTTATTTCAAGAACACAATATCTTTAATACTGTCTATTTTTTACTTGTTATTTCTTTAGATTAGCTTTAAAGTTTGTGTTACTTGAAATTCCATTAAAGTAATTTGTATAATCAATGAAGTCTATAAAGTATATAATTACTAAGAAGTTGTAAAGTCTTTTTTGCTTCGCAATTACGCTGATTTTTTATAGCTTTTAAGGAAGCTTGAATGTGTTCTTGTGCTAAGTCTTTAGCTTTTTGTATTCCTTGACTATTTTTTATGATCTGTATAGTTGTATTTATATCTTCTGTATTTTGAAATTCTCGATTAATGAAAGAATATATTTGAGGATATTCTTCTAGTGTAAAAATTAAAGGAGCTGTAAGATTTCCATTTCTTAGGTCAGATCCAGCGGGTTTCCCTAATGATTCTTTAGAGCTTATAATATCTAAAATGTCATCTATTATTTGAAATGCTAATCCTAAATGTTTTCCGTAAAGATAAAAATCATTTTGAGTTTTCTTACTGGCATTACTAATCATAGCAGCTCCTTTGCAACTAGCAGCTATTAAGGAGGCTGTTTTGTAGAAGGATTTTTCTATATAGTCTTCTATTGAAATTGTACTGTCAAAATTACTTAACCCTTGCCTAACTTCTCCTTCAGCAAAGTCTGTAATTACTTTTGAGATAGTCTTTACCACATCTAAATTGTTCAAATTAGCTAAATACCATGAAGATTGTGCGAATAGAAAGTCCCCAGCTAATACAGCAACTTTTGTATTAAATGTATTATGAACAGTTTCAATACCTCGTCTAATTTGACATTCATCAACAACGTCATCATGCACTAAGCTAGCTGTATGTATAATTTCTGTAATTTCTGCTAGTCTTCTATGTTCTGGAAATATGTAATTATTACTCATTGTTGCTTGTGCTACTAGTAATACGATTGCTGGCCTAATTCTTTTACCTCCAGCACTAAATAAATGTTCTGCTGCTGCATAAAGTACAGGATGTTTAGCACCAACCATTTTTTTTAAATTTTTATCTAGTATGTTTAGATCATGTTGAATAGAAGAAAATATGTTATTAGATATAGTCATAATTTTTGAATTCGATATCATTATTTTAGATATTGTATTATAACTTTATTATTAGTTTTAACATATAATTCATAATCTATTTATATTAGCTATAATAATTTTATTATTAAGGTTGTATTAAGAATTTTTCTTATTATTTTAATATCTACTTATAGAATATATTACAATACTAATAATTCAAATATTTTTATTTCTAGTTTTAGCATCTAATCTCGATAGCTATTGTTAATTTGATTTTTATTCAGCTTTTTATTATGTTTTTATATTTTATTTGTGCTTATTTATTTTAGGAGATATAAAAATTGTTATGACTGATAATATAGTTTTACCTTCAACATTATTTGAAATATCCAATATTAATAGTGAAGTTATTTTGTCGCTTTATGAAGACATGTTATTAGGCCGTAATTTTGAAGATATGTGTGCACAAATGTATTATCGTGGTAAGATGTTTGGATTTGTTCATTTATATAATGGTCAAGAGGCTGTTTCTACAGGTGTAATCAAAGCATTAGATAAAGATGATTATGTATGTAGTACTTATAGAGATCATGTTCATGCTTTAAGTAAAGGTGTTCCACCTAAATTTGTTATGGCAGAATTGTTTGGTAAGGAAACTGGTTGTAGTCGTGGACGTGGTGGTTCTATGCATATTTTTTCAGCTAAGCATAATTTTTTAGGTGGATTTGCATTTATTGGAGAAGGTATACCTGTTGCTATTGGTTCTGCATTTCAGAGTATTTACAGAAAGCAAGTGTTGCAAGATCAGCATAAAATTCGTGTTACAGCTTGTTTTTTTGGAGATGGTACTAGTAATAATGGTCAGTTTTTTGAATGTTTAAATATGGCCGTATTATGGAAATTGCCTATTATTTTTATTGTTGAAAATAATCAGTGGGCAATAGGCATGGCACATCATAGATCTAGTTCTTATCCAGAGATACATAAAAAAGCTAGTGCTTTTGGTTTACCTGGTATTGAAGTAGATGGTATGGATGTATTAGCAGTAAGAGAAGTAGCACAACAGTCTATAAGTAGAGCTAGATTAGGTGAAGGCCCTACGTTAATTGAGGCATTAACATATAGATTTAGAGGTCATTCTTTGGCAGATCCTGATGAATTGCGTTCTCGTCAGGAAAAAGAAGCATGGTTAGCTCGTGATCCAATTAAGCGTTTAAAAAGTTACTTGATAGATAATGCTTTAGTAAATGTAGATACTATTAATGAAATTCATATAAAAGTTAAAAAAGAAATAGATAGCGCTATAGAATTTGCTTTATCTAGCCCTGAACCGAGTATTAGAGATTTAAAGCAGTATTTGTTTGTTGAAGATTAGTAATTTATATATAAATTTTGTTTAAAAAAAATTCAAAAATGTCATGAATCAAGTTTTTATGTTTGACGCTTTGAGAGAAGCAACAGATGAAGAAATGGAAAAGGATAAGTCTGTTTTTGTTTTAGGTGAAGATGTTGGCCATTATGGTGGTTCTTATAAAGTGACTAAAGATTTACATGTTAAATATGGTGATTTAAGAGTTCTAGATACTCCAATTGCGGAAAATAGTTTTATGGGCATGGCAATTGGCGCTGCTATTACTGGCTTGAGACCTATTGTTGAAGGTATGAATATGAGTTTTCTGCTGCTAGCTTTTAACCAAATATCTAATAATGCAGGTATGTTACGTTATACTTCAGGAGGAAATTTTAAGATACCTATAGTGATTCGTGGACCAGGTGGAGTTGGCCGTCAGCTAGGAGCAGAACACTCTCAAAGGTTGGAAGCTTATTTTCAGTCAATCCCAGGAATTAAAATAGTTGCTTGTTCTACTCCTTATAATGCAAAAGGCTTATTAAAAGCGGCGATAAGAGATGATAATCCAGTTATTTTTTTTGAGCATGTCCTTTTGTATAATTTAAAGCAGAAGGTACCTGATCATGAGTATGTTCTCCCTTTAGATAAAGCTGAATTAGTTAGAGAAGGTACACAAGTCACATTAGTTACTTATTCTAGAATGCGCCATCATGTAATGCAAGCAGTTAACCAATTATTAAAAGACGGTTATGATCCAGAGGTAATTGATTTAATCTCTTTAAAACCTCTTGATATTGAGACAGTAAGCCAATCTTTAATGAAGACGCATAAAATGATTATCGTTGAAGAATGCATGAAAACAGGTGGTATTGCTGCAGAGATTATAGCGCAGATAAATGATAATTATTTTGATTTTTTAGATGCTCCTATTGTACGTTTATCTTCTCAAGATATACCTACACCATATAATGGAACCCTTGAAAAAGCGACTGTTATACATCCTCACCAGATTATAGATTCTGTGAGGACACTAGTTTCTTCTTAGTAATTTTTTTGTAAACAAATGAATTAATTAACTTATTTATTTTGCTAAATATTAGAAGTTAATTTCAGCTGCCTGTACTTTTTCCCATTGTTTTTTCTTTAGTACAAATAAAATTTGTGCTAAAGTAACTGAAAAGAAAAAAGCTATCATCCATTTTATTCTTGTTGGGTTTTGTAAAACAATTTCAGTTTCATTTTGACCGAAGCCACCAACATTTGGATCTTTTGTTAGATTTTGATTAATAGACACATTACTTCCTTCAGATACATTTAAACTTAAACCTGCAGGAATATTTTCAGTATAAATTTCTCCATTAACTTTTTCTATTTCAATAGAATACCCCCCTGTCTCTATTTTTGTGATTTTTAGTACTTTTCCATTATTTGAGCAGGTAACTATATTATTGTTGGATTTATCTCCTGTTGGATAAATTTGCCCTCTTCCTCTATTACCACCTACGTAAATTGGGTATTTTAAGAAATGCACATTTTTATCTTTTTTGGGATCAGGTGATAAAACCGGAAAAGTAATTTCTTGATTTTTATCACCAGGAATGGGACCTACTACTAAGATATTTTCTTTTGATGTACTATAAGGTTGAATGTATACATTCTTAGTTTTTTCTTTTAGTTCTTTCGATATTAAATTCTTAGGTGCTAGCTTAAATCCGTCGGGTAAAATTAAAACAGCTCCTACATTTAAAGGACCTTTTGCTCCATTGCTTAGAATCTGCTTATTATTAATATCATAAGGTATCTTGATTTTCGCTTCGAATACGCTATTAGGAAGTACAGCTTGAGGAGTTTCTATTTCAACAGCTTTCTGTGATAGATGGCAATTTGCACAAACAATTCTACCAGTAGCTTCTCTTGGATCTTCATATCCTTGTTGAGCATATATGGGAAAAGCGTTAGTTGTTAAAGGAGTTATAAAGTAAATATTGATCAGACTTATACAAATCAATATTAAAGTCGGGATTTTTTTTATAAGATTATATAAATTGTTTGATTTCATTTTTTTGTAGTTGTAGATTGAAAAATGCTATATATCTCTACTTATAATAACATTCTACATTTATTATTTGTAATAAATATACTTGATAAATGAGTTTTTATTTTAAAATTAAGATTTGTAAATATATATAAAATTATTTATTTAATATTTTGAGAAATATTGCACCACTCATATATAGCATGAATATAGCTGATGACATAAAGATTTGAGTGATAGGATCTGTAGATGGTGTTAATATGGCACCAATAATAGTAGAAATAAAAATAATATATCTCCAATATGTAAGCATTGTTGTTGAAGATATAATATTAAATATACCTAAAATAATTTGTATAATTGGTATTTGGAAACAAAGTCCAGTACTGAATAGTAATAATAATATAAAATTAAAATATTGTTCAAATGACCAGATAGGCTCAACAATATCTGAACCGTAATGGATTAAGAATTGAAGAGCCGCAGGTGCTAAAACTTTGTAAGAGAATAATATACCAAGGAAGAATAAAATTATAGAAGAGAATAAAATAGGTATTAAAAAAGAAGCCTCTTTTTTAGTTAGCCCGGGTAAAATAAAAATCATTATTTGATAAATAGTAAAAGGACTGCTCAATAAAAAGCCAGTATATATAGCAACTTTAATAGATGCAAAGAGGTACTCACCTGGTGCTAGTTGTAAAAATTTGATACCAAGAGCTGGTTCTTGAAGTAAAAAGGATATATGTTTTATATATATAAACATATGGTTGTAGTAATTAAAAAAATAGTTAAAGATATAAAAATTCTTTGTCTCAATTCTTCTAAATGTTCAAAAATTGACATTTCAGCTTTTTTGTTCCATTGTTTTTTCATGATGGCAGTATCTATAATCTATCATTAAGTATTTTATAGATAAGTATCTATAATATATATTAAGTAAGTATTTATAGAATATACTACAATAATTTTATTATTAAAATATAGTTGCTGTTTAAGTATTACAAAATTTATCTTAATTCAAGGTAGTTTTAGTTTTTACAGATAATATAAGTAAATATATAGGTATGAACTAAAGTTATTGATACAAGTTATCTATACACTAATATTTAATAAGTAATTTTTTATATCGCAGTAAGAGGATATACAATAATGGTTGTTAAGGCAAGTAGTGGTAGTCCATTAGCACGACCGCAACTTTATCGAACAGCATCAATCTCGACTATTGTGCAAGCAGAGCAGCAAGATAGATTTTTGCAGTTAGGTGAATTAAATGAATTAGTAGCTTTTTTAAATTCAGGTAATAAGCGTTTAGAAGTTGCGGATATATTAACAAAAAATGCTAATATTCTAGTAGCTAGAGCAGCAGATAAAATATTTGTTGGAGGCTCAGCAATCTCTTATTTAGAAAGGCCTCAAGCGTCTTTTCTCACTCCGAATAATTCGGATAGTACGATGGATTCTAAACAGTTATCAGGAGATACGCAAAGTAATATATTCGAAGGTATTGCATCTGCATTTAGCACAGGTGATTCTTTGCCACCCGGTTTTAAACCTATTAATGTAGTACGTTATGGTTCTACAAGAATGAAGAAATCTTTACGTGATTTAGACTGGTTTTTGAGATATTTGACTTATGCTATTATTGCGGGAGATCCTAACATACTGTCAGTTAATATAAGAGGTTTAAGAGAATTAATTGATAATGCTTGTTCTAGTGCAGCAGCAGCAGTTGCTTTAAGAGAAATGCGTCAAGTTGCATTAAGTATTTTTGATGAAGATTTAGAGGGCAAGCAATTAGTGCAAGAGTATTTTAATATTGTTATTAAAGAGTTTGACGCACCATCATTAACTGATAAGCTTCGTCGTAGAACATCTGGTGATTTGCAAGGTTTACGTTTACCTCAAATATATGCAAAAGCAGGTGTTGCTAAACAAAGGTTTGTAATGAAAACTAGTTTATCTGCTGAAGAAAAAAATAGTGTTATTAAAGCTTGTTATAGACAGGTGTTTGAAAGAGATATATCTAAGGCTTATAGTTTACAACTGGCTGATTTAGAATCTCAAGTTAAGAATGGTTCTTTATCTGTAAAAGAATTTATTCGTTTACTTGGTAAGTCTTCATTATACAGGAAGCAGTTTTTTGAACCATTTGTTAATAGTCGTGTATTAGAGTTAGCCTTTAGGCACTTTTTGGGAAGAGGCTTAAGTTCTTTAGAAGAATTTCAAAAGTATTTTTCTGTTTTATCATCTAGAGGTTTAGATGGTTTAATTGATAGTATTATCAATTCATTGGAGTATGCTGATTATTTTGCAGAGGAAACAGTTCCATATTTACGAAGTTTGGGTGAGGAAGCTCAGGAATCACGTAACTGGGGTGCTCAAATTGATTTATTAAATTATAGCACAGCGTTTAGAAAAATACCCCAATTTATAACTTTATTTAGTGATTATAAAACAAATTTACCTGATCAACATCCCTACGGTTTAAGTAATGATCCTTTATCTATACAGTTTGGGGCAATTTTTCCAAAAAATCTGGTAAATTTGCGTAAAAAATCAGCTCCTTTTGGTAAAGACACACGTCGAATTTTGCCAAGATATGGTCCAGGAATTTATAGTCAAATTAGTAGACCTAATTTACGTTCTGTTGCTGCTAGCTCTATGGGACCTAAAATATTTAGGTTAAATAGAATGGAAGATGGAACAAGTTTATCTCTTAGTAATATCGACATAGAGATGAATTTAAATCAAGTTATCAATGCTGCATATTTAAGAGTCTTTGGTAGATTTGTTTACACAGAAGAATTACTTACTATTAAAAAATTTGAAAATCAGTTAAGAAATCGTCAAATTTCCGTGCGAACTTTTATTCGGGATTTAGCTAAATCTTCTGTTTTTAGGTCTTTATATTGGGAACCTTTTTATGTTTGTAAATCTATTGAATATATACATAATCGTTTATTAGGTAGACCAACTTATGGCAGACAAGAAATAAATCAATATTTTGAAGTAGCTTATAAACAAGGTTATTATCAAATGATTGATTGTATTCTTGATAGTTCAGAATATATGGAATCATTTGGAGATAACACTGTTCCTTATGAAAGATATATAACTCCAGCTAGTTTCGCAGCTAGAAATTTGAGGCCACGTGTCAGAAAATTAAAAATTCAGTTACCAACTATTAATAAGTTAGATAGAGTAAATAGATTTGTGACTTTAGGTACTATCCAAGAATCTTGTACTGTTAATAATATTAATAAGCGTATTCAGCAAGGTGTTACTTCGAGAAGAGATCAAAATGTTATTTTTAAGGCAAATATTGCTATGAACCGGTCTCAACTATTCCAAGTGCTGAGAGCTATTTATCGTCAATTATTTGAAAGAGATTTAAATACATTTATGATTGGTGATGAGTTTTCTAATTTGGAAAAAGCTTTTCTTGCACGAGAAATAACAGTTCAGCAATTAGTAGAAAAGTTAGGTTCTTCTTCCTTGTACCGTAAAGAATTTTATCAGCCATATCCAAATACTAAAGTTATAGAGCTAGGCACAAAACATTTTCTTGGTAGGGCACCTAATAATCAGGCTGAGATTCGGTATTATAATCAAATCTTAGCTTCTCAAGGTTTAGCTTATTTTATTTCCTCTTTAGTTAATAGTATTGAATATAATACTATTTTTGGGCCTGATATCGTACCTTATCGACGTTTTCCAACATTGCCTGCTTCTAATTTTCCTAATACAGAAAAATTGTATAACACTTTAACGAAGCAGAATGAATCAATTATAGTACCTAGTTTTGATGCAATAGTAGGAAATCAATAGTTAGCTTAGGGACAATTTTATTGTCTTTCTTGCTTTAGTACTTTTCTGAAAAATTGTTTTGTACCTATAGAATAAACATGTTAAGCTGTTTTTCTAATTAGAAAAAATTAAGAAAAATATTATTATATATGCAAGTGTATTAAACGAACACTTACAATGAACATATTCTAGGAGTTTTATTAATGAGTATTGTTACAAAGTCAATTGTAAATGCAGATGCAGAAGCTAGGTATTTGAGTCCAGGAGAATTAGATCGTATTAAAAGTTTTGTATTGTCTGGTCAACGACGTTTAAGAATAGCACAAATATTAACGGATAATCGTGAGTTAATTGTAAAGCAAGGGGGTCAACAATTATTTCAGAAACGTCCAGATGTTGTTTCACCTGGGGGAAATGCTTATGGAGAAGAAATGACTGCGACATGTTTGCGTGATTTAGATTATTATTTAAGATTGGTTACTTACGGTATAGTAGCTGGTGATGTAACACCTATAGAAGAAATAGGATTAGTTGGTGTAAAAGAGATGTATAATTCATTAGGTACTCCTATATCTGGTGTTGCTGAAGGAGTACGGTCTATGAAAAGTGTTGCTTGCTCTTTATTATCAGGAGAAGATTCTGCGGAGGCAGGCTTTTATTTCGATTACACTTTAGGTGCAATGCAGTAGAAGATAAAAGATATATATCATATTTGTAACATAAAAATTCATTTAAAAGGGATATCACGATATGCAAGATGCTATTACTTCTGTAATTAATACAGCGGATGTACAAGGGAAATATTTAGACGATAATTCATTAGAAAAGTTGAGGGGCTATTTTCAGACAGGTGAATTGAGAGTTCGTGCAGCGGCTACGATAGCAGCAAATGCAGCAACTATTATTAAGGAATCTGTAGCTAAGGCTTTATTATATTCTGATATTACAAGACCAGGCGGTAATATGTATACAACTAGAAGGTATGCAGCTTGTATTAGGGATTTAGATTATTATTTGAGATATGCTACTTATGGTATGCTAGCTGGAGATCCATCTATTTTAGATGAGCGTGTATTGAATGGCTTAAAAGAAACTTATAATTCTTTAGGTGTACCTATTGGTGCCACTATTCAAGCGATTCAAGCTATGAAAGAAGTTACGGCTAGTTTGGTTGGCCCTGATGCAGGTAAAGAAATGGGTCTATACTTTGACTATATTTGTTCTGGGCTAAGTTAAACTTGGTAATGTAAAAATTTAAGGTAGAAATAAAAAAAGAAAGATATAGTAATATTCTTTCTTTTTTTGATTCCATATAAATTGCTGATTTAACTATTTAAAACAATAGCGGCTTGTACTCGAGCTCGAGCCTTTCTTACGTTTTGAGTTGCTTCTATTTTTTCTTTACTTGTTTTTGCATCAGCTAATATAGAGATAGCTTGTTCTAAATTATTTTGAGCTATATTTAAATCTATATCAGAAGCTTTTTCAGCACCATTAACTAAGATTGTGATATTATTATTTTTTACTTCAGCAAATCCACCTAAAAGTATTATAGGCTGCCATTCTTTGTCAATGCGTACACGCATAACACCTATATCTAATGCTGTTAGCAAAGGTATATGTCCTTTTAAAATGCCTAATTGACCTGTACTACTGGGTAAAACTATTTCTTCAGCACTAGCATCCCATACAGTTTTATCAGGTGCAATGACACGTATATTTAATGTCATAAGTTTAATTATTATTACTTTAATGTTTCAGCTTTGCTTATAGCTTCCTCAATATTTCCAACTAAATAAAATGCTTGTTCAGGTAGATCATCTAGTTCTCCTTTTAGAATCATTTGAAAACCTTTTATTGCTTCTTCTAATGATACATATTTTCCTGGAGAGCCTGTAAAAACTTCTGCTACAAAGAAAGGTTGTGATAAGAAACGTTCAATTTTACGTGCTCTTGCTACAGTTAATCTATCTTCTTCAGATAATTCATCAAGCCCTAAAATAGCAATAATGTCTTGTAATTCTTTGTAGCGTTGTAAAGTTGACTTAATCTGTTGGGCAGTTCCATAGTGTTCTTGTCCTACAATATTTGGTTGTAGCATAGTTGAAGTAGAGCTCAACGGATCAACTGCTGGATAAATGCCTTTTGCAGCTAAGCCTCTTGATAAAACAGTTGTTGCATCGAGGTGAGCAAAAGTTGTAGCAGGTGCAGGATCAGTTAAATCATCAGCTGGTACGTACACAGCTTGTATAGATGTTATAGAACCATCAGTTGTTGATGTAATTCTTTCTTGTAATGCTCCCATTTCTGTTGCCAAAGTCGGTTGATATCCAACGGCAGAAGGCATACGCCCTAATAAAGCAGAAACTTCAGAACCAGCTTGTACAAAGCGGAAGATATTATCAATAAATAATAAGACATCTTGTTTATTAATATCTCTAAAATATTCAGCCATTGTTAATGCTGTTAAACCTACACGCATTCTTGCACCTGGGGGTTCATTCATTTGGCCATAGACTAAAGCAACTTTAGAATCTGTTAGTGTTTCAGCATTAATTACCTTAGATTCCTTCATTTCTTCGTATAAGTCATTACCTTCTCTAGTTCTTTCTCCTACTCCTCCAAATACTGATACTCCACCATGAGCTTTAGCGATATTATTAATTAGTTCCATAATTAGTACTGTTTTACCTACACCAGCACCACCAAAAAGACCTATTTTTCCACCTCTTCTATATGGAGCTAGTAAATCTACAACTTTGATACCTGTTTCAAATATAGAAGGTTTAGTTTCTAATTGTGTAAAAGCTGGAGCAGATCTATGTATGGGAAGTGTATCACTAGAAGAGATGCTTCCTAAATTATCAACAGGTTCTCCTAATACATTAAAAATTCTTCCAAGAGTAGGTATACCTACTGGAACAGTAATAGGAGATCCCGTATCTATAACTTCGATCCCCCTTTTTAAACCTTCTGTTGAATTCATAGCAACTGCGCGAACTCTATTATCACCAAGTAATTGTTGTACTTCGCAAGTAATAGTATTGTCAGGTCCTTTGACTTTTAACGCATTAAAAACTTTTGGCAATTGACCATTTGGGAATTCTATATCTAGTACAGGACCTATAATTTGTGTTACAGATCCTTTGATTGCTGTAGTTACCATTGAAGCTATTCATTTTAATTAGTATGAGTCAATTGACAAAATTTCCGTGATATTATTCAGTGTATCCTTTTAGTATTATAAAGTACTGTATTATAACTATATTGTAAAATAAAAAAACATTTTTTATAAAAAGTCAGTTTTATTTTTATACTTTTTATAATACAAATAGGTTTATAAATATATATTACAATATACTTATCTGTTTCTAGTAATTATTACCTGGGCTTATTTGCTCTACCTGTTGTTTTCAACCAGTTTTGTGCTTCTATATAATTATTTGGAGCTAAATATATAGCTTGCTGCCAGTATTCGGCTGCTTTGTCAAACATAGATTTTGAAGTACTAAAGTTTTTATTATCAGCTGCTTTTAAGCCTTGGTAATGATATATTACAGCGATATTATTTAAAGCTTGTGGAAGCTTAGGATTTAATTCTAATGCTTGATGATAATATTCCAATGCTTTAATATGTTCCCCATTACTTGCATAAATTAAGCCTATGTTGTACATTATATAAGATCTATCATAAGGATCTTCTTCTAAGGTTAAGGCCTCATAATAGTTTTCTAAAGCTTCTGCATATTCTCCTTCTGATTGTGCTGACATACCATCACGATAATAACAAAAAGCTTGTTTTTCTTCTTTACTAGTTGGTAGTACTTTCAATACAATATCAGCTAATATAGTGAAAGTCTTATCTATAAAATTGTCATTTTTCTGTAAACGAGGCATAATATTTTTTTAATAGATAAATATAGATAGTTTTATATTTATTATCATAATCTATTTATATAAGTGTTTAGTAATGATTTTGTAAATTTTATTTTATATATTAAAGGTATAATGATACATAAATTTTTGTTTAAAAATGATGAATTCTTTTACAATCATAAAAATTCAAAGGATTTTTATAGATGTTTGTCTATAGAAAAAAGAGAAAAAAAGGATATCTTTGTGTTAGAAAATCCTAAAATTATTTATTTACTTTCCAGCAATAATAATGAATATCAATCGATTATTGATGTTGATCAATCTTTTTCTGATACAGAAGAAAAGAATATAGATATAGCCTTAAATACAAGATATGATAAAAAAACTAGATCTAGTCTTAAACAAGAAGACGATCTTGAAAGGAGAAAAACTAAAGTAAAGTTTAAGAAGAGAATACGTAATAAAATAAGCTTTGATAAAGAAGATCTTTTTATAGCTAATAATAGTAATAAAATATTAAATAATGATGTTTTAGATATCTCTTTAATAAAGCAAGCAAAATATAATAAGCAGAAAAAGAAAGATAAATTGAAACAAATGCCTCTAGATGACACTATTATTGAGGATAAAAATCATGCAAGAGCTAATGATATAGCAGATAAAGATATCATTATTGATAACCCCTTAACAATAAAAGAATTATCAGTTAAATTAAGCATACCAGAAGCTGAGATTATTACTTGGTTATTTTTGAAAGGTATCTCAGTAACTATTAACCAAGTTGTAGATATTTCTGTCGCTACTGAAGTTGCTATGCATTATGATTTTAAAGTTTTAAAATCAACAGATATTCTAAGTTTAGATGTTAAAAAAGATAATATAGTCAGTAATTCTAAGCGGAGCATTAAGAGGTCGCCTGTCATTACAATTTTGGGTCATGTAGACCATGGCAAAACAACTTTACTTGATGCAATTAGAAATACAAACATAGTTAAACAAGAAATAGGTGGTATTACTCAATCTATAGTTGGATACGAAGTTAATTGGTTCCATGAATCATGTTATGAAAAATTAGTATTTTTGGATACACCTGGTCATGAAGCTTTTACTTCTATGAGATTACGTGGAGCTCAAGTTACAGATATAGCAATATTAGTTGTTGCAGCTGATGATGGCTTAAAGCCTCAGACAGTTGAAGCTATTACATATATAAAAAAATATAAATTACCTTGTATTGTTGCTATAAATAAAATAGATAAACCAAATATTGATATTTTAAGAGTCAAAGAAGAATTAACTAGATATGATATTTGTAATGAAGCTTGGGGAGGTACTACTCCAGTAATAGAGATTAGTGCTTTAACGGGGAAAAATATTGATCTTCTCTTATCAAATATTTGTGTGTTATCAGAATTACAAGATTTAAGGGCAGATCCTTCTCAATTAGCTCAAGGAACTATATTAGAAGCGTATCTAGATAAAACTAAAGGCCCTGTTGCTAATGTTTTGATTCAAGATGGCACTTTAAATATAGGAGATTTTATCATGTCGACTACTACTTATGGTAAAGTTAAAGCTATTATTAATCATGAAGGTTTGAAAGTTAATCGAGCTCTGCCTTCTTCTATTGTTCAGGTGTTAGGGTTTTCTTTAACTCCAGAAGCTGGGGCAGGATTTAAAGCTTCATATGATGAAAAACAGGCTAAACAGATAGTAAGTAGAAATATAGATCTTAGTAATAAAGATAATGTTTTTAAGTCGTTGAATACAAGAGTAACTTTAGATAGTTGTAGTAAAAATTTATCAGTTAAACACCTAAATCTTATTATTAAAGCAGATACAAAAGGTTCTATAGAAGCAATTATTTATGCTTTTTCTCAAATACCTCAAGAAAAAATTCAACTAAATGTTATTGCTGCTAGCTCTGGCAATATTTCTGAGACGGATATTGAATTAGCTGTGACAAGCAATTCTTTATTTATAGCATTTAATCTAAATGTTTCGGCTAATTTATATAATATAGTTCAAAAATCTGGTTTAGTTTTAAAAAATTTTACTGTAATTTATGATTTATTAGATTATATTCAGGATTATATGCTGGATTTAATAGATCCAGAATATGATAAAGTTTCTATTGGTGTTGCTACAGTTGACACAGTATTTTATATTAATAGAGGTTGCGTGGCTGGCTGTATTGTTAATTCTGGTAAACTACAAAAAGAATCTTATATTAGTGTATATAGAAATGATGAATTAATTTATGATGGCTTGTTAAACTCTTTGAAGCGTCTTAAGGATGATGTTTATGAAGTTAATGCAGGTAATGAATGTGGAGTTATGAGTTATGAATATCATCTTTGGCAACAAGGAGATATTATAAAAGCTTATCAAATGATTGAAAAAAGCAAAGCTTTGTAAATTTAATCTTAATAATAAGGTAAAAAATATAATATAGTATATTTTTTACCAAAACGTTTAGTAGTTAATTATTTTATTAGTCTTTATTTAAGAAAGGTAATAACGAAAGAATTCTAGCTCGTTTTATATATTTCGTTACTTTTTTTTGTTGTTTTGCACTTAGACCTGTAGAGCGTCTAGATAAAATTTTACCCTGATCTGAAATAAATTTCCGCAGTAAATCAATATCTTTATAGTCTAATGTTTCTTTAATTTTAATGGGAGAAAATTTTTTGTTATTTGTAACCATTTAATAAAATATTATATTTTATAACTATTTAATTTCTTTAAAATTATTGTGACAATTACAATTAGGACAGAATTTTTTTAGTTCTAGGCGGCCCGGTGTATTCCTTCTATTTTTTGAGGTTGTGTAACGGAATACACCTGGCTTTCTTTTTTCTTTATTTGCCAGATTTCTGCAAGAACATTCAAGAGTAATTATTATACGTGCTCCTTTACTTTTTCCCATCTTATTATTAATTATGAATTAAAAGAATAATTATATTATCTCATATTCTTTTATTTATGATCAAGTATAATGTAAGCATAAGCTAAAAAATATGTCTTGTATATATAAATAACTAGTGTTATAATTTTTCTATAATTCATACTATCATATCTGAATTTTAATTTTATGTCGAAAAATTTATCTGCTCTTAAAAAAACACAGATTGCTTTACGGAATCGTGCTAGAAATAAAATGTATAAGTCAGTAATCAAAACATTAACGAAAAAATATATATTAAGTTTACAAAATACTGATTATTTAGTAGACAATAACCCTAAAGAAAATTTGGCTGCTGTTTACCAAAAAATAGATAAAGCTGTGAAAAAAGGAATATTACATAAAAATAATGGTGCTCGTAAAAAAGCTTTATTAGCACGTGCTATGAAAAATAGCATGGTCAGATAAAAATTACTATGAGACGTTTTATTTATATATAGACTAATTTAGCAGTCTATAATTTTAAAAGAATTAATTAATAGATATCTTCTACAATTTAATATTTAAACTAATATAATTATAGTAAATTAACTAAAGTATGTTTAATTTAACTTTAGAGTGTATTTTTACTTTGCTGACTTTTGGAGTTTTTAATGCGACAGAAAATTATTTCTGAATCTACATTTCCGGATCTTGCGGAAGTACAAAAAGCAAGTTTTAGATTTTTCTTATCAAAGGGTTTAGCTGAAGTATTAAATTCTTTCCCTTCTATTTTGGACCCGACTGGTAAATTAGAATTGCAATTTTTTGGCAGAGATTATAAATTAAAGTTTCCGCGTCATAGTGTTAGGAAGGCAAAGAGTAGAGACAGAACTTATAGTGTACAAATATATATTCCTTCAAAATTAACTAGAAAAGATATAGAATTATTAAAGAAAACAAGTAATACAGAAAAATCAAGTGCTCTAAATTCATCTAGAGAAGATAATAATAGAAGATATAAAAAGAGACCTGTTTTTATAGGTGATCTACCTCTTATGACGAATAGAGGCACTTTTATTATTTCTGGTACAGAAAGAATTATTATTAATCAGATTATAAGAAGCCCTGGAATATATTATAAACAAGAATTGGATAAAAATAATAAGCAAATATATAGTTCGAGTTTAATATCTAATCGAGGATCTTGGTTGAAATTTGAGATTGATGCAAAAGGCCAAATATGGGTAAAAATTGATAAGACACATAAAGTCAATGCGTATATTTTTTTAAGAGCAATTGGATTAAATAACGAAGATATACAAAAGAGTTTAACTAATTATTCTTTTTTAATATGTGCATCTCTTTTGTATCAAAATAAAGAATTAGAAAGAGAAGTAGGTAAATCCTCTATTGAGCAAGTAACAGATGAAGAAGCATTATTGATAGTATATAGTAAGTTACGGCCAAATGAACCTGCTACAGTTGCAGTTGCTAAACAAATGCTGTATTCTCGTTTTTTTGATCCTAAAAGATATGATTTAGGTGAGGTAGGTCGTCATAAAATTAATAGGAAGTTAGGGTTAAAAATACCTAAAAATTTCAGGGTTCTGTCACCGAAGGATATTTTATTGTCAATAGATTATTTAATTAACATTAGAGAGCAAAATATAGGCACTTTTGATGATATAGATCATTTAGGTAATAGAAGGATTCGCTCAGTTGGTGAACTATTGCAAAATCAAATCCGTTTAGGTTTAAATCGTTTAGAAAGAATTATTCGTGAACGTATGATGATTTGTGATTTAGATTCATTAAGTCTTTCTAATTTAGTAAACCCAAAGCCATTAATGGCTTCTGTACGAGAATTTTTTGGTTCGAGTCAATTATCTCAATTTATGGATCAAACAAATCCTCTCTCTGAATTAACACATAAAAGAAGAATAAGTGCTTTAGGACCGGGCGGGCTTAATAAAGACCGTGCTGGGTTTGCTGTGCGGGATTTGCATCCTAGTCATTATGGGCGAATTTGTCCTATAGAAACACCAGAAGGACCTAACGCTGGTTTAATAGGCTCTTTAAGTATTTATGCAAGAGTGAATCAGTATGGTTTTATAGAAACTCCATGTTATAAAGTAAAAAACGGTAAAGTGTTAAAAGATGTATTGCCTAATTATATAACAGCTGATGAAGAAGACAATCTGCGTATAGCACCAGCAGATATTTCTTTAAATAAAGATAATTATATTAGTAATGATATTATTCCAGTAAGATATAGGCAAGAATTTATAACAGCTACAGTTGATCAAGTAGATTATATAGCAGTATCTCCCATTCAAGTAATTTCTGCTGCTACTTCATTAATACCTTTTTTAGAGCATGATGATGCGAACAGAGCCTTGATGGGGTCTAATATGCAAAGGCAAGCTGTACCTTTATTATATCCTGAGAAATGTATTATTGGAACTGGTTTAGAGGCTAAAATAGCAAGAGACTCAGGTATGGTAGTCACAAGCCGTACTCAAGGTGTTGTTAGCTATGTATCTGGAACTAAAATAGGTATTCAGGATTCAGAAGCAAGAACAATACATTATAGATTAAGAAAGTATTATCGGTCTAATCAAGACACATGTATTAATCAAAGACCTATTGTTTGGCCAGGTGAGAAGGTAGTTATAGGTCAAATTATTGCTGATGGAGCATCTACGGATGGTGGTGAAATTGCTCTAGGTAGAAATATTTTCGTAGCCTATATGCCATGGCAAGGATATAATTATGAGGATGCTTTCTTAATTAGCGAACGTTTGGTTTATGAGGATTTATATACATCTATTCATATTGAAAGATATGAATTAGAATGTCGACAAACAAAATTAGGTCCTGAAGAAATAACAAGAGATATACCTAATGTTAGTGAGTCTTCTTTAAGTTTATTAGATAAAAATGGTATTATTTCTATTGGTTCATGGGTTGATTCAGGTGATATTTTAGTTGGTAAAATTACCCCTAAAGGTGAATCAGATCAGTTGCCTGAAGGTAAGTTATTAAGAGCTATCTTTGGTGAAAAAGCTAGAGATGTAAGAGATTCATCATTAAGATTACCTAATGCAGCTAAAGGACGGGTTGTTAATGTTAAAGTTTTTAAGAGACAGAAGGGAGATGAATTACCTCCAGGTACTAATGTAATTATACGTATATATGTTGCACAAAAACGCAAGATTCAGGTAGGTGATAAAATGGCAGGCAGACATGGTAATAAAGGTATTATATCTCGTATTTTACCAATACAAGATATGCCGTTCTTACCTGATGGTACTCCTATAGATATTATATTAAATCCTTTAGGTGTTCCATCAAGAATGAATGTAGGCCAGCTATTTGAATGTTTATTAGGTTTGGCTGGTCAGTATTTAGGCAAAAGGTTTAAAATTGTACCTTTTGATGAAATGTATGGTGAAGAAGCTTCAAGATCTTTAGTAAATAATAAGTTGAGACAAGCTAGTCTATTAAATAAACAATCATGGATATTTAGTCCTTTACATCCTGGTAAAGTAATGTTGTGTGATGGAAGGACTGGTGAATCTTTTGACAATCCAATTACAGTAGGAAAAGCATATATTTTGAAATTAGTTCATTTAGTGGATGATAAGATCCATGCTAGATCTACAGGCCCTTATTCTTTAGTTACTCAACAACCATTAGGAGGTAGAGCTCAGCATGGAGGACAAAGATTAGGAGAAATGGAAGTTTGGGCGCTAGAAGCTTTTGGCGCTGCTTATACTCTTCAAGAATTATTGACAGTTAAATCTGATGATATGCAAGGAAGAAATGAAGCTTTAAATGCCATAGTTAAAGGTAAACCTATACCTAAGCCAGGTACACCTGAATCGTTTAAAGTTTTAATTCGGGAATTACAATCACTAGGTCTTGACGTAGCTGTTCATAAGATTGAGTTGTTCGAAAATGGCAAAAATAAAGGAATAGAAGTTGATTTGATGTCTAATTATAGTTATATAAAGGATATAAAACAAAATAAGCAAGTAAATTCAAATACTGTGCAGGTGCATGATAATATTCTTGATTCCAAAGATATATATTCTAATTTAGATATAACAAAAGATCATTAAGATAATTATTCAGGAATTGTTAATTAATAGAGGGCAACTGATTCTATGACTAAGTTTGAACGTCATTTTGATTACATAAAGATAAATCTTGCATCTCCAGACAAGATTCGAAGTTGGGGTGAGAGAATGCTTCCCAATGGTCAAATAGTTGGAGAAGTTACTAAACCTGAAACAATTAATTATAGAACTTTAAAGCCGGAAATGGATGGTCTTTTTTGTGAAAGAATCTTTGGTCCTGTTAAAGACTGGGAATGTCATTGTGGTAAGTATAAAAGATTTAGATATAAAGGTGTTGTTTGTGAGAGATGTGGAGTTGAAGTTACTGAGTCTAAAGTTAGAAGGCATAGAATGGCCTATATTGAATTAGCAGCGCCAGTAACGCATGTTTGGTATTTAAAAGGCAGCACTAGCTATATTGCTTTAGCACTAGATTTAGCTGTTAAAGAAGTGGAAAAAATTGTCTATTTTCATTCATATGTTGTTATTAATCCTGGAAATTACGATAAATTGCATTATAAGCAGTTATTAGAAGGATATGAATGGAGAGCTTTAGAAGATAAACTTTATCCTCAATCTTCTGATTTATTTGGTATTCAAGTAAGTATAGGAGCAGAAGCCATTTATACACTTCTTAAGAATTTAGATTTAGAAACAACTGTAGAAATATTAAGAGAGGAAGCTTTAAAACCTCCAAAATCTTCTAAAAGTCCTTCTCCTAAGTTTAATAAGAAGATGAAAAGGTTACGATTATTAGAGAATTTTATATCCACAGGTGCTAGTCCAGCATGGATGGTTTTTTTGGTTATTCCTGTTATTCCACCAGATCTTAGGCCTATGGTTCAATTAGATGGAGGTAGGTTTGCTACAGCAGACTTAAATGAATTTTACCGAAGAATTATTAATAGGAATAATAGATTAGCACGTTTACAAGCAATATTAGCTCCAGAAATAATTGTAAGAAATGAGAAAAGAATGCTTCAGGAGGCTGTAGATTCATTGATGGATAATGGTCGCCGCGGTAGAACAGTTGTAGGTGCTAATAATAGGCCTCTTAAATCTTTATCAGATATTATTGAAGGTAAGCAAGGGAGGTTTCGTCAAAATCTTTTAGGCAAACGCGTTGATTATTCAGGTAGATCTGTGATAGTGGTTGGACCTAGTTTAAAATTACATCAATGTGGCTTACCTCGTGAAATGGCTTTAGAGTTATTTCAACCTTTTGTAATTCATCGTTTAATTCTACAGGGCTTAGTTAATAATATTAAGGCAGCTAAAAAGATTATTCAAAAAAATGAATCTATTATATGGAATGTATTAGAAGAAGTTATTTATGGTCATCCAATACTTTTAAATAGAGCACCTACATTACACAGATTGGGTATACAAGCTTTTGAACCTATTTTAGTTGAAGGAAGAGCTATTAAATTACATCCTTTAGTTTGCCCTGCTTTCAATGCAGATTTTGACGGTGACCAAATGGCTGTACACATACCCTTATCTTTAGAAGCACAAGCAGAAGCTCGTTTATTAATGCTTGCACCACATAATTTTTTGTCGCCTGCAACAGGACAACCTGTTTTAATGCCTAGCCAAGATATGGTTTTAGGATGTTATTATTTAACTGCTAATAATCCATCTGCTACTAAAGGACGAGGTCAATATTTTTGTAATTTGCAAGATGCTTTAATGGCGTATGATCAGAAAAAAATAGATTTACACGCTCTTATTTGGGTTCGATTAAATGAACAAGTGGATAATTTGCCTGATCATTCTTTAATGAATTCAAAAGTTCAACCAGATGGTAGCAAAATTCATATTTTTAGTGATAAAATTGTAAAGCAAGATCGATATGGCAATCGACTAGTTCAATATATACGTACAACTGTAGGACGTATTTTATTTAATAAAGTAATACAAGAGTCATTAGTTAGTTAATTGAAAAGTATTTGTTGTATATAATAATTAATTGGTATTATATTTTATATTAAATAATGAAAAAACAAATTTTAAAGCCTAATTTTTTAAATAAGGTAATAGATAAATCTCAATTAAAGCAAATTATAGTTTGGGCTTTTAGGAATTATGGTATTGCTCGTGCTGCTAATATGGCTGATAAATTAAAAGATTTAGGCTTTTACTATGCTACTAAAGCAGGTATTTCTTTAAGCTTAGAAGATTTGCGCATACCTTCTATTAAGCAGAATCTACTAAATATTACTATGGCCTCTATAGCTGATACTGATATACGCTATAAAAGAGGTGAAATAACTGCCGTAGAAAGATTTCAAAAGGTAATTGATACATGGAACAATGCAAGTGAAACTTTAAAGCAAGAAGTTATAAAATACTTTAAAAATACAGATCCTTTGAATTCAATTTATATGATGGCTTTTTCAGGAGCAAGAGCTAATATATCACAAGTTAGACAATTAGTTGGGATGAGAGGACTGATGTCAGATCCTCAAGGGCAAATTATTGATTTACCTATATCTAGTAATTTTAGAGAAGGTTTAACTATTACAGATTATTTTATTTCTTCTTATGGCGCTAGAAAAGGATTAGTCGATACAGCTTTACGTACAGCAGATTCTGGTTATTTAACTCGTAGATTAGTGGATGTTGCCCAAGATGTTATTGTTAGAGAATTTGATTGTCAAACTGTGAAAGGTATTCTTTTAGAAGAAATGATAGATAATCAAAAAATTTTAATTGATTTTAAGCAAGCTTTATTAGGTAGGGTTTTAGCAGAGAATATTTTAGATCCGCATTCGAATAATATAATTGCTTTTTCAGGAGAAGCTATTGATCCTGTGTTAGCGAATAAAATTGCCGAGTTAGGTTTTAAAAATATTTTAGTTAGGTCTCCTATTACTTGTAATTCTATAAGGTCTGTATGTCAATTGTGTTATGGATGGAATTTAGCTCATGGTAAAATGGTAGATTTAGGAGAAGCGGTTGGTATTATTGCAGCCCAATCTATAGGTGAGCCTGGTACTCAATTAACTATGAGGACTTTTCATACAGGAGGTGTATTTACAGGTGAGTTAACGCAAACAATTAAAAGTCCTATTAGTGGTCAGGTTGAATATCCTAAAAATATTAAATTAACTCGTACTAGGACTCGTCATGGGAATAATGCTCTCTTTATAGATGTAGATTGTGAACTTAAGTTACTAGATTCTAATAATGTTGTTAATTTCATTAAATTAGTTAAAGGTTCATTATTGTTAGTAAGAAATCATTCTTTTGTGAAAAAAGATGAAATTATTGGTGAATATCCATTGAGCAGTCGTATTATTACGGAAAGAGCCCAAAAAGCTGTAGTTGCTGATTTTTCTGGAAGTGTTTACTTGGAAAATTTAAATATAAAAGAAATCAAAAATCAACAAAATATGTTTAATACAATTGAAACAGGCGGAATTATATGGGTCCTTTCGGGGAAAGTTTATAATATACCTGACCATGCTCAATTAATGGTTTCTGATAAGCAAGTAATAAGCGATAATAGTTTGTTGGCCCGAACACAAGTGATTAGTAGGTATAGTGGTCGTATTTTGATTTTAGATGATCACGATAATAATTCAAATCAATATATACAAGTAATTACTTCTTCTAAAATATTCAATAATATAAAAGTCATCAATGATATAAATGATGGATGTAAAAATTATATACTGGAAACATTGTCAAAAGATAGATTTGCTTTAACTATTTCTCCAAAACAGAAAATTATTAATAAACAAATAGTAGGTAATTTAATTTCGAATTTATATAAAACAACAACAGGCGGAATAATAAAGTATTTAGATGTATCTATTTCTAAACAGCAAAAAGATCATAATAATAAAGATTATTACGATCTTTTAAGTCCTGGATATATACTATGGATTCCCGAGGAAACACATGAAATAAGTAAAGATATATCCCTTTTATTAGTTGATCATGGGGAATTTGTTGAAGCTGGTACGGAAATTATAAAAAATATTTTTGCAAATAATTCAGGTATTTTAGAAGTTATTCATAAAGATGGCGTGATAAGAGAAATTATTATCAAGCCCGGAAAAATTTATTCATTAAGCAATAAAGATACTTCTAAGCAACCAGGAAAATCTAGAGGTTTTTTAAGGCCTGGTGAAAATATTGTTGATAATATAATAACAGACAAGTTAGTGTATTGGGAATATATAGAAGCGAATGGTATAAATTTTATTCTTATTAGGCCTGTTATTGTGTATTCTATTCCAAATAAAAATCTTGAATTAACTTTTTCAGAAGATTCTTTTTCAACAGATACTTTTAATTTAAAGTTAATTAAAAGAACATATTTTAGGGACGGAGAAAGAGTGAAATCGGTTTTGGGTGTTAATTTAATTAATACATATTTAATAGCAGAACTAAAACAAAAAACTGAAAATCTTCATTGTTCTATGGAATTTACTAAAAGTACTGTCAATAAGCATATGGTATGGTTGAAGTTTACTACAACGGATACTTTATCTGTGAAAGATACAAACGTAATAGTAGGCCAAGGTATTTACACTAAAACCCGTCTTTTAGTTGAAAATAGCGATAGTATTACTAGTGGATCAGTCGTTGCTCAAACAGAATTTTTTTCGTCTATTGAAGGTACAATAGAGTCTATACAAAATAACAAATCGTCTAATAGTCGTATTTTGATTATCTGTAAAACAGATACAAGAACTTTTATTATAAATAATGATAATAATGATCAATTAATAAAAGTTAAACTTGATGATTGGGTTTATTCAGGTGATGAAATAGCAACAGGAGTTTGTACACATGACTCAGGTAAAATAATTGCTATTAATAACAATCAGGTAATAATGCGGATAGGTCGACCATATTTAATTTCTGATGGATCTTTTGTTCATGTAAATCATAATAGTTTGGTACAAAGAGGAGAAAATATAGCTACAATTATTTTTGAGAGAGCTAAGACAGGGGATATTGTTCAAGGATTGCCAAGAATAGAAGAGATATTGGAAGCCCGCAAAAAATCTGATAATTCTTTCAATCTTCATTCAATACTGGACACTAAGTTCCAGGAATATTTAAATCAAGGTTTAAGTATTTATGATGCAACTAGATTAAGTTTGTTAGAAATTCAGATGCTTTTAGTGAAGGAAGTTCAACTAGTGTACCAATCACAAGGTGTTGATATAGCAGATAAACATATTGAAGTGATTATTAGACAAATGACTTCAAGAGTTAAAATAGATAAAGGTGGAGATACTGATTATCTACCTGGTGAAATAATAGAATTACAAAAAATGGAATTAGTTAACAGATCTTTATCAGTCATGAACAAGCAGGAAGCGTCTTATCATCCGATTCTTTTAGGTATCACTAAAGCTTCATTAAATACAGAAAGTTTTATTTCTGCTGCAAGTTTTCAAGAAACAACTAAGGTATTGACAGAAGCTGCTATTTCAGGCAAGTTAGATTGGCTAAGGGGATTAAAAGAAAATGTAATTATTGGTCGTTTAATACCAGCAGGTACAGGTTTTAATATTTATCATAACGCATTAAATAATGACATAGATATTGCTTCTTTAGATGATTCTGAATTGTACTCATTAGATGAAAAATCTTCTTTACCTAACTATTCTAGTTTTGAAGATATTATTTTAGATGACAGGATTGCACGTAATCATTCTTTAAATTTGGGAGCTAAATCTAACAATGAATAATAGTTTTTAAGAATATCATTACCGATTTGTAAATCATTGTGTTATTATTTTTAATATTGAATTATTAATTCAAACATTTATTAATTGATTAATAAGTTGTTTGTATAAAGTACACAGGTTTTTACCGACATATAAACATATATATTATTATGGCTATTGTCTCATTAGCAGAATTACTAGAAGCAGGTGTACATTTTGGGCATCAAGCTAGAAGATGGAATCCTAAAATGTTCCCTTATATTTATACAGAGCGTAATGGTATACATATTATTGATTTAGTGCAAACAGCTCAATTGCTAACTGAAGCTTATCAGTTTGTGAAAACTTCTGCAACTGAAGGAAAAAAATTTTTATTTCTTGGAACTAAGCGTCAAGCTGCAGGAATTATTGAAGAAGAAGCAAAACGATCTAATTCATATTATATTAATCAAAGATGGTTAGGGGGCATGTTAACTAATTGGGTGACGATAAAATCTAGAGTGGCGAGACTCAAAGAATTGGAGCAACAAGAAACATCAGGTATTATTAATCAGTTGCCCAAAAAAGAGGCCTCTATGTTAAGACGAGAATTAGAAAAATTACGTAAGCATTTAAATGGTATTAAGCAAATGAAAAAATTGCCTGACTTGGTTATAATTGTTGATCAAAAGAGAGAAACTACTGCTATTCAAGAATGTATAAAGCTTGGTATACCAACTATTTGTATACTAGATACAAATTGTAACCCGGAAATTGTTGATATTCCAATACCTGCTAATGATGATGCTATTAGATCAATTAAATTAATTATCAGCAAAATAGCTGATGCTATTTTAGAAGGACAAAATATTTAAATATAGTTTCAATAAAATTGTTACTTGACTGTAAAACATTAAATAGGAGGAAATATGCCTGCACAAATTACTGCGCAAGAAGTTAAAGAATTACGTAATAAAACTGGCGCTGGTATGATGGACTGCAAAAAAGCTCTTCAAGCTTCACAAGGTAATATGGATATGGCTATAGAAAACTTGAGAAAAAAAGGTTTGGCTACTGCAGATAAAAAATCTTCAAGGATCACAACTGAAGGTATCATCGATAGTTATATACACGCTGGTTCTAGAATAGGTGTTTTAGTTGAGTTAAATTGTGAAACTGATTTTGTTGCAAGACATTCAGAATTTCAACAATTGGCTAAGGATATAGCCATGCAGATAACTGCTTGTCAAGCTGTTGCTTATGTATCATCGGATGATATTCCTCAATCTATAATAGATATGGAGACTAGTATAGAAATTGAGAAAGAAGACTTATTTAATAAGCCACAAGAAGTTAAAGACAAAATCGTGTCTGGTCGTCTAGAAAAAAGGCTTAAAGAAATAAGTTTAATGAATCAGCCATTCATAAAAAATCAAGAATTGTCTATAGAAGATTTGGTAAAACAAAAAATTTCTTTACTTGGTGAAAATATTAAAATTAGGCGTTTTCAAAGATTTATATTAGGAGAAAGCATGAAAAAAAATACATAACTTAAGCTAAAAAGTAAATAATATATAAAATTATTATATTAACATTTAATAGATTTACAACATTATTATCTAAATTGCTTTAATAATGTTAAATAATGCTTAGATACATATATAATAAATTATAGTAGTATTCTTATTGAAAATAAATGTACATTTGATTTGATTCATTAATAATTTTTTATACTAAAATTAAATGGTTTTTACTGCTTATTAGCATTATAATTTCTATGTATCAAAAAGAAATTGAAGAAGTCTCTTCATTTGCATTAATCTCTGCAGTTGAAGTAGGCAAACATTTGTATTGGACAATAGGTGGTTATCAAGTTCATGGGCAAGTTTTTATTGTATCTTGGTTAGTTATAGCTACTTTACTAATTTTAGCATTTGTTGGAACTAGAAATTTACAAAGAATTCCTCAAAAGTTACAAAATTTTATGGAGTTTATCCTTGAATTTTTACAAGATATAGCGAAAAATCAAATAGGTGAACATGAATACAGATCATGGGTACCGTATATCGCAACAATTTTTTTGTTTATTTTAGGTAGTAATTGGGCAGGAGCCTTAATACCTTGGAAGTTGATTAAATTACGCGAGGGGGAATTAGCTGCGCCAACTAATGATATTAATACGACAGTAGCTCTATCATTGTTAACTTCAGCTTCATATTTTTATGCTGGCTTAAGCAAAAATGGTATAGGTTATTTCAGGAGGTATATTGAACCTACGCCTATTTTGCTTCCCATTAATATCTTAGAAGATTTTACTAAACCTTTATCTTTAAGTTTTCGGTTATTTGGTAATATTTTAGCAGACGAACTTGTTGTATCTGTATTTACTCTTTTAGTTCCTATATTGATTCCATTACCCGTAATGATATTAGGATTATTTGCTAGCTCTATTCAAGCATTAATTTTTTCAACTTTGTCTGCTGCTTATATAGGCGAAGCAATTGAAGGGCATGGTGAGCATTAATCGGAAGTTTAGTATGATATATGATATAGATAGCTAATTCTATGCAAATTAGTTTGTACTATCTTGTCAAGCTTTGTATCTATGAAATTTGTTAATTTTCTATATTTTTTATAAATAAAATAATAATTATGGATTCTATAATTTCTGCTGCATCTGTGATAGCTGCTGGTCTTGCTGTTGGTTTAGCTGCGATTGGCCCAGGTATTGGTCAGGGAAGTGCTGCTGCTAATGCAGTTGAGGGAATTGCACGACAACCAGAAGTTGAAGGAAAAATTAGAGGAACTCTTTTATTAAGTTTAGCTTTTATGGAATCTTTAACTATCTATGGTCTTGTAGTAGCTTTATCACTGCTATTTGCTAATCCTTACACTGGTTAGTTCAGATTTTACGCTTAGTTTTGATTATTTTCTAATCATAAACTAAGCGTTTTACAAATTTTTAGCTAACAAAAAAAATTTTAAAACTTAATCGAAATTTATTAATGATAAACTTGCCACTTTTATTATTGGTCCAGACGATAGACAAAGAAGTTGAAGGAGGTCTTTTTGATTTCAATGCTACATTACCTTTAATGGCATTACAATTTCTTGTTTTAACAATTATATTAAATGTAATTTTTTATAAGCCTGTAAGTGATATATTGGATGATAGAGAAGAATATATTCGTAATAGTTTAACTACTGCTTCAGCTTCTTTACTCAGAGCTAATGAATTAACTCAAAAATATGAAAAAGAGCTGGCAGAATCAAGAAAAAAAGCTCAAGAGATAATTAAACAGTCTCAACAGGAAGCACAGCAAATTGTTTCAGTGAAAATTAAGGAGGCTCAATTAGATGCGGAAAAACTTGTAACTGAGGCATATGAACAATTGAATATTCAAAAAGAACAAGCTCTAAAAACTTTAGAGACTCAAGTAGATAATTTGAGTGATCAGATTAGACTAAAATTATTAGGGAATTAAATTTATGATAATCAGAAAACATATATTAATATTGTATAATTAAGGAGATTATCATGGAAGATATTATGCAGATATTTCAAATTTTTTCTATAGGTCATGATCAACAAGTAGTTAGTTTCAATACGGATTTTCTTGAAGCTAATGTAATTAATATTACACTTCTTTTATGTGGTTTAATATATGTATTGAAACAATTTTTAGGTTCTATTCTCATTAATAGACAGGAAAAGGTTCTTTTTTCTATACAAGAAGCAGAAGAACGTTTACAGCAAGCAAATACTCGGCTAGTTGAGTCTGAAAAACAATTAGCGCAAACACAAATAGTTGTTAGCCAAATTATAAAAGAAGCGGAATTAACGGCACAAAAAGTGCGGCAATCTATATTAGATCAGGGTAAATCTGATATAGAAAGATTAACTATCGCAAGTAAAGCTAGTATAGTCACAGCTGAGCAACAAATTAGACAACAAATACAACAGCAAGTTACAGCTTTAGCAATTATTAGAGTTACTTCACAATTGCAAAATCAAGTTACAGCTTCTATGCAAGCTAAGATTATTGATATTAATATTGCTAAACTTGGGAGTTAATTATGGTTAATCAAAGCATGATGTCTAAAGTAGCTTTACCTTATGCTGAAGCACTTTTAGAATCAGCTAAAGATACTAACTTAGTAAAGAAAACAAACGACGATTTATCGTTGATATGCACAATTTTATCTGAGTCAGTTGATTTAAAATTATTTTTAGATAATCCATTGATAGCTGCAGAAGCAAAGAAAAATGTATTAAATCAAATGCTCGTGAGTCAAGTAAATGATTTTGTATTAAGATTTTTATTAGTTTTAGTAGATCGTCGAAGAATTTCTCTTCTTTCTACTATTATTGACAAATATTTGGAATTAGCATATCAGTTAGAATCTACGGTAATTGCTGAAGTATCGGCAGCTATTCCTTTAACAGGATCTCAGCAAAATGATCTCATTAATAAACTTAAAATTATAACAGGTAGTAAACAGGTAAAGCTTGTTATGAAGCTTAACCCTAGTTTAATAGCTGGTTTCACAGTTCAAATTGGGTCTAAAGTAATAGATACTAGTTTATCGGGTAAACTAAAGCAAATGGCTTTGTATTTAAATGCCGCTTAAACAATTGATAAAAGATAATAAATTAATAAATAAGTAATAGTAATATGGTAAATATTAGACCAGATGAAATAAGTAATATTATACGTCAACAAATTGATAAATATGATCAAGATATACAAGTAGCTAATGTAGGTACTGTTTTACAGGTAGGTGATGGTATAGCACGTGTATATGGTTTGGATGATGTTATGGCTGGTGAGCTGCTAGAATTTGAAGATCAAACAATAGGTATTGCTTTAAATTTAGAGAGTGATAATGTAGGTGTTGTTTTAATGGGAGATGGGAGAAATATACTTGAAGGGAGTTCTGTAAAAGCAACAGGAAAAATAGCTCAAATTCCTGTAGGTGAAGAATTTTTAGGTAGAGTAGTTGACCCTTTAGCTAGACCAATAGATGCAAAAGGATCTCCAAATGCAGTTGCAACAAGATTAATTGAATCTTATGCTCCTGGTATAATTGGTCGACAGTCTGTTTGTGAGCCTTTACAAACAGGGATTACAGCTATTGATTCAATGATTCCAATAGGAAGAGGTCAAAGAGAATTAATTATAGGTGATAGACAAACAGGTAAAACAGCTGTTGCTTTAGACACAATTATTAATCAGAAAGGGCAAGATGTTATATGTGTTTATGTAGCAATTGGACAAAAAGCTTCTTCAGTTGCGCAAGTAGTATCTACATTAGAAGAAAAAGGCTCTTTAGATTATACAATTATTGTAGCTGCTAATGCTAATGATCCAGCAACTTTACAATATATTGCACCGTATACGGGTGCTGCTCTAGCAGAATATTTTATGTATAAAGGAAAAGCAACATTAGTTATATATGACGATTTAACGAAACAAGCTCAAGCTTATCGTCAAATGTCTTTATTATTACGTAGGCCTCCTGGAAGAGAGGCTTATCCGGGAGATGTATTTTATTTACATTCAAGGTTATTAGAGAGGGCAGCTAAATTAAATTCAGATTTAGGTGGGGGCAGTATGACGGCCTTACCGATTATCGAAACTCAAGCTGGTGATGTTTCTGCATATATTCCTACTAATGTTATTTCTATCACTGATGGGCAAATATTTTTATCAGGGGATTTATTTAATTCCGGTATTAGACCAGCAATAAATGTTGGTATTTCTGTTTCTAGAGTAGGCTCATCTGCTCAAATTAAAGCTATGAAACAAGTAGCAGGTAAGTTAAAATTAGAATTAGCACAGTTTGCAGAGCTTGAGGCTTTTTCTCAATTTGCATCTGATTTAGATAAAGCAACACAAAATCAATTAGCAAGAGGCCAACGCCTAAGAGAAATTTTAAAGCAGGGACAAAATTCACCTATTCCTGTCGAGGAGCAAACAGCTGTTATTTATACAGGAATTAATGGATATTTAGACAATATTGAATTATCTCAAGTAAGGGAGTTCATAGTTGCTTTAAGAGAAGATTTAAGAAATTCGAAACCAGAATTCGGTGAAAGTATACGTAATACTAAAAAACTGAGTCCTGAAGCAGAAGAACTATTGAAAAAATCCATAGAAGATGTCAAGCAAGCATTTTTAGCATAATGTAATTACTATTGTCTTTACAAAATTTAGTAATTCCATCATTAGGATAATTGATTCAGTATTACTTATCCTAATGTTAATTATATTATTTTACATAATCATAGCCATATTTTTCTAATTGTTGAGCAAGTTCTGAATTTCCTGTATAGGTTATTTTACCTTCTTTCATTATATGAATGAAATCTGGTTTTATATAGTCTAAGAGCCTCTGGTAATGAGTAATAAGTATTATAGCATTATCATCATTTTTTAATGAGTTAATATTATTAGAAATAGTTTTTAAAGCATCAATATCTAAGCCTGAATCTGTTTCATCTAATATGGATAATTTACCATTCAGTAATGCCATTTGCAGGATTTCATTCTTTTTTTTCTCTCCACCAGAAAAGCCCTCATTTACATTTCGTGTTAGAAATGTAGGATCCATTTCAATTAATTTAGTTTTCTGGTTTAACAAATCAAAAAATGATAAAGGATCTAATTCTGGCTGCTTATTAGCTTTTCTTTGAGAATTATAGGCTAATCTTAAAAAGTCTGTATTGCTTACACCAGGTATTTCTACTGGATATTGAAAGGCCAAAAAGATACCTTTATGAGATCTTATTTCTGGTTCTTGAGTAGTAATATCTTCACCACTCAAGAAAATTTGCCCTTGTGTAATTTTATAGTTAGGATGACCTGCAATAACTTTAGCTAAAGTACTTTTACCGGACCCATTTTTGCCCATAATGGCATGTATTTCCCCTGAATTAATAGATAGATTTAAACCTTTAATAATAGGTATATCATCAATACAGGCATGTAAATGATCAATTTTTAAAATATTCTTTTTCTGCATATTATCTCAGCCAACTGTTCCTTCTAACTTTAAATTTAACAAACGATCTGCTTCCATTGCAAATTCCATAGGTAGTTCGTTTAGTACTTCTTTACAAAATCCACTTATCATTAAACAAATAGCTTCTTCAAGATTAATTCCCCTTTGTAAAAAATAAAAAATTTGTTCTTCTCCTATTTTAGAAGTAGAAGCTTCATGTTCAATTTTAGCCGATGGATTTTGCACTTGTATATACGGAAAAGTATTAGCTCTAGATTGATTACCTAAAAGTAATGAGTCACATTGGGAATAATTTCTTGAATATTTTGCCTTAGGTCCCACTTTAACTAATCCTCTATAACTATTAGTAGAATAACCTGCTGAAATACCTTTTGATATAATTCTACTGCGAGTGTTTTCACCTACATGTATCATTTTACTGCCAGTATCAGCTTGCTGATAATTATTTGTTAATGCGACAGAAGAAAATTCTCCTATAGAATTATTACCGGCTAGTATACAGCTAGGATATTTCCATGTAATCGCAGACCCAGTTTCTACTTGTGTCCATAGTATTTTAGAATGGTGGCCTAAACATAAGCCTCTTTTAGTTACAAAATTGTATACACCTCCTTTACCTGTTGAATCACCAGAATACCAGTTCTGAACAGTTGAATACTTTATAGTTGCATTATCAAGAGCAACTAGTTCTACAACTGCTGCATGTAATTGATTATTACTAAATTGGGGAGCTGTACATCCCTCTAAGTAACTTACATAGCTGTTTTTGTCTGCTATAATTAGTGTCCTTTCAAATTGACCTGATTCTTTATTGTTGATTCTAAAATATGTTGAAAGTTCTAACGGGCATCGAGTATTAGGAGGTATATAACAAAAAGAGCCATCACTAAAAGTAGCGGAGTTTAACGCTGCAAAATAATTATCACCTATAGGTACAACTGAACCTAAATATTTTTTTACTAAGTCTGGGTATTTTTTGATAGCTTCAGTTATAGAGCAAAAAATAATACCTTCCTCAGCTAGTTCCTTCTTAAATGTAGTCGCAATAGATACACTATCAAAAACAGCATCCACAGCTACGTTACTTAATCTCTTTTGTTCATTTAAAGAAATCCCTAATTTTTCAAATGTTTCTATAATACTAGGATCTACTTCGTCTAAACTTTTTAATTGTTTTTTATATTTAGGTATAGAATAATACATAATATCATGATAATTTATCTTTGAATAATTTAAACGAGGCCAATTAGGCTCTTTAAGTTTTTTCCATCTTTTATATGCTTTTAAACGAAAATCTCTTAAATATTTGGGTTCTTTTTTATATTCTGAAATTAAGTTAATTACTTGATGATTTAACCCTTTAGGAAAATTTTCTGATTCAATTTTTGTATGAAATCCATACTTATAAGGTTGATTGATTAATCTATTCAGGCTGGTAGTTGAATTGCTTATTTCTTCTTTTTTAACCATTTTTGTATACTAAGTGATTTAAATTATCTATCATATTATATATAAAATCATATATCTAAAGTCATAACTTAAGATAAGCTACAATTTTAAATAGAATGTATTTTAAAATTCTTCTCATCCAAGTCTCGAATATACAAAGAAGAAGAAATTTTCAATATATCATATTTAATATTTGTTAAACACTTAGCTATCGCATAATGAAGAATAATATATTTATGAATCATGACTTTTAAATGTATATTTCTTAATTTTACAGCTACCATAATTATACGAATATGTAGTAAAATTTGTTCTAGAAATTGGCATGCAAAAGAAGATACAAGCATGATTTTCTGCAAATTATTACTTTTAATTTTTTTATTGCTAAAAAATAATATAAGTATAGTTTCATATGTAGTAGTCCATAATAACATTTTTAAAACTACCAAATATAATATAGTTATTAAGCTTATTCTCAAAACAAATTCGGGTAATATAAAATATGCATTACTAATAAATCCTAATATTTTCAAAGGAATAAATACTCTTATTTGATTTTTATTTATATAATTAATTTTATGGGCTTTATTAAAAAAGATATATAAAACGATAATTAATACTATTTGTATAAAATAGTTATAATATTTCTTTGGAATTCTAAGAGTTAAAGCAATACTTAAATATAATATGATACTTATCATAAAATATGAATAATTCTGATATGGCAGAAAAATTAAAAAAGAAAAAATAAAATAAATTTTATTTTTAGGTTTAATTCGGTGTAACCATGTTATAGGTGTATAAATATATTGGTTGGATAATGAAATTTTTAGTAAACACATATTAAACTTGATTTATATTTTTTCTATAAAAGTTGTTTTTATTAATTAATTTATGTAAATATATATAATAGGGTAGATGGCGAAATTGGTATACGCATCACACTCAAAATGTGACAACTGTTGTTTTGAGGGTTCAAATCCCTCTCTACCCATATATAAACATAATTCTTAAAGGTAAAAATATGAGTCTATTAATTTTAGGTGCAACAGGAACGCTAGGAAGACAAATTGTACGCAGAGCAGTAGATGAAGGTTTCCAAGTCAAATGTTTTGTAAGAAATTTCCGTAAAGCTTCTTTTTTAAAAGAATGGGGTGCTGAACTAGTCTACGGGGATTTGAAACTACCTGAAACTATTCCACCCACTTTATTGGGAATATCAGCGATTATAGATGCATCTACTGCAAGGCCGTCAGATTTGTATAATTCATCCCAAATAGATTTGTATGGCAAGTATATTCTTATTAATTCTGCGAGAAAGGCGAAAATTAAGAGATATATATTTTTCTCCATTTTAAATGCACATAAATATCCTGAAATACCACTAATGAGCTCAAAATTAAAAATAGAGCATTATCTCAGTAATTCAGGTATTAATTATACTGTTTTTGCCTTATCAGGCTTTTTTCAGGGCTTAATAGGCCAATATGCATTACCTATTTTGGATCAAAAAGTTGTATGGATAACGGGAGATATAACACCTATTGCATATATAGATACACAAGATATAGCTAAATGTACTATTAAAAGCCTTTCAATTATTAAAGCAAATAATAAAATTTTACCACTAGTTGGCAATAAATCTTGGAATTCATTACAAATTATCGAATTATGTGAAAAGCTATCAGGACAAAGATCTAAAACTTCTAAAATACCCCTGTTTATGTTAAAATTTTTGCGTCAGTTTACGAGTTTTTTTCAGTGGAGTTGGAACATATCAGAAAGACTTGCATTTGCAGAAGTATTAACAAGAGGTGATAATTTTAGTACATCAATGGATGAATCATATAAAATATTGCAATTGGAAAAAAAAGATCAGGAAACTTTAGAAATTTATTTTCAAGAATATTTTGACAAAATCATGAAAAGATTAAAAGATTTAAATTATAAATTAACAAATAAAACTAATCTATCAGAAAAAAATGAGTTTTAAAATCACATAAACTATGAATATATGTATAATAACAGCTAAAGTAATTACAGCACCTAAATTATTACGTTTTAAAAGTACAGCTTTGTCTCAAATGATTTTATGTGTACCTAATGACAAAAAGGGCTTGCTTCATTATAAGATAAAAGCTATTGCAAAAGGTCAGTTGGCAAAAGATATATTTGAGATATATAGAAAAAATAATTTTATTATAGTTGAAGGTTTTATTTACTTAAAAAAAATCGAAAAAAGACATATAAATGAGATGAATAAATTTAGAAATCAGAAATCAATAATTATAAAAATAACTAAAATTCACCCTGCTTCTTTGATATAATAACGAATGTTCATTTGTTTAGTAAATTGTAAAATTTATATATTTTTTGTATATAATTAAAATATAATTGAACTAGAGCTGAAATAGATTAGCATATTATAATAAGGAAATTTACTATGTTTACTTTAAAAATATTTGTATATACAACTGTTATATTTTTCGTATCTTTATTTTTCTTTGGTTTTTTATCTAATGATCCATCAAGAAATCCTAATAGAAAAGATCTAGAATAATACTTATATGAATGGCTAAAATATTAATAGCATAAAAATGCTATTATTATTTTACTATTTCCATTAATACATCAAATTCGACTTAATTGTTTTTATATGAGATGTAAAGGAGACAGCAATATATTTTTCTAATTTTTTCATAATTCCAATAGATATACGAAAATTCTTATTTAAAACATATATATATTCCGAATAACAATTTACTTTATCAATATATTGTATTTGTAAAGAACTATCAGAACACAATTTATATATATAATTTTGTTTTGACTCACTATAAATTTTCTGTAGATGTCCTAAATTACTTTGATCTCTAACAATAAAAATATTAGAAGATATATTATCTGTATTTAAATCTACATATTTTAAAGTATATATATTATTAGTTGATGAGCTTAATGTATCTATTATATTTATATTATTTGTCTTCATCCTCATAATTTTATTTTTTATTTTATGGACGTTAACTTTTTTAGTGTTTATATAATAGACAGTTTGTTGAGAAATCCATTCTCCTTCTAAGTTAGTCAAAAAATCGTATATTTTATGTACCATAATTTTAAATATATTTTGAATTAGTACGTAATTGAATGAAAGATTCATTTAAATTATTTATAAGATATTCTAGTCTTATATTAGGTAGTTTTTTAATAGGTATATCTAATTTGAAACCTAAACCTTTATAGTTTCTATTAATATTAGAAATATTATAATTATTTATTAACTGCAAATGTTCTTTTTTATTAGATAAATAACTAATAAAATTGCAAAAACAATATATTGAACAATATTTGAATTTATACATATGATATTCAAGATGCAATAAATAAAAAGAGTATAGGGGTATATTTTGTTTCAAACTATGCTTCAAATAACTATTTTTATAATAGTCTTCTTTAAGAGAATACCAAAATGTTTTTTGATTTATCAAAAAATTCACTTCAATAACGATAGTTAGTATATTATTATAAATATATGGAAAAATTCTAGGAAAAGAAAAAGCATGTATATACTTACTTGTAATAAGTTGACTTAAATACTTAAATCGATCCCAATAATGATAAGTACTAGGTTTAATAATAGTAAATAGCTTAGATTGAATTTCTAGAGATTTTCCTAGTTGAATATAATCTTGCAAATATAAGCCATTATATTTAACAGCTATTTCTATATAACTTATTTTATTTTCAATTAATTGGGATACCTTTTGTAAATTGTACAATCTTTTTTTGATAAAAAACTTTCTTTTAATATATCTTCTAAAAGAATAATCTTTAATATGAAAATTAATTTTATGAGATAAACATTGTTTTATGAATAAGTGCTCTATAACATAAAGACTATTAACTAAACTATGTCTAAAAGTGAGTTGTATTGTATATGATTTTAGTATTAAGTTTGATATTTGTTTATAATATATGTTGTTTATTTTTGTAAAAATAAAGGGTCTAAAAAACAAATATTTCGAAGTATTGTTACAAAGAGCAACAATTAGAGTACCAAATATATTTCTTTTATTTTTTAAACTTAAAAAATGTTTATAAAAAACAATATCTATTTTTTGTAATTGTTTTTCTATTTTTGTATTTAATTGAAGATAGTAAATATTCTTTTTGTTATGTAAGTAATTATATCTAGTTTCTAATTTTTGTTTTAAAGAGATTAAATCATAATATATATTTAATTGTTGAATATATCTATAAATGATGCCTAAGATATCAGTTATTTTGATATTAAAATTTAATAAATTTAATATTTTTTGATATTGTTTATAATTTTCAACAACAACATGTCGATTATAAAAAGAACCTTTACAATTTTCTAGTAAATTATAGTATATGGTTAAATTTAATCCTTGATCATTGAAATTGACAGTATAACTACAATCTTCAACAAAGTAAAAATATTTTAAACGTAAAAGACCTAGTTCTATTTTTTTTAAATTAAAAATATGACCAGGAAAAATTCCCATTTCTTTTTCTATTAAATAATTTAAATAATCAATAAATTTTTTATTAAATAAATGTTTCGTTTGACAAACAAGATGAATTTTTTTTATTTCTCCTTCAGAAATATTGATAGAAAGAGTATTTAAGTTTTTTTGACGAGCAATTCGTATGTGTGCCCACTGAAACCCTCTTTTTTCATACCATGATTTAATTTTTTGTACGCTTTTATTAATTGCATTGTAATTTCTTGGCATACCCAATTGAGTTTCAAAAATTTGTTTTAGAAAATTTACTGGTATTTGTAATTGGCTGTAATTTGTAATATAAATTTTTTTTATTACCGGATTAACTTTTGAATTTATCATAAAATATTTAGAGTATTCATTGGATAAATCATATATTTTTATATAATAAAAAAAACCTGATTTACGTATATACCTTACCAAATGCTTAATTTCCTTTGGCTTGCGCAAATTCTTTATGGCTTTAGATTGAAATTTAGGATTATTTACATAAAGTTTTTTCATTAAAAATTTATTGCAATTTTCCAATCGGATTTTCTTTATTTTGATTTGTTTATCAGTATAATTTATTTGATGAAATTGGTTTACATTAAATGCTAATATATAATTATTTTTATTTTGTTTTTGGTTATGTATATTTATGAAGTCATTACAATTAAAGATGAATATAAATAAGAGCATATAATATAAGGTTTTGTTAAAATTTAGAAATTATATTTTTTAACTATTAATAAATATTTATTTACTTTCAACTATTATTATTTAAATAATATGTTATATAGATCTACGTTATTGATATTATAATACCTCACATTATTTATTCTTTTTATATAATAGTCATAATGAAATATTGGAATTTAAAAAAAATTAACCAATCATCTTTAGAAAAAACAGGGATTATTCCTAGGTCGATCAGTAAGCTATTTGGAAAATTTAAAAAAGAGCTAGACCCTAATGCAGAAGTAGAAACTCTAGAAGAATTTAAAGTGTCTAGATACCAAACTGTTGCTTCAGTTAAATATCTTTTATTTTTATTGGTAATGCCCGTATTAATTAATCAACTTTCTAAAAACTTTATTTTTGGGCCTTGTATTAATTACCTGTGGAATAAAGATGAGCATAGCATTTTTCTTAATAAGTCTCAAGAAGAAAGAGCTTTTGCAGAATTACAACGTTTTGAAGAAAAATTGCATTTTGAAATATTAATTGGCAAAATTAAAAATAACTCGTCTCATTTAATAAATTATAAAATGACTGAAAAAGCTTTAGAACTAGCTATTGAATATGCAAATGAAAGCTCTACAGCCATTAAAAATATTTTAGCTGATTTTTTGTCCGGTACTATTTTTATTTCTATACTAATATCAAGTAAAAGACAGCTTTCTATTCTCAAGTCATTTATCAATGAGTTAATTTACGGCTTAAGTGATACGGCGAAAGCTTTCTTAATTATTCTTTTTACAGATATGTTTGTAGGATTTCATTCTCCTCATGGCTGGGAAGTTATCATTGAAGCTATTTTAAGACATTTTGGATTACCTGAAAGTAGGGATTTTATTTTTATATTTATTTCTACCTTCCCAGTAGTTTTAGATACAATATTTAAATATTGGATATTTAGATATCTAAATAAAATATCTCCATCTGCTGTAGCCACCTATCATAATATGAATGAATAAAATAGTCTTGATTTTCATTCTATTTAAGCTTATTATTAAAATATAAGCATCTGTGGCCGAGAGGCCGAAGGCAGCGGACTCATGTGCGACCTGTTTTTTAGGTGTTAAAGGTTCATTAATTTTTATGTTTCTTGAAGCTAACTAAAAGCTAAACTATAATTAATAATTCTTAGTATTAGTTTAGTCAACTATATTTTTTTTGTTGGTTAAAGTCCAACTATTCTAAATCATGAATATACTCTTATAGTCAATTTATATATACAAGCCTTAATAATATATAAATAAAGCAGACTATTTGGAAAGCTGATATGGCTAGGAAAACGAACCCTTGTATAAAGTATTGATAACTAGATATGAATTATTTATGTTCAATCTACACCCTTAAGCTTTATTATTATGAGTTAATAAAAGTATGGTTATTATCAGTGGTGATTAATATATAAAGAGGAGTCTAAGTCAACTAAGATATAAAAAATATGGAACAGGGTAACTATGATATGATATCTTTTTATTAAAAAATGCTGAAAAATAATAAAAAGCAAGTTAAGGCAACAGTTCATCATAGATTAGAAAGAAGCAATAAAAAGCTATATTTTAGTTTAACTTAAATTAAAAAGTATGTTTAGCAGACATATTGCGCCCATCGGAACGAAGCAAGAATATTAATTTAACTTTAAAGTATAAATATGAAATCTTATAGCTTAAATGATTTTGTTGATTGGAAATTTCTACCATGGAAACAAATTAATAAGCGTGTATTTATGCTGCAAAAAAAGATATATGAAGCATCAAAAACATGTCAAAAACAAAAAATTTATAAGTTGCAAAATATTTTAATTAATTGCAATGAAGCCAAAATTATAGCTATAGAAAATACATCTATATCTATCTTAGAATATTACTTATATTATGATAGCAATAAATACATTTTAACTGATAGATATAAATTTATTATTTTTCAAAGCCTATTCAAGAAATGTTACATAAGTAACATATTTACAGTTTTACTAGAAAAAGTAAGGCAGTATCTTATATATTTGTGTATTCAACCAGAATGGGAAGCAAGATTTGAACCATTATTTCATTCCAGTATAACAGGTGAAATAAATTATTCTTCACAAGAAAAATTAATAAACTTTTTAAAAGACAATAGAAGCTATAAAAGTGTGAAAAATGATTTTCTATATATAAATCATCATATTGTTAATAAATATATAAATACTCATTATTTTATTAATAAAATACAATCATTACCTTACATAAATTATTGTTTAGAATTATGGTTAAACAATTGTTCTATAGAAGAAGTATATAGTTTCGAAAGTTATGTATTAAAATCAAATAATTTAATATTTTATAAATTGATTTATAAGATACTTTGTACAGGAATAGAATGGTTTAACTTAAAAAATTTAGAACTAGAGTCTAAAAGCAATAGCTACAAGTTTAACTCATATTTAAGCTTTATTTATAATATAGATAATTTTAGCAGTATTTGTATAAGTAATAGACATATAAACACTTTTGATTTTTTATTAAAATCTTTAGGCTTAAATTCAATTATAAAAATATTTTGTAACTATAATACGAAATTTTTCACTATATCAAATTGTAAAACGTTAAATAGTCTTAATGTTAAAGTATGTAGAGTAAAATTATATAATCAAATAATTTCCAACTTATGTAAAGACATAATGGAAAAAACCAAATTGATTTTGTACAAAAAAGATTTATTTAATCGATGGAGAGCAAAAAAATCTTTAAAACTATCAACAATTACATTAAAGATCTTTTATAAATTTATTCAATTTTATAAATTTTTTGTATTATTTTTACGTATAAATATAATAAAATACATACAGCAGCAATTAAAATCAATTATTGTTACATGGATAAAGAAGAAATACAAATCTAAAAATATTGCTAAAAGTTTCTTAAATAAGAACTATCTCAACAATCATTTATTAGTTGCTAAAGAAAAATTAATATCTTGTATTTATAGATTAAAATTAGATAGGTAGTAGCCGTATGAAGTGAAAGTTTCATGTACGGTTTTGTAAGAGAGGCTTTTAAAGAAGTCGACTCTAATAATCCGCCAACCTGAAAAGGTCGTCGCTGGTTCGAATCCAGCCAGATGCATAAAATAATATATTATAAGTATAAGCGGGTAGCGGGAATCGAACCCGCATCATTAGCTTGGAAGGCTAAGGTTTTACCACTAAACTATACCCGCTGACACTAAGAGTGTAACATAGATCTGTTACATATAAAATTGATGGCTTTACTTAAAAATAAATTAGAATTTAATAAAAAGTAAGTATACGTCTAATACTAAACTTATTGATAAAAGAACTATTTTAATTATTTAACATATTTTTTCGTTATTCCTAAACAATAAGAATCCTAACTCACTCAATAATTCATGAATTTATCAGAATTCTCCTAATATTGATAATACCATAAAAGTTAAAATGTCCGGAAGAATTTTAACTCATGCGTTTTTTAGCTACCTTAAAAAAATACAAAGAATAATGTAATAGGCTTTGTCACGAAAAAATATTTAATTTCAAGTTACATGAAAATAGTTTTTATAAATTTGATATTACAATATCTTCATTGATCCAATTATTTCAGTCTTATAATTCAGGCAATATAAGTAAAACTCATATTGAAAAATACTACATTTGATCAACTACTGCAAGGATTATTAAATTTAATAGTATAGATAATTTATATTATTCATTTAGTGGTAATTTATTGTCTTTTGAACTTATTTAAAAATAAACGTTTTATCAATGCTGATAGTTAAACTTTTTCAGACTGATCTATATTATCTTTTAATGAATATGGACTTTTGTAATACGTTACCTAACTATCATCTATACTTCTTGTATTCTTATTTTGCCCTCAATGTAATATTATATCGTTATTTTTATAAATGCATTATCCTTGATTTAGTAAATAGACTTCTTAACAGTCCTATTGATAGTGATGTTCATTTTCATCAAAGTAAATAATAAGTAAGAAAATTACGTCAGTTTCTTTATAATAGTCAGAGCTTATTGACTGATTTTAATTTCAAGCTATGTTCTGATTCTTTTACTAATGCTTTTATTTCTGCTGAAGTTAAGAGTCTAGATCATATCTTAATTAGCTCATGATTTCTTTATCATATAAATCGTGAAAATAAAATTAGCATACGCGACAAGACTATATATTATGTATAATAATATAGAATAAAATTTACTAATTAGATTATTTAATAAAAGATTCAATCTTTTATTATAAATCAAATAAATATTAACTGCTTAGATACTTTTGGTATCTAAACAGTTAATTAATAAGGCAGTTTTCTTACTACTAAAGAAAAAAACGTAAAACAAATAGCTAATTAGTATAGTCAACTAGCTTACAGTTAATATTAATTAATTTATTAATTTTTTATTCTAATTAAAACCTATTAATATAAAACAATAAAATAGCCTACAAAAACAATTAAATAAATATATTCATCATTTATGTATTAATGAAATTGAAATAAAGAATTGTATTTTTATTTCTGAATTGGCGATCAATTATATAAGATACTATTATAATGATATTGTACAAAAAGATAGTTCTTCTCTTATAAATGAGGACTGGAGCTTTTGTTTTTTTATTTATAGGTTTATAAATAGCAAATACTCAATGTTAAATATGGCTATAATCTTACAACATTTTTTATATAATCGTAGATATGATGAAAAATTTGATAATGATTCAACTTATTTTAAATTAACTATTAACAAATAATTCAGTATTTGTATAAAATGCTCTATTGTCGTTATCTTATATACTGATAAATAGGTCTGTGAAGTTCTTTATGAGTACTCTATACCTTCAAGAATAACACCTAAAAATTGAGCTAAAGATGTAGCTTGATTTTCAATTTCAGATAATAATAATGGCTGTCCTACGCGTGTAAGAGGTATTTCACGCTGATCTTTAGTCTTCAAATATATTTCTCTCTTAGCTGTCACACCCTCTTGTATAACAACTTTAATAGACTTAATATCACTTATATTGTAATTTAGTTTTAATATACGGTTTTTACCGGGAAAACCTAATCTAAAAATTGTTATAATACCCTTATCATTATTAAATTCATTATATCCAGCTCCAACATCCCATATAATTGTAAGCCATAAAAAAATACTAATGCAAATAGCTACTGTACCATAGAAAGTCATAATTATTCCTTGAGGTAAAAAGAGCAATTCAGAAGATTTAGTAAATGGTAATAATTCCATTTCTGAATAACTAGACAAACCTACAAGAAAAAAGCTTAACCCCCCAAAGAAAATAATTGTAGCCCACCAATAATTACTAATTCTACGGGAACCTAAAATTTTATCTATTCTAATATTAGACATTTTAACTATTTTATTTTTAATATAAAAATAAATCCAGAAAGTAAATTACATCTAACCTGGATTATCTGATCTATATAAATTTATTTATTATATTAATTTTATTGCTTGTAAACCAAAATATAAACCTAAAGCTAAAAATGTAAATATTAGCATAAACAAAACATAACTAAACATAATAGACATAAAATAAACTTTTTTCTCCTCTTTATTTACACTTTAAGTAGTTAATAATAGATAGTATTCATATAGAATGTAAACATATATTTTCTTATATATTTACTATATATCATTAATATTATAATATCATATACATGTTTAAGATTTAAGAGGTATTTTGTCGATATAGTCGTAAAAACTATATTCTGTTATACTATAAATAAATGATAATAGTTTTTTGTTAAAATCTTCTGGAAAACAGATTTATGTCAGATTTTATTCAACCTTATAATAATGATCCATTCGTAGGTAATTTATCTACTCCAGTCAGTACTTCAAGTATTACTAAAAGCTTACTAAGTAATTTGCCAGCTTACAGAAGAGGCTTATCCCCTTTATTAAGAGGACTAGAAATAGGTATGGCACATGGGTATTTTTTAGTTGGACCATTTGATAAATTAGGGCCTCTAAGAAATACTGATGTAGCATTATTGTCTGGTTTCTTATCTGCAGTTGGATTGATTATTATACTAACAACTTGCTTATCAATGTACGGCAATGTGTCTTTTGACAAAGATAATTCAAAAGATTTATTACAAACAACAGAAGGCTGGGGACAATTTACAGCTGGATTTTTAGTAGGAGCTGTCGGAGGGTCAGGGTTTGCTTATCTATTACTAGCAAATATACCTATTTTACAAAGTGCAGGTTTGAGTTTATTTTAAAAACTAGAACTATTCATCTTCTATGAAAAAAGTAAATATTTACCTTTACTTATTTTTAGATCTATAAATAAGATTTTAATTGATAATTAAAATCTTATTGTTTTTACCAGTTTCATTAAATATATATTATGGATACTTTATGAATTATTATTATATTTAATCATTACATAAAATAAATTCGAAATTGTTTAAAAATATTTGTTCTAGACTAATAAATTAAATTTAAAGAATACTACAAAAAAATAAAATAATAAATATTACATTTATTAAAACTTATAAATCGATTAAGAAACTTTTTTTAATCTCATTCAAACTCCTTCATTTTTTCTCTACAAGAATATAACAAGTCTCCTATACTACTTTTTTTATATATTAAAATATTGGAAAATCTCTGATTTTCAGCCTAAAATAATTTAATCATTTGCTATACAAGAAAAGTATGTCCTACTTTTATTACAGCAGTACATAAATTTCTCTACTACTATAAAGCCTTTTTGAACTTAGGCTAGATATATATAAAATTAAAATTTACTACATAAAACTTATATTTTAACAAATATAAGCTAAAACAAAAGCCTGGCTGTTTGATCTATTCTTTATTTATTCACAAAACAAATATAATGATCAAGCACTTTTTAGTTCTTTAAATAATATATTGATGTCGCAGAAAGATTTACTTTATTCCATTTTTAGAACCATAAGTATTTTAGATTGTTTACTGCTGTAATTTGTTTTATACTTTCAAAGACAATAAGTATACAATAACCCCTCAGAAAATAAAAATTTCAGTTGAGTACTTTTTTCCTCAAAATATGTAATAATATTGAATATCATTCTATTATCTTAAGAAAATTTAGTTAGCTGTAATAAGATAACGATCCATTACTTTACTACATGGGATTTTTTCATTCTTGTTAAAAGAAGACCAAACAAAATTTAATTACATTATACTGATGTTATATTATTAATTGTCCATCATTCTAATTTTCCAATTTTCTGATGGTTTTAATCAGTGACTAGGTGAATAAGTTAAGCAATTTATATAGTTCTTTCTTCTTCTACTACAAATAAAATCACTCTTAATGGTTCATTTTGTCAATTTATAGATTTTACTATTCATTTTATATACTTTATACTTCTTGGATACATTAAATAACTCAGATTTACTTATTATCATATTTCATAAAATATAAAAACATTTTTTTCTGTTTTTTGATTCTACTTTCTAGTTTAAATTGATCATATAGTAATTTTGATAACAATATTAAATTATTTTGTTATAGAAAATCAGTATGAGCAAAGGTAATAAAGCAAGTATATAATAAATAAAAAGTACAATATTTTGTAGGTGCTATTAGACAATCAAAAATTACTTCTATAATTTTGAAGGAGTTGTAATAAAAGATAATTTTATTTTTAATGAATTGATAAAGAAATGAAAAACTCTTCAAATTATTGGATTAGCTTCAATAGAATCAAAAGTCTATTCTAGATGTTCTTTAGCTTTTTGTATGAAATTTCTAGCTTATGATTCATGAGTACCAAATTAGTAAGAAACTAATCACATTGATTAAAAAGTTCCTCTAAACAAACTATTGGCCGTTTCAAATTTTGTATCTTTATGTTGTAGATTCAATGGAATAGCAATTAATTTAATGCGTTATAAGTAAATAATGCAAATGAAAAGATCTCTTTCTTAATCTATATAGGAAGAGATCCTGTGGTTGTTAGAAAAAATTTTATCAACGGCTTTGAAGAAAAAAATGATTCAAAGCGCTGATTGAGATATCTATCAAATTAAACTACATAGTTTATATATAATATCTTCTTTGGGCTATAATAGTATCTCATTAGGCCATAATAATGACAAAGTACGATTTAAAAGTTAAAAAAAATTATATAACTATATAATTTATCTACCTAGAATATTATTCGTGCATTGCCACTATCAAAATATGATAATTGTATGAATTATAGCCTATATTTAATCACTTAGTTTGAAGAAAAAAATATATTATTTATTAGGTATTTTATTTATCTTTCTTGCATAATTAAATAATCCACCAGCATTCACTATATTAACTAAATCACCTAAATCTTTGAAATTAACAATATCAGTATTATTGGGTAGTAAAATTTGATTTTTAGATGGTATTATGGTTAATGTATCACCCGTTTTTAGAAACTCAGATAAATTTTGGCTAATTTGAACAGGTAATATTTCTCCAGTTGAAATACAATTCCGAAAAAAAATTCTTGCGAAAGATTCTGCTATAACTGCTTTAATACCTGAAGCTCCAAGAGCTATTGGAGCATGCTCTCTTGAAGATCCACAACCAAAATTTTTACCTGCAACAATAATATCATAATACGATTTACCGATTGATTTATCTATAAATGGTACAGCATCTTCTGATAAACCTGACATAGCTAAAGAACCTAATTCTTGATATCCTTCTTTAGTTGCTGGATTAATTTTCATATATTCAGCCGTTAAAATTTGGTCTGTATTGATATCATTTCGTAATATATAAACTTTGCCTCTGATAATCTCTTGATTCATGTAACAACCTTCTTTTTTAATTATTAAGAAAAACTTTAGGATTAGTAACACACCCCGTAACTGCTGTTGAAGCAACTGAAAAAGGTGAGCCTAAGTAAATTTTTGCAGACTTAGCTCCCATTCGACCACTAAAATTTCTATTTGTTGTCGAAATTACTGACATTGCATCATTTACTCTGCCAAAAGTATCTATTGGTCCACCGCAACACGCAGCACAACTTGGCTCAGTAGTCATATATACACCAGCATTTACTAAAATTTCATATACCGATAAATTATCTATTTTTTGATTTATAATTTCATAAAATACTTGACGAGTAGCAGGGACTCCAAAAGTATCAATTGATACTTTATGGTTTTTTAATATTTGCGCAGCCGCATAAAAATCAGAGCTTTTCCCTCCAGTACAACTTCCTATATATGCTCGATCTATTTTCTTACCTTCAACAGCATCAATATTGTCAACATTGTCTGGTGAATGAGGTTTAGCAATTTGAGGTTGCATATTTGTTAAATCATACTCTAAAACTTTTGCGTATTGAGCAGATTTATCAGGTACTATAACTTCAAAATCTTTAATGTCAGACCTCTCATAGATATATTTAAGTGTATTATCATTTGGAACAATAATACCATTTTTAGCACCTGCTTCAATTACCATATTGCATAAAGTCATCCTATCTTCAATATCCATATTTTCAATAACTTCACCACCAAACTCAATCGACTGATAAGTAGCGCCTTGCGTAGTTAAATCTTTTAGAAGTAATAAAATCAAATCTTTTGCCATAATATTAGATGGTAATTGACCATGGAACATTACTTTAATTGTTTCAGGAACACGTAATAAAATTTCTCCTGTTCCTAAAACAAAAGCAGCATCTGTATTTCCAACACCTATAGCAAATGTGCCAAAGGCACCACTCGTTACAGTATGAGAATCTGTTCCTACTAGAACTTCTCCTGGTCTATTATGCCCTTCCTGTGCTAGTGCAATATGGCAAACACCCTTATAATTTTGACCATGTGGATCATAAAAGTATTGATGTCCTTGTTCTTCAGCAAAGTTTCTCATCATTCTAATGTTAGCATTAGCTTTTTCATCAGATGTAAAAACAAAATGATCAGGAATCATTATATGTTTTTTCCTATCCCAGATTTTAGCTTGTTCACCAAATTCTTTTTTAAAAATACTAATAACACCTGGTGAACAAGGATCATGCGTCATGAGAATATCAACTTTTGCCCAAGCTATTTCACCTGCTTGAATATTACTTTTTTGACTAGCTTTAGCCAAAATTTTTTCTGACATGGTCATTGGTTTTTTTATAATCATTCTAGTTTTCTTATGCTTTTTGATTTAAGATTATTAAAAAAAAATACTAAAATAGTGTTACTGTTTGTGTCATATTAAATCAATATATAAATATTTTGGCTCATATGCAACTATATAAGTTTATTACAACAAGTAGCAATATTATAAAGAAAATTTGTTAAAACAATTGATATTATTAATACATTAGATAATGCAATTTGTATGCATACCAAGAGCATAAATAAATAAAAGATGTTGAAAAAAACTTTGTGAAATAAAAGAAAAAACAGAAGAGGCAAAAGAAAATGGTGACTTTGATGGATTAAAGATTACAAGATTAGCTTCTCGACGCATAGCTTAAATACAAGAAAAAAATAAGAATAATAATTAATGTTTTGCAAAAGTACTTATTAGCTAATACTTATGAGTAAGTTTAGCTTGCGAATACCATCATTTTTTACCAAATAGTAACATAAATTTATAATTATAGCCCATAATTAATGATAGCATGAAACTCTTATAAAATACATATTTATTCCAATCTTTAAAAAATCAAAATTATTGGCTTACTTTTGATCAAGCATTAAGTTTGGTTAATCATTTTGAGGAAGAAGTCTATCTTAGTTTGGTATTAACAGATGGTCCTTTTAGTGTGGTTGATATAGATAGCTATCAAAGTTACGAGCCTTTAGATGTCAATTTATTGAATATGTTAGGTAAAGGTGTTTATGTTGAGATTAGTCCTAGTGGTCAAGGTTTACACATGATTTATCAGGGGACATGGAATCGTGAGAGGAGTAAGGGAACTACTTCTATAATCGTAGATGGTATGGAGATGACTTGTGAAGTTTATAGTGGTAAAGATGTAAGATTTATTACTTTGACAGGCCATAAATTCATTCAGGAAAATGAAGCAGATGGTTGGCCTTTAGCTAAATCTTCTGAGATAGCCAGCCAGTTAAAGATTTTACAAGAGATTTTTTTGATGAAAATGATTATTGTGATCGTCTTCCACATAATTCCACGGATTCCTTGCAAGTAGCGTATCAACAAAAAAGTAATGAATTTTGTTGTAATAACATTAATCAATCTTATGAATCTTTGAAGAAAAGAATTCTTAATTCTGTAAAAAAAACTTTATACTTGAATCTTTGCTCTCAAATAAATCCTAGCTACATAAGTAATTCAGAGGCTGATTGGGCTTTTCTTCGACTTGTTGCGATGTTTATATCTACTGAATTGAAAAGATTTCTTCAAATTCAATTATTCAATAATTTATATTATTAAGAATTAACGGAGGGGCCTCTAAAATCGATTTCTAGACCATCTCAATACATTTTTGGTAAAAATTTAGTCAAGATAGCTATTTTAGATGTGTTTGAGTGGCTTTTGTGAAATCTGGGCTGTAAAATTTTATTTTCTTATAAATTTCAGATTAAAACGTAGTTTTTGTTTATTCCAAGTTTGTTATATACTTAAATATAGTTATGAAACAAGTTCTTTTCAGTGAACCCGTAAGTAAGTCTACGGATTCTAAAAAGTCTGTAGAAGCAGAAAGAATTGAAAAAGTTATAAAAAAAGGGAGTTCAATTAAAAAAAATCGTGTATAATAAAATTATGAATATTGCTCACAATATTTTACATTTTTAATTCCTAGTTAGGGTGTTAAATGAAACACCTGTAATTTTACTTTGACATACAATTATAGGCATTTAATTTCTCTATATTAAATATAATCTATTTCTGTATATACAAGCAGATTAAAATCATAAGATCTATCCAAACATGAAAAAATTACCAAAGTTTATTATATCTTATTTTTTCCTAAATCCTTTCCAAGTTTGTGAATTTAAGTATTTGTCACAAGATTTTTCTATTTCTCATTCAAACAAATTATGTTCTTTAGGAATTAATACTAGTAATAATTCCAGTAGAAACCATGTACATAATGTAATTTTAATAAATTCTTTTCAACATACTGATCAGAGTTATTCTATAGATAATAATCATTGTGATAAAAATATTAAGTTAACTGGTGATGTACCAGATAAGGTTTTTAAGAAACCCGATGCTTATTTTGAAGAAAAGTCGAAACGTAAAAGTGAACGTAAATCTACTACAAGCAGTGAACTGACTTTTAGACAACAAACAGATACAGTAGATGGAAAAAAACGAGATCATAGAGGTGCATCTGATCCACAGGATCCACAAAACTTAGAAAAATTTGAAAAAGCTGGTATACCGATAGATAAGATTAAAGATCCTCGGAAAACACCAGACAGTCACAATCAGTGGAAATGGGATAAAAGTAAAAAACAATGGATTTTAATTGGTGAGTTAAAAATAAAATTGCCAACAGGTAAGATTGTTACAGAATCAGAATGGAATGATATAATACGCGATCACTCAGGAAAAGTTTAAAGAAATTTATCTAATTAATTAATATGTGCTCTGAAATGGTCATATATGGCTCTACATTGAACGATTTCGATAAAGATAACCCTTTTATCATATTTAGCAATTTCGTTTGATCTTGCTCATTATATCCATACTACTAATTACAATATACTTACTATCTTTTGTTATAAGACAGTCATCTAAATCAATAACTGTATAAGGACCATCATTCAATACTAAACCCAGTCCATATTCACATTCTTATTTAACTTGATTATTTAGATTTTCTAATTTCTGTAAACTAAACCAATAGTCTTTGTTTTTTAATGAAGGAATAATTCTATTGATCAAATCTATACCATAGGGTCTCTTCAAAGTTTTTTTTATTGAATTACTAGATTGTGTAAATATGTTTAAATTGAATTTCAGGTAAAATAATTAATTTTTAAGGATTTATTGCGTTTACATCAGTTTATTGAATTATAATGTAAAGACACTTATTTAAAGAAATATAACACTATATATTTTTATAGTTTAATTTTAATTAATAAATTTGAAGTGTATTAATCTTATTTTTATTTTTTTGAGAAGATGGATTCAAGTTTTATAAGTATACCTATAGCAGTAGACAAGGGGGATGTTGAAGGTGATCTAAATCAGCAAAATATTAAAGAGCAGGAAAGTCTTCAACAAGAACAAGCTGAGAAATACCTCAAATATCGAGAAAAACAAAGAATTAGGTATAGTCGATATAAGCAGTGTAAAGAAGAAGCTAGTTACCATCGTCTTAATGTTTGGGTACAGTTGCCTCCATCGACCATGGTTAAATTATCGCGTTGGCTCAAGTCACAGAACACCGAAACTTTAGAAAGATTATTAGAAAATTTTGAATAGAATATTGTTTTTTACAATGGGCCATGATAAAATAAACGCATGCGCTGCATATGCAGCGCATGCGTTTATTTTATGGACTAAAGTGTTTTAAATAAGATAAAGTTAGTTGTTCAAAATCCTGTCCTATTTTTTAACAGCTACATTGATAAGAGTTCCCATAAAAGAAAGCTCTTATCTCTAAATGAGACAAGCAATGCTAAGGTAAAATAGAATAGTTTGATATTTTTTTAATACATTGGAACAAATATATATGTATGATGATGAAATAAACAAATTCGATTTAGATTCTCATAATATTGTTCAGATATTGAATCCCAGTGTACATAATCTCCCTTGTGAAATCAAGATCAGCAATCAGTTTTGCTATTGGAAGTATGACTACTCAGAAAAGAGTAAAAAACCTACAAAGAGGCCTTATGGATACTGCAAGCGAACCGACAGATTGATTCCATCTCTAAAAAATAAAGAGTATTGGCTTACTTTTGATTAATTCTTGAGTTTAACATAGTTGTTCAATGAAATTTTGAGCTCAGATTAGTATCAATGGTAGCTTTTCTACAATTATTGATATCAATAATTCTTAAAAATATATATCTTTAAACAGATTACTTACTAGTATATTTAAGAAAGATGCATATATTAAAGCAAGTCTCATAAATAAAGAATTACACATTTTCTTCAATTCTATAAATTCTAAATCAGAATATCATAGTCAATTTCAAATGGTTGAACATATTTTTTTTAATTGGAGGAAATATAGAAATAAAGTTACGAATTAATTATTTGAAAAAACGAAACAAGAAGTTTTGATAGCGCGCAATAAATTGAGTGTTAACCTTAGTTTGTAGAAGAAAAATAATTCTAAACATTGTTCATTATATTCATAAAGTCATAAAGTATATCTAAATTGAACGAACATCTTTGTTTCTGCCCAGATTTCGTCTTCTTATTCTAAACCATAATACCTATGTTTTAGTAAAGAAAAGTTGCTGCCTTCTCTTAAACTAAATTGTTCTGTTTTTAGTTCTCAAGATTTATTTTAAGCTGACATAAAGTTTCATCTCAGTAATCTATATGAATAGAAACTACAGACTGACAAATAATAAATTCTAAATACTGATTGTGATTTAGAAAAAAATTTAAATCCTTTATTCATTTCTTCTTTAGATTTAGTTTTATTGATACAAAAAATATTGATTTTTACATATTAGATGAAGCAATTTAGACTTTTCTATTAAAAAGCACATAGAAGAAGAATTAAATATGCTATTCTTTTGTTCAAATTATTAAATTCTTTCGATTAAAATCCTTTAAAAATATCTCTATTTAATTAGAGTTTACAAGCTGTAGCCTCCCGCTTGAAATTATGAAATTAATAATATTATTTAACTACGGCATTTAACTATAGCAGCACATGAAATAATAGAAAAAAAGCTTAGCTTACTAAAAATAACATTTATTAATAGTTGTTGAAGAATTTGTTATTAGATTTTTATTACGTTTTGTTTTTTTATAAAAATTTAGCAAATGGCTTACTGTATCATCCATTATCTATTACGTCAAAGCCATGTGCTTAGAAGCCAAGAGCAATTAGCTTTCGTCTTAAATTAATATAAGCTAGTAAAGGGACTTGAACCCATAGCCTGCTGATTACAAATCAGCTGCTCTACCAATTGAGCTATACTAGCATTAAAAATATATGGCACTACAGTAAATAAGTGCCATACTAAATTTAGGTCTTTAAGTACCTTCGGACTCTGAATACCGCTTTTCTTTTTGAGATAACGAGTTACAATCTATATAATAGCTTATAGTTTGATCTAAACAAATAGAAGACCAACCTACAGGTGTTTCTGCATCTAATTCATTCATATCAAATTCATCATATGAATTGAAGATATTTTCTAAAGATTCCATTATTAAATCTCCCAAGACTCTCTTTATTTAATTTATATCTATAATAAAATCATATCACATTTTTATACTTTTGTCACTATTTAAAATGAGCAAAATTTACTTTTTTTAATATTTATTTTATGCAAAGATTTAATAGCTTTTGTTGATATTCTCAGTCTCACCCAGGTTTGCTGTGTTTTTGACCAAACTTTTTTTGTTTGTAAATTAATACTTTGTATTCTTTTAGTTCTTATATGAGAATGTGATACACTATACCCATTATTTGCTTTCTTTTTTGTAATTTGACAGACTTTAGACATACAATGTTATTATTTATTATACTTAATTGCAACTATTTCTTATATACTTTTGCAAAGTACTTGCTAAAGTCGATTTAGGCACAGCACCCACTACCATATCCACTCGTTCCCCTTCAACAAAAATCATTAATGTAGGAATACTGCGTATTCCATATTCTGTTGCAGTACTTGGGTTCTCATCAGTGTTCATCTTTACAACCTTTAAGCTACCTTTGTATTCATTAGCTATTTCCGCGACTACAGGTGCAATCATTCTACATGGTCCACACCATGGAGCCCAAAAATCGACTAAAACAGGACAACTTGATTGAATTACTTCTTCATAAAAAGAAGAATCTATTACAGGTGATACAAGCAATATCTTTCTCCTTATTTTTTTACCTTGCTGGAGCAATTTTATCATAAAAATTAGGGATTTACTATTCTTATTTATATTTTATATTATGTGATTAATATATAAATTTTATATTAAAAAAAATTATCACTACCATAAATAAGTTTGCCATTATTTGATCCATATATAATGGTAAATTTATAAGTAAGGTTAAAAAAGCATAATTTCTTATGCAGCTAATATTAAATTATTAACTATAAAACTATTAACATATAGTTGAGTCAATTAAAATTAGCAAACCCAAAACCTAATGATACTGCCTTTAATTCAAGGAGGAATAGATGTCTCAATCTGTAGAAGAACGGACAAGGATTAAAAATGAACGTTATGAGTCTGGAGTAATTCCATACGCAAAAATGGGATACTGGGATCCTGACTATGTAGTTAAAGACACTGATGTATTAGCTTTATTTCGTGTAACTCCACAACCAGGAGTTGATCCAATAGAAGCTTCTGCTGCTGTTGCTGGTGAATCTTCTACTGCAACTTGGACAGTAGTTTGGACTGATCTATTAACAGCTTGTGATTTATATAGAGCTAAAGCATATAAAGTAGATGCTGTACCAAATTCATCTGAACAATACTTTGCTTATATTTCATATGATATCGATCTATTTGAAGAAGGTTCTATAGCTAACCTAACAGCTTCAATTATTGGTAACGTATTTGGTTTTAAAGCAGTAAAAGCTCTAAGATTAGAAGATATGCGCATTCCTGTTGCTTATCTTAAAACTTTCCAAGGACCTGCAACTGGAGTTATTGTAGAACGTGAACGTATGGATAAATTTGGTCGTCCATTTCTAGGTGCAACTGTTAAACCTAAATTAGGTTTATCAGGTAAAAACTATGGTAGAGTAGTATATGAAGGTCTTAGAGGTGGTCTAGATTTTCTTAAAGACGACGAAAACATTAACTCTCAACCTTTCATGCGTTGGAAAGAAAGATACTTATATTCTATGGAAGCTGTAAACCGTTCAATAGCAGCTACTGGTGAAGTTAAAGGTCACTATATGAATGTTACTGCAGCTACAATGGAAAACATGTATGAAAGGGCTGAATTTGCTAAGCAACTAGGTACTGTTATCATCATGATTGACCTTGTAATTGGTTACTCAGCAATCCAAACTATGGCTATTTGGGCTCGTAAAAATGATATGATTCTACATTTACATCGTGCGGGTAACTCAACTTATTCTCGTCAAAAAAGCCATGGTATGAACTTCCGTGTAATATGTAAATGGATGCGTATGGCAGGTGTAGACCATATTCATGCAGGTACTGTTGTTGGTAAACTAGAAGGTGATCCTGTAATGATTAGAGGTTTCTATAATACTTTACTATTGTCACATCTAGATATTAACTTACCGCAAGGTCTTTTCTTTGAACAAGATTGGGCATCTCTACGTAAAGTAACTCCAGTTGCTTCAGGTGGTATCCACTGTGGACAAATGCATCAATTATTAGATTATCTTGGTGATGATGTTGTACTACAGTTTGGTGGAGGTACAATAGGTCATCCAGACGGAATCCAAGCAGGTGCAACTGCTAACCGTGTAGCTTTAGAAGCGATGGTACTGGCACGTAATGAAGGTCGTGATTATGTAGCAGAAGGACCTCAAATCTTAGTAGATGCAGCTAAAACTTGTGGTCCTCTACAAACAGCTTTAGATCTATGGAAAGATATCACTTTTAATTATACTTCTACAGATACAGCTGACTTTGTTGAGACTCCAACTGCTAACGTATAAATAATTTTTAGTCTTTTTGAGCTTAAACATAATATTAAACTATGTTAGCTCAAAATCCTTAACACTTGCTTAAATATTATAAGGAGTATACAATAGTGAGATTAACACAAGGAACTTTTTCCTTCTTACCAGACCTAACTGACGAACAAATCAATAAACAAATTAACTACGCTATTTCTAAAAACTGGTCAATTAATATTGAATACACAGAAGATCCACACCCAAGAAATAATTATTGGGAACTGTGGGGGTTACCTTTATTTGATGTTAAAGATGCAGCTACAGTAATGTATGAAATTAGTAGTTGTCGTAAGCAGTATTCAAATTTATATATCAAAGTAAATGCTTTTGATAATACACGAGGAACTGAAAGCTGTGTTTTATCATTTATCATTAATAGACCAGCATATGAGCCTGGTTTTGAGTTAGTCAGATCAGAAGATATAGGACGTAACCAAAAGTATACTTTCCGCAGCTATGCAACAGCTAAACCAGAAGGTTCTCGTTACTAACTAATCTAAAGTATAAAATTTAATTTATAAATAATATTAATATAATTAAAAGTACTGAGAGAGATGAAATATTTATCTCTCTCTAATTAATAATAAAACATCAAATATTTTAATCTAAAACATGACAAAATCTTTTACTGATGATACACTTGTAAACTTACAAGAGGAATACGATAAAACACAAATACAAGAAGTTATTGATGAACTCGAACAAGAATTAGTGGGCTTACAACCCGTTAAAACAAGAATCAAAGAGATAGCAGCATTATTATTAATTGATAGATTACGTAATAATCTAGGATTAGTTTCAGGAAGTCCTGGATTACATATGTCATTTACAGGAAGTCCAGGTACTGGTAAAACAACTGTAGCGATGAAAATGTCAGATATTTTAAATCGCTTAGGATATATTCGTAAAGGTCATTTAATGACTGTTACTAGAGATGATCTAGTAGGCCAATACATTGGTCATACAGCACCTAAAACAAAAGAAGTTTTAAAGCAAGCAATGGGTGGCGTACTATTTATTGATGAAGCTTATTATCTTTATAAACCTGATAATGAACGAGATTATGGAGCTGAAGCAATAGAAATTCTATTGCAAGTTATGGAAAATCAAAGAGATGATTTAGTGGTGATTTTTGCTGGTTATAAAGATAGAATGGAAAAATTTTATGAGTCAAATCCCGGCTTATCTTCAAGAGTAACAAATCATGTAGATTTTCCTGATTATACAGCTGAAGAATTATTAGAAATAGCTAAATTAATGTTAGAAGAACAACAATACAGATTTGCACCTGAAGCCGATCAAGTATTATTAGAATATGCTGAAAGAAGAATGAAGCAACCTCATTTTGCAAATGCAAGAAGTATTCGCAATGCGATTGATAGAGCAAGAATGAGACAAGCCAATAGGATTTTTATAAGTGGTGATAAGATTCTAACTAAAAGCGACCTTGTAACTATACAATCAGAAGATATTTTAAAAAGTAGACTTTTCTCTATATAAACCTAAAACATATACCAATATAATGATTGACAATTAATCCTCATATTAGATAGGATAGTATTATAAAGAGAAAGATTAGGCGGTATAGCCAAGTGGTAAGGCAGAGGATTGCAAATTCTTTATCCCCAGTTCAAATCTGGGTGCCGCCTCAATATATATTATAATTTCTACTAATTTTTAATGCGGGGGTGTGGTGGAATGGTAGACACAACAGACTTAAAATCTGTTGATCTTCAAAGGTCGTGAGGGTTCAAGTCCCTCCACCCCCAATTATGAACCCTACATAAATCAAACTTTGTTATATTATTAATTTTCTTTCTAAATTATGTGTATATGTGTAAACTGCAGGCACGTTCATATTTGTACTACTTATACATTAATACAAAAACAACATGATCAAAATGTCAAAATTTCTACTATGAACTTTATACCTACTAATACCCTAATAAAAATTAACATAAGTCAATCAAAGGACTATCATATGTTTGATTGGGACTTAAAAGAGTGTCTATCATTTACAGAAAAACCTGGTAATTGGCTCATTAAAAATGAATAATCGCCTTGACTTCAAGAAATAAAAGTTTGCTTATTTAAAGTTTTTTTTAATAACTCTGTATTAACATTTGATGATCTAATTAAAGAAATTTTCCCCGTACGAGCAATTTCAACAATATTATATTCTTCCAATAATTGCTCAATTGCGACCATTTTCCCAGGATCACCTGTCAACTCTAAAATTAAATATTCATGAGCTATATCTACAACTTTTGCTCTGAAAATATTAGCTATATCTAATATATAAGAGCGATCCGCTTGCGATGCTCGTATTTTTATTAAAACTAATTCTCTTTCTACAGATGGTATATTAGTAATGTCTTGAACTTTTAGAATATTTATTAACTTATATAATTGTTTAGTGAGTTGCTCTATTGTTCTATTATCACCATGTACAATCATCGTTATTCTAGATATACCCTGTTTTTCTGCAGGCCCAACAGCAAGACTTTCTATATTAAAACCACGTCTAGCAAATAATCCTGCAATTCTAGATAAAACACCTGCTTCATCTTCTACAAGAACAGATAATGTATGCTTCATAAATAGCTATGTTTGAGTTGATTGCTCTAGGCTTAATGTTATTCTTACGTATGTAATGTTATAATATTTTTCAGATATTTACCAATATTTTTTTATAAATCGAAGTATTTTATCAAACTTATCACTAGAAACTTGTGTTAGATAAATCAAAAAAAGTAAAAAAGAAAAACAGTGAACAACCTATCATTAATGAAAATATTAAATATCCAAGAGTGCGTCTTATAAATGTACTAGGATCACAATTAGGAATTTACTCTTCCAACGAAGCTTTCAATATGGCTTTAGAAGAAGGTCTAGACCTAGTAATGATTAGTGATAAGTCAGATCCGCCCGTTTGTCGCATAGTTGATTATGGCAAATATAAATTTATGCAAGAAAAAAAAGCAAAAGAAGCACGTAAAAAACAACATAATGCTTCACTCAAAGAAGTAAAAATGCGCTATAAAATTGAAGAACATGATTATCAAGTTCGTATAAATCAAGCTTTACGTTTTTTACAATCAGGAGACAAAGTAAAAGTAACAGTAATATTTAGAGGTAGAGAAATTCAACATTCTAATTTAGCCATCCAACTTTTAAATAAAATGGCTCAAGACTTAAATGATGCAGCAGAAATTCAACAGCCACCTTTAAGAGACGGTAAAAATATGATCATGATCTTATCCCCGAAAAAAAATGCTACTGCTTAAAGATACATATTTTGCTAAACTATTTTTTGTATGTTTAAATATATATTTAGTTATAATTTAAGGAATAAATATGTCTCGCTATAGAGGACCTCGTGTACGTATATGTAGAAGATTAGGCAATCTACCTGGGTTAACTAGAAAGAATTCAAAAAAACAAGCCCCGGCTGGTGAACATGGTCAACAATCACGTAAACCATCAGAATATGCATTAAGATTAGAAGAAAAACAAAAGCTTAGATTTAATTACGGACTAAACGAAAAACAGCTTAGAAAATATATTAAAACAGCTAAAAAAGTCCCCGGCTCTACTGGCTTAATCTTATTACAAATTTTGGAAATGAGATTAGATAATATAATTTTTCGTTTAGGAATATCTCCGACCATTCCAGCAGCCAGACAGCTAGTTAATCATGGGCATATTCTTATAAATAATAAAAGCTTGTCTATATGCAGTTATCAATGTAAACCTGGAGATACAATTACAATAAAAAATAAACCTTCTTCAAGAGCATTAGTTGAAACTTATTTAAATTTTCCTGGTTTAGCCAATATACCAAGCCATTTAGAATTAGATAAAGAAAAATTAACAGGCAAAGTAAATGGAATCATTGAAAGAGAATGGGTAGCTTTAGAACTTAATGAATTACTGGTTATTGAGTATTATTCAAGACAATAATACTCAAAATAAATAAAAGATCATTACCAATTATTAGGTTGTCTGCTAGTTAAAGACCAAATTATTCTCTTGCTAAGTATTTGTAAATATAATAACTTACTAGAGAATATTTTAGACATATTCAATTGGAATGAATGAAGAACATTATTTTTCACGAATTCATAAGAGTTTTTGGAAGGAACAAATAATAAATTTCTGGAACTTATTTGCCTATTACCTTCACATGTTTTAAGAAAATCTTCCAAATTATACACTGTAATTTTAGGATGTATAGGCAGTTTATAATTTTTAAAATGCTGCCTAAATTTTTTCCATGCAATAATAGCTGTTTCATAATTCATAAATATTGCTTCATATTCTTTTTGTTGATTACTATTCTTAAATACATAAGAATATCTAACAGGTACAATTTTCTTTTGAACTATATCAAAAGCAAAAGTAGGCTGAATTAAGTATATAGGTTGACCCTGAAAATAATTCTTGCCATGATTTTGCTTACTATGAAAATAAATATGCTTAAACTTTTTATATCTAAAAATGAGGTTTCCCAATTCTGTTAAATCAGGAATCAATCTAAATTTTACTTGAGGCATAGGATTTCTAGATAATTCGTAATAAAAATCTAACTTACTAGCAAAAACCTTTAGATGATTTTGTCTACCAGAACTTTTATATTTTTGTTGGATATAATTTTTATACTCTTCTGCATCCTCTGAATTCATAAAAAACAAACCTTCATATACCGGCCTACTATCACATGTAGACAAAAAATTATAATAATACCATTGATACATCCTATCAACCCAATTCGCTTTACCTTCTACTTCCTCTGCAGGTTCTGCCATAATAATCTGATTAAATTTATTTATAACAGTAAATAAAGGCAATTCATTCTTATTCAACTGTTGCATCAAATCTAAATTAACTTGTTTAGGCATGAAAATTATATTATGTCGAGAAAAGTTAATAAAAAAATTTCGAGGCAATGTAAAATTCAAGCCTTTTCTCCAAATATACTTCAAGTATTTAGAATCTGATTCTGCATTAGATATAGATTTCGTAGAATTGATTGAAGCTTCTACACGACCTATATATAAAGCTTTACTAAAATCAATTAAAAATTTTCTGTATTGATTATTATATACAGATAAACCACTAGACTTTAACTTATCAATATATGAGTCAGTTATAGGATTAGAGACAGAAAGAAAAATTGTTTCCTGCCAATATTGATTAATTAACTTCGCGACAAAATTACGAGATATCAATTCTTTATTTGCAAAGTCCTCAATATTACTAAAAAACTTTGTTTTATTATTTCTCGTTAATACAGAAAACAAATGAATTTTATGGCTCGAAGATATATTCTTTGAAATATCGTTAATACTTCGGTTACCACTCTTATAAAAAATATCAGAAGTACCTATAACTCGTGAATAAATTTCAAAAATATTTTGAATAAACATTGAATTTAAATTAAATAAAAAATAATAATAAGATTAATATATTATATAAACAATTCATAAATCAAATAAAAATAAGCTATAAGATAGCTAGACTACCATATAAATCTATAGTTAACATAGAACTCCTTATTTATTTAAGTTTCCAAATACATATCACTCTTCAAATATTAACAATCTAACAATAAAAATGAAATTATTTATTATACAATACTAATAAAACTAAAGATTTATAGTAATATGAAAACAAATAATGGAACTGGTGGGATTCGAACCCACGTCCATACTAATTCTGTGTACTAAGCTGGCTGACAAAATAAAGCCAAGAGAAAAACATAAAAAATCTTATATTTTTTAAACTTTCCTTAAAAATTTTTAATCTAAGAGCATCTAATCGATAACAAATCAGCATATATGACAGATAATAAAAGCTGATATTCTAAAAAATATTTAAAAAGCTATGCTAAAATTATATTTTTAGAAAAAGGTATAATTTGATGTTTTGCATTTATATTATTAAAGCTAGGATTAATGAAGTATAGCTTACCTTCACTCTCAATCACTTATATACACAAAACTATATGTAGAAACCTTTCAGTCCCGCTACTCATTAACTAATAAATACATAATAATAATTATATAGTACAGTATAAAACATTACTCGTATTAATAAAACTATATATAACACTAAAAAAACATATTAACTAAACATTCATTAATTTCATAATCAATACCAATATTATAATGATAATCTTAATAATATAGAAGGTTATTCAAATTATTATTAAAAACTATAGAAAATAGATTTAGCAGATATACTTATTTAAAACAAAATTCACTGTAATTATATTCTTCGACTGAATAAAAAAACAAATTGAGCACTATATAAAAAAGTATTAGTTGATCAATACCATATATGATATGAGCAAGGAAGGATTTGAACCTTCGACCATCAGAATCGGAATCTGACACTCTATCCACTGAGTTACATGCCCATTATATAATTAATACTATAACAGTCAATAAAGTTTTTCAAATCTGTTAATTATATACATAAAACAAATATTATACAATTAATCTTGTATATATTTCTGATTTAAAGTTAACGACAATTCTGCTTTATATAATTCCTGGCCTATATACAAAAGATGGTTAATCGACAAATCATTTAAATAATAATGTGAACAAATTAAATTATATAGTAAATCAGAATAAGCAGCTGTAAAACAAATAGGATAAAACATTTTTTTCGAATTTTGTTCTGATTCCCATAAATATAAGGAGATTTTTTTATTATTTAATATTCTGATTGTACAATAATAATTATCCATTATTTCATTATAGAAAAATATAAAAAATACATGTAAATACTACAATAATAGTATATATTAATAACAATAAATCTAAGTTTAATATTATCATATTAATTATGGTAATAAATTTTGCTAAAATAAAAACAGAGTCTTAAATTAGAACAAAACAACTTCCAGTTTAAGCAACCTTAATTAAACAGCTATATTTTATTACATAGGAGAAAACAATTATGCAAGATGCTATTACTAATGTATTAAATAAGTACGATTTAACAGGAAAGTACTTAGATAATTTTGCAATAAGTGAATTAAACAATTATTTTTCAACAGCGCTAAACCGAATAACAATTGTAGAGCTCATCAACAGTGAATCATCAAAAATTGTTAGGGAAACAGCAGCTCGCTTATATGAAGAACAACCAGAATTACTAAGACCAGGTGGAAATTCATATACTACTAGAAGATACGCTGCTTGTTTAAGAGATATCGAATACTATCTAAGATATGCTAGCTATGCTTTAATAGCAGGTAATACAAATATTTTGAATGAAAGAGTCTTAGATGGACTAAGAGATACATATAACTCTTTAAATGTTCCTATTGCTCCAACAGTAAGAAGCATTCAATTACTAGAAGAAGTCATAAAAGAGATAATTACTTCAAAAAATTTTGTGGATAATAATATAATTGGTGAGCCTTTTCAATATATGATAAAAAGCTTAAGTGAGCAAGATCTGTAATTAAGAAATTACGCTTCATATTTGCCTACAGTCAAGAATAAAAAAAAGTCAATTAATATACAATATCGCAGAAAAAATGCTTATAAAACAACTTTTTAAAACAATATCTTACTCCTATTATAAGCTAAATTATTTAAACATAAAATTAATAAGCTTATTTTTAGGATTTTTTATTTCCACTGTTTTATCAACTATACCTGCACAAACAGGAGACTGGGGAATTCTTGCTGGATCTATAATCGTAACATCAAATGAAATTCTTAGCAAATTTATCTATACTAAAAATAATAAGGAGATATTAATAATAAGTATTATTAATTCTATAAAAATAGGTGTTATTTATGGCTTATTTGTTGACGCATTTAAACTAGGTAGTTAAAAAATTACATACATAATATTATAATATAATTAAATAAAAAAATAATTAAGATAGCCAATAAATATATTATTTATTGGCATACATATCAATAATATGAACTACTAATATATACTATTTTTTTAATACAATAGAATTATTAATAAAAATCTAATCAAACAGATGCTGGTGCAATATCAGTAACCATACCCAAAAATAAAGCCGGGTCTCCTGCTTTAGGTTTTTGTTCCTGTGGCCTAAACTGGCGAACAGGTCCCGCCCATAACAATTGAGGCATTCCTTGTTTAGATAAAAATTCTTTACCCATCCGAGGAGTTCTTAAATTAAAAGGAATTTCACCCTTACTCCTTTGAGCAATTACCCTTCTTCTCTGATAAGGAACTGTATTATCCCCAAAATTATTCAAATACTCATCACTACTTAGCAATAAATCAATAAAGAACTCAAGGCCTTTAGAACCTATAATCACAGCAAAAGCTAATCTCTCTCTTTCATTGTATACATCTCGCCCTAGTACCCTTTGTATACACATTTCAACAAAACGGTAATTATTATTAACATTGTAATTTAAACTACGAAACGCTTCTGATAATAAAAGACCCTTAATAAAATCTTTTACCTTAATTTGATTAAACCTCAATTGAGACTCTAAAAATGGTTCATTTGTACTGCTTAATATTTGATGCTCACTAAATATTTGACGATAAGCAGCCCAAATAATCTCATCCATTTCAAAAGCCGTTGGCAAATTATCTGTTGTATATATTTTAGGCTGTTCTTCACCAGGCAAATACTCAAAACCATCCACTCTTTGATTTTGAGTAGAAAATGAATAATTCAGTATTGGGATAGACATAGTAAATCTCCAGATTTAAATCTATATCTTATATTATAAAAAATATTAAGATTATTATACGTTGATACTTACACAAAATATTTTTGTCTTATTAAAGATTATTAAGTTCATAAATTATTTAAAATTCAGAACACATTAAGTGCTTAAACCTAATTAATAATACATAATAAACAAAATTTTTCTTGTATATATAACGATATTTAAACATTATACTAGAATTCATAAAAAAAATGTTTTCATATTATTAATATATACATAATAAATATTAAATTCCCCATTTAGTAAAAGATTCTTACATAACAGATACAATAAATATATATTATAAAAAAATATTACAATGGATAATACAAATCAATTAACACTCGAACAAGAGTTTAAACTAGCCATTTACAAACAAAAAATCAATAAGCTAGATAATAAAAATATCAAAAAACATCTTATAGCAACTCTTAAACAGATGATGATTAAAGATAATATAATAAAATATTTTATTAAAAATAATATGCCATAAATACTGAAAAATCAGGATAAATAATATAATAAGAATCCATATCTTTAACTTAAATATTACATAATATTAATTTGTTACATATTTATATACTAAAATATCCTATATTTATGTTCGATACTAATACATCGGCTTGTACAAAAAATTGACAGCTGAAACAGCTAAGTCCTTTACTGAAATTTTTTTAAGGAGAGCTCAATGCTTGATGCATTTTCTAGAGTTGTAGTAAATTCAGACGCTAAAGCTGCTTACGTAGGAGGCAGTGATTTACAAGCTCTTAAAACATTTATTGCAGATGGTAATAAACGTTTAGATGCTGTTAACTCAATTGTTTCTAACGCTAGCTGCATCGTTTCAGATGCCGTTTCTGGTATGATTTGTGAAAACCCTGGCTTGATTGCTCCAGGTGGTAATTGCTATACTAACCGTCGTATGGCTGCTTGTTTACGTGATGGTGAAATCGTTTTAAGATATGTTTCTTATGCTCTACTAGCAGGCGACGGTTCTGTATTAGAAGATCGTTGCTTAAATGGTTTAAAAGAAACTTATATTGCTCTTGGAGTACCAACTAATTCTTCAGTTAGAGCTGTAAGTATCATGAAAGCTGCTGCAGTTGCTTTCGTTTCTAACACAGCTTCTCAACGTAAAATGGATACACCTAGCGGTGACTGCTCTGCATTATCTGCAGAGGTTGCTAGCTACTGTGATAGAGTTGCTGCTGCTATTAGCTAAGTAACAATTACAAAAGAAGTATTTAAAAGTATAAGTACTTAAAATCCACTTAAGGAGATAAATCATGAAATCAGTTATTACTACTACAATTAGTGCTGCTGATGCAGCTGGTCGTTTTCCTTCTAGCTCTGATCTTGAATCAGTACAAGGAAACATTCAACGTGCAGCTGCAAGATTAGAAGCAGCAGAAAAATTAGCTAGCAACCATGAAGCAGTTGTAAAAGAAGCAGGTGATGCTTGCTTTGCTAAATATTCTTATCTTAAAAATCCAGGCGAAGCTGGCGACAGCCAAGAAAAAATTAACAAGTGCTACAGAGATATTGACCATTACATGCGTTTAATCAATTACTCTTTAGTAGTTGGTGGTACTGGTCCTGTAGACGAATGGGGAATTGCTGGTGCTCGTGAAGTATATCGTGCACTTAATCTTCCTTCTGCTTCTTATGTAGCTGCATTCACATTTACTCGTGATAGATTATGCGTGCCTCGTGATATGTCTGCACAAGCAGGTGTTGAATACGGTGCTGCTTTAGATTATGTAATTAATTCTTTATGCTAAAATTTAATGCATAAATAATTAAGATTTATAATTTTACAAATTATAAGATTAGACTATAAAAACCAAAATTAAATACAATTAATTTTGGTTTTTATTTTAGTAAAAATATAATACATTTTTAATAACCAATTTATCATAAAAAATAGTAAAATATAATATATTAATTTAATAATTTAATATAAAACCTACTATAATCATGATCTGGTCTTCACTTGAAAATACTTTTGTAAATATATCCTTTGCTTTATTATTGATTACATTAATTATTTATTGGATTAACATTACTTTTACTGATTTTCGAATATTAACAAAATTAGGTATTATTTTTACCATAACAATTAACTTGTGCCTAACTATAGCATTAAGCTTAAGATGGATAAATAACGGATATTTTCCATTAAGTAATTTATACGAATCGCTAGTCTTTCTTACATGGTGTTTAACGACAGTCCATTTAATAACAGAATACCAGAATAAAAGCAAACTAATAGGAGCTATAAATATACCTGTTGCATTATTTACTCTAGCTTTTGCTAGTTTAGCATTACCTAAAGATATGCAACAAGCAGCACCATTAGTACCAGCATTAAGATCTAATTGGTTAATGATGCATGTCAGTATAATGATGGTTAGTTATGCAACATTGATTCTTGGATCCTTATTATCTATACTTTTTTTAATCGTCTCACAAGGAAAAAATATAAATCTTCAAGGTAGCGCATATAATTATGAGATGAAAAATATTAAACTTAACCATAGCAAAGAAGCCTCTATAAATATTCATACATCGAATCATGATGATTCATCATCTAGTGAGAATCGCATGAATTTACTTCAAAGTATAGATAACCTAAGCTACCGTATCATAGGACTAGGATTTCCACTGTTAACTATAGGCATTATTGCCGGAGCCATATGGGCAAATGAAACATGGGGATCTTATTGGAGTTGGGACCCAAAAGAAACCTGGGCTTTAATCACATGGCTCACTTTTGCTGCTTATTTACACTCTAGACTAACAAAATCATGGAAAGGTAAAAAACCTGCTATTTTAGCTACTATTGGATTTATAATTGTATGGATTTGCTATTTGGGTGTGAATTTTTTAGGTAAAGGATTACATAGTTATGGCTGGATAACATAATGTAATTATATATTATATTATGTTATGTAAAATCTTATCTATTTTATATACAAGAGATACGTATATAATATTATAATTTATTATATGAATAAATAAAACTCCCATAATACTTTCAAAATTTGAGCTTTTATATGGAAACAAATATTTTACTATCAACAATACCTCATACATCTAACTGGTCTACACAAACAGCTATTATCATGATAATTTGTAATTTAATTTGCATAGGTATTGGTAGATATGCTATACAAGTTAGAGGTTTAGGTCCATCTATACCTGTATTAAAACAAGAAGGTTTTGGACTACCCGAATTACTAGCAACAACAAGCTTAGGTCATGTAATAGGAGCTGGAACTATTATTGGATTAAGCACTATCGGTATTATTAACTAAATATAATACACGTACTGATCAGCCTGGCTAACTGACATATTATTACAGCTTTATATACTTAAAATGGATATTTTTGTAAAGTATATAAAGCTAATAACACATATACAAATACATAAGGAATTATATTTTATGCTTCATAAAAAGTTCCTATTTTGCGAAATTTTTGATATCTTAGCTCCTTTCTATCTTCATTAGAAAGTTGTAATAAAGATTTTAATTCCATTACTAACTCCTTCTTCAATATATAAGAAGATATATAAGGATCAGCTTGAGAACCTCCTATAGGTTCTTTTACAATTTTATCAATTATACCTAAAACTTTTAGATCCAACGAAGTTATTTTTAATGCTTCTGCTGCTTCCAAAGACTGCTTACTATCTTTCCACAATATAGCTGCACAAGCCTCAGGTGTAGCTACTGTATAAACAGAATATTCTAGCATTAAAATTTTATCACCTATTCCAATTCCCAAAGCACCGCCCGATCCACCTTCACCTAAAATTGTACAAATTATAGGTACATTAAAAGAAAACATTTCTCTAAGATTTACAGCAATTGCCTCTCCTTGACCTAATCTTTCAGCTTCTATTCCTGCCCAAGCACCTGGTGTATCAATAAATGTTAAAATAGGAAAGTTAAATCTATCAGCATGCTGCATTAATCGTAAAGCCTTACGATATCCACCTGGGGATGCCATACCAAAATTTCTACTTACATTATCTTTTGTGTCTTTTCCTCTTTGATGTCCTATAAAGATAACCGTTTGTCCCTCTAGTTTACCTATACCACCAATTAGAGCTGGATCATCTGCTCCTCCTCTATCTCCATGCAATTCAAGCCATTCGTTCATGATATAAGGAATATAATCTAATGTAGTAGGCCTATCTGCTTGACGTACAAGATTTAATCTTTGCAGAGGAGTTAAAGATTGAAAGATATCATGTTTTAAGTTATATAACTGATGCTTAAAAATATTTAATTCTTTTTTTATAAATGATTTTTGGTTATCAGACATCTTACTCAACTGCTGTATCTGATACTCTAATTCAATTACTGGCTTTAAAAAATCCAAAGATAGTACTTTTCTATTATTCATAAATAAAAAATGTAAAATTATAATATAAAGTTTAATAACAAATTGCGTAAAGTATAATAGAATAAAGAAGTAATATTAGCAATATCAGTAGTTATATTATTACAATCATCGGATACAATGAGACTGTTTTGCAAAAAAACATAAAAAGCATTAAAAAAACGTGGGTCATCAAAACGTTGAGATATACGTGTTGCAGCCCTTACTAAATCATCATAGTTAAGGCCTCTTTGACCATACAAATAATTTGAATGACATATAAACTTAGATTTGTGACATTCTTCTGAAAAAAGATTTAAATTTCTTGTATCCTCTATAATAACTTTTTCTAAAGGAATAATATCTATAACAGAATCACTAAGTAAACCTGTCTGACTAGTTTCTATAATTGAGTTTTTAGGAATAAAAATATTAGAAGATTTAATATATACTAAAACTAAAACAGAATTAACATCCATTTTCATATTTTTAATATAACCTACATTAATTCCTCTCATATTGACATTTGTTCCTTCTTTTATTCCATGGGCATTACTAAACTCTATAAAAAATGAATACCCTTGTTTTTTTTTATATTAATAAAAAAAGATAAAATTAAAGTAAAAAATACAAAAGTAAAAAAAATAGATAGATTTTGTAAACTATTCCATAAACCGTAAGACTTTATTTTTTTCATTTAAAAAAACAGATTTTCATTTATTAATAGTTAATTCAATGAATTATTAACCTTATCTAAATTAGTAGATAATGTATTAATATACCAAGCTCCCTTCGTATATAAATCATTTGAACTTTGAGTAATAGAAGAGACTATTTCATGTATATAATTAGCCATCTCAACAACAGTTTTGTAGTTAGCAAGCGCAGAACCTATAGAAACAACAGAAGCACCATAGTAAATAGCAACTGGAGCTGATAAAACATTAATGCCAGAAGCTGATATAATAGGTATATTAGTAGATTGGGCTAATGCATAAGTTGAAGATAAAGCAGAAGAAGCTTTATAAGTAGAACTCAAAATATCATGATAAACATCACCAGTAACAAATTTATTATTTAAGTTTTTAGTACTTGCTCCTTCTGTTTGCAACATATTAACACCTAGTTCCTGTAAAGCGATTGCTAAGCTAATTTGCTCATTTAATAATAAAGTATGGGGTATAGTTACACAAAGGTTTTTCTCGTGGCTTTTTATAAGATTGATTGTCTCCTGAGTTAACTTAATTATTTGTAATGCTGAGAAAGTTATTCTTTTATCATAAAAACAATCAAAATTACCGATTTCTAACAAATCTGCACCAGCTAAACTGCATTTATATAATTCTGCAGGTTCTATAGAAGAAACACATATAGGTAAACTCGTAATTGATTTTACAATAGAAATAATGTCAGGATTAGCTGCTATATCTAAATACGTTGCTCCTCCTATTTCTGAAGCTTTGACTACCTTAATAATATAATTAATATCAAAATTATCCAAACCTGTTATTACTTTAACAGCTCTTTTATCTATAATATCGGCCCTGAATTGAGTACTTAATAGATCCATAATTATAAATGTAAATAAAATATAAGTATAAACATATAACCAATTAAATTAAAATTTAATTGGTATATTACAATCACAGATAATTAATAAGCAAGACCCATGCTACGAGTAGTTTCTGCACCCAAATAGACACGTACACTCAAAAAATCTGTAGGACATGCTGTCTCACAACGCTTACAGCCGATACAATCTTCCGTTCTAGGGGCAGAAGCTATTTGACCAGCTTTACATCCATCCCAAGGAACCATTTCTAAAACATCACAAGGACACGCACGTACACACTGTGTACAACCAATACATGTATCATATACTTTAACACTATGCGCCATAGGATTAACTCAACTTCTTTATTCAAATTAAATATAATTGATATTATATAAGCTTTAACTATTAAGAAATAATTTTCTCACTTATTCTATTGTAATATAATAAAGAATACAATTAAAACTAAATCCATTAAAACTTTATAAAAAGTTAAATCTACTTATAATTAATAAACAAATAAAATAAAAAAGTATTACTGATATGAAAGAGCTTGATAAGATGAATACTTGTAATTAGTTATAGGTGTATTCTCTTCTGAAGGAGGAATAATTTGCCAAAACATAGGAAGAAAAAGCTTCCAATTATTCAAAATCTTTTGGGCTTTAAAGCTTCCAGTCTTTATTTCATACAGCTCAATTAAATTTTTTAATTGTTCTTCAGCTTCTTTAGTAATAATTTTTTGGGCTCTAACAATTTCTGTGTTAATTTTAGGTATTAAATCATCATTTTCATCTAAAAAATAAGCCATTCCACCTGTCATTCCTGCACCTATATTACGTCCAGCTGAACCTATAACAATCACTAATCCACCCGTCATATATTCACAAGCATGATCACCAACACCTTCAACTACAGCTTGTGCAGATGAGTTTCTTATGGCAAAACGTTCACCAGCTTGTCCACTAGCAAATAAATAACCACCTGTTGCACCGTACAAACAAGTATTACCTATTATAACTTGGTAAGCTGCTCTATAAACCTCATCTGATAAAGGAGAAATTATTATTTCTCCTCCATTCATACCCTTACCAACATAATCATTAGCTTCCCCAATCAAACTCAAATGCATACCTTGAGAAATAAAAGCACCAAAACTCTGGCCTGCTATTCCTCTAAAATTCAGCTGTAAATTTCCATTGAAGCCAAAATTTCCATATTTTTTTGCTATTACACCAGATATTCTAGAACCAACACATCTATCAGTATTAATAATTTTCACCTCTCTAGAAATATTAGAATGAGTTTCAATAGCATGTAGTAATTCTGGATCATTTAATAAAAGATCATCCAGTACAAAACCATTTGTATGAACAGACTTATGAGAATTAACAAAATAGGTATTACTTATATCACCCAACAAAACATCTAAATTCAGATTGTCTGTCTTTTTCAAACTATATTTATTATATCTCAATATGTTATTTAAACCCGTGATATCTTGTAAACTCTTATAACCTAATTGACTTAATATATCTCTAACTTCTTCAGCAATAAATATAAAAAAATTAACTAAATCAGATGGAATCCCTGGATAACGACTACGTAAATCTTCACGTTGTGTAGCTACACCAACAGGACAATTATTTGTATGACAAATTCGTGCCATAATGCAACCCGTAGCTATCATTGCAACTGTACCAAAACCAAACTCTTGTGCGCCCATCAAAGCTGCTAAAACTATATCTCGTCCTGTTCTCAAGCCTCCATCTACTCTTAAAATAACTCTATCACGCAAATGATTATCAACTAATGTCTTATGCACTTCTGTTAAACCAAGCTCCCATGGACTGCCAGCATGTTTAATAGAGCTTAATGGCGATGCACCTGTTCCTCCATCATGACCAGATATTTGTATAATATCTGCATTACCTTTTGCAACACCTGCTGCAATTGTACCTATTCCTATTTCTGAAACTAATTTCACAGATACCTGTGCTTTAGGATTTATTTGATGTAAATCAAAAATTAACTGCGCTAAATCCTCAATAGAATAAATATCATGATGTGGAGGAGGGGAAATTAATGTAACACCTGGTTTACAATTACGCAATTGTGCAATATAAGGACTAACTTTTTTTCCAGGCAATTGGCCACCTTCACCAGGCTTTGCACCTTGAGCAATTTTTATTTCTAGTTGTTTAGCATTGATTAAATATTCTGGAGTCACTCCAAAACGGCCTGAAGCGATCTGCTTGATAGCCGAACTTGCAATATCATTAACTTTTAAGCCCTTCAAATGCGAAAACTGCGCAGATAAACCTGAGCGACTTACTTCTCGTACTGCCTGAAAACGTGCTGAATCTTCACCTCCCTCACCAGAATTAGATTTACCACCGATCCTATTCATCGCAATAGCCAAAGTCTCATGTGTTTCACGAGATAAAGCACCTAAGGACATACCACCTGTACAAAATTTTTCCAAAATAGACTCAACAGGCTCAACTTGATCAAGTGATATAGGTAGATTAGGACTAGAGATAGTTAATAAATCCCTTAAATTAGTTGGCGGTCGATCTTGTAATAAAGTTTTATATTGAAAATATAATAGATGGTCTCTACTTCTAACAGCTTTATGCAAAGTTTTAGACATTTCAGGGTTATTCACATGATATTCAGCACTTGGTCTATACTGAATATAACCTAAATTTGGTAATTTCTTAGGTAAATCTACAGTAAAAGCAGAATTATACAAATTAACCGCATCATTAGCTAACTCGTTCAAATTCATACCAGATAGATATGAAACTGTTCCTCTAAAAGACATATCAACTACTTCTTGTCCTAAACCTAAAATCTCAAATATTTGAGCACCATGATAACTAGAAAGTAAAGAAATACCCATTTTAGACAAAATCTTTAATAGACCTTTCTCAATAGCAGAACAGTAATTCATCTGAGACTGCTCAATTGTAGCTTTCTTTAATTTACCAGCTGACATTAACTTTTGAGTTCTAGCTCTATGCCACCATTGACGTACAGTCAACAATGCTAAGTAAGGACATACTGCACTTGCACCATATCCTATCAAACAAGCAAAATGATGTGTATTCCAACATTGTGCAGTTTCAACAATCAATGAAACTCTATGTCGTAATTGCTTTTTAACTAAATAATGATGCACTGCACCAACTATCAATAATGGAGGTATATATGCCTGCCTTTCATCTAAAATATCAACACGGTCACTCAAAATTATAATTTCTATACCTTCCTCTATATCTAATACAGTTTGTTGACAAATTTCATTAATTCTTTCTCGAAAATTTGTATTTTCAGAATTTTGCATGAAAAAAGTATTAATGACTGATATCCGAAAACCATATTGAGGAAGCCTTTTTAACTCATTTTCATTCAGAATAGGAGAATTTAATTTAAGTAGTCTAGCCATAGATTCAGCTGGTTCCAAAATATTACCTTTACTGCCAAGGTACATATTTAAAGACATCACTAAATTTTCTCTTAATGGATCAATAGCTGGATTTGTTACTTGTGCAAAGCATTGCTTAAAATAAGCATATAACAAATGCGGTTTATCAGATAAAATAGGTAAAGGAGTATCATCACCCATACAAAAAGTTGGCTCATTAGATGAGCTTGCCATATGTTCAATAACTAATTCAACATCCTCATTAGTATAACCAAAAGCTGTATGTAAACGAGTCACATCAAGTACATCAAGATTTGCATCATACAAATAATGCTCATTAATTAAAACTTTCTGATACTTTTGTATCCATTTACGATAAGGAAACTTATTAGCTACGGACTGCTTTATAGTCCAATTATCTAAAACTAAATTATTAATTACATCTATACAAAATATTTGACCTGGTGCTAATCTACCCTTTTGAATAATATCATTAGAATCAACTTGAAATACACCTACCTCAGAAGATAAACTAACAAATCCATCCTTGGTAATAATATACCTAGCAGGTCTTAAACCATTTCGATCTAAAGAGGCACCTACAGTTTTTCCATCACTAAATACAATTAATGCTGGTCCATCCCAAGACTCCTGTAAACCACTATAATATTCATAAAAATCTAATATCTCAGGGAAACTAGTTAAAGAAGGCTGATTTTTATAAGCTTCTGGTATAAGAATCATTAAAGCTTCTTGAGGACTTTTTCCTGATTGAATCAACAACTCAAATACAGAATCCAAATTAGCTGAATCACTATTTTCAAAATTAGTAATCGGTTTCAAAATATTATAATCATCATTTGAATAGCTTTGCTGAAACAGTAATTCCTTGGACTGCATCCAATTTAAATTACCTAATAAAGTATTAATTTCTCCATTATGGGCCATAAATCTCATAGGTTGTGCTAAAGGCCACTTTGGCATAGTATTAGTACTAAATCGCCTATGATAAACAGCAAACTTAGTTTTATACTGAACATTACGCAAATCTTTATAATATTGACCTAATACCTCAGAGCGAACCATGCCTTTATAGATAATAATTCGGGAAGAAAAAGAACAAAAATAAAATTGTTTATTCAAATTCAAATTAGCTTGTGCTATTAATTTTTCAATCTTTTTTCTAGTTATATATAAAGATTGCTCTAGATCGTCACCCATCAATGCCTTAGATTTGACAATACATTGCATGATTAAAGGCTGATTCTGTTTAGCTTGAAAACCCAATACAGTTTCATCAACAGGAACTTTCCTCCAAGAAATAATAGAAAAGCCTCTTTCTTCTAAGGCCCAATAAAAAAGTTTTTTTATAGCTTCTGCATCATTAATAGGCATAAAGATCATAGCAATGCCAAGATTTTTAGTTATACTTAAAAAAGTATCTGGCATATCATCAGCAAATAAATCCCAAGGTATTTGAGTAGTAATTCCTGAACCGTCACCAGAAATCCTATCTGCACTACAAGCACCTCTATGCTCCATACAATTCAGTGCATGTAAAGCATGTAAAATAACATTATGAGATGGTGGCTGGTGAATACAAGTAATAAAACCAACACCACATGCATCTCTCTCTTTAAGAATAGCTGGATAACCAGGGAAATGATTTAGTTTACGAATAAAGTATTTCGACGCTTGCATAAACTATTATTTGCTTTTTATTATATTAAAGTATATAAATCTCTTAATGTAATTACATACATATTATATAAAGCTAAATTATAAAATCAGCTTGCAATGTTCCTATCCTGTGGTAATCAAAATTATTCATACTATACACTTATAAGAACTAAATATTATATATAATAAGAGGACATTATACTTGTTTTTGCGTGTAACTTAAGAACATTATCATTAAGATAGTATTACATACACCAAAAAAAATATACAGTATACAAACAAAGAAAAAAACATCACAAATTAGAATTTACACTGTTAAAATACCTAAAAGATAAATAATACTTACATCAAAAATCTAATAGCATTTAATAAAAGTTACTTTAAAATTAAATAATAAATATCATCATGCATTACAACAATAAAATTAATTCTAACGAAATCACATACAAAACAGAAGAACTACTTGAAGCAGCCAATAACCGGTATAGAATTACAGTTCAAGTAGCAAGCCGAGCAAAACGAAGAAAATATGAAGATATTGACATAGTAGATGATCCACTCATAAAACCTATTATACGTGCTATATTAGAAATGGTTGATGAGATAACACAACCAGAAATTATAGGTGATTAAACTAAAACAGAAGAATTAATTTGTAATATTTTTTTAAAAAAAAATATCTATCAATAAGTATAATAAATTACTAAGCACTAATAAGTCTTTATTTATCATCAATTAAAAATAAAACGTCATATTAGTTCTTTGACAATTCTCATATTTTAAATTTAAGGAGATATTGATATGCTAGACGCATTTGCTAAAGTTGTAGCACAAGCCGATGCTAGAGGAGAATTTTTAAGTAATACACAATTAGATGCTTTAGAAGCAATGGTAGCAGAAGGTAATAAAAGATTAGATATAGTTAACAAAATTAACTCTAATGCTTCTGCAATTATAACAAATTCTGCACGCGCTTTATTTGCTGAGCAACCACAATTAGTACAACCAGGTGGTAATGCATATACAAGTAGAAGAATGGCCGCTTGCTTGAGAGATATGGAAATTGTACTAAGATATGTAAGCTATGCAATGATTGCCGGAGACTCTAGTGTTTTAGACGACAGATGCCTAAATGGATTAAGAGAAACTTACCAAGCTTTAGGTACTCCAGGTACATCTGTAGCAGTAGCTATTCAAAAAATGAAAGAAGCTTCAATTGCTTTAGCTAATGACCTAAGCGGTGTACCTTTAGGTGACTGCAGTTCTTTAACAGCTGAACTAGGTATATATTTCGATAGAGCTGCCGTTGCTGTTGTATAAACTCAAAAACATAATCTATCAATACATAATCAAGATACTAAGGAATAATATAATCATGAAAACACCTATTACAGAAGCTATAGCATCAGCAGATAGTCAAGGAAGATTTTTGAGCAATGGAGAATTACAATCTATTAATGGAAGATATCAACGAGCTGCTGCTAGCTTAGAAGCAGCAAAATCATTAACTAATAATGCTCAAAGATTAATTACTGGAGCAGCTCAAGCTGTATATACAAAATTTCCATTTGTGACACAAATGCCAGGTCCTACATATGCATCTAGTGCTATTGGTAAAGCTAAATGTGCACGTGATATTGGTTACTATTTGCGAATGACTACTTATTGTTTAGTAGTCGGTGCTACTGGCCCGATGGATGAATATTTAGTAGCTGGTTTAGAAGAAATTAACCGTAGTTTTGAACTATCGCCAAGTTGGTTTATAGAAGCTTTACAATATATTAAAAGCAGCCATGGCTTATCTGGTCAATCAGCAAATGAAGCAAACACTTACTTAGACTACGCTATTAACACTTTAAGTTAAAAATTAACTTAATTACATAATTAAAAAACATATATAGTAAATATAACTAGAAATAATAAGTATAAGATTTATAATAATCAAGATTATTTCTAGTTTTTATTAAATATACAATAAAATATATTAATCTATCCTATTTCAGATTGAATTATAGTAAAAAACTTTAACATTTAATAAGAGCAAATATTCTTTAAAATTTTGATTAAAAATTTATGCAAAACAAACCTATTTATCCAATAATTTTAGCAATACTTGATGGTTGGGGGTATTCAGAAAATATAAAAGGGAATGCAATTAGACTAGCTAATACGCCTACTATGGATAACATTTGGCAAAATTATCCACATACTTTACTAAGTGCTTCAGGTGAAGATGTAGGATTACCAAAAAGACAAATGGGAAATTCAGAAGTTGGCCATACGACCATAGGCGCAGGAAGAACAATTAATCAAGATCTTGTGCGAATAAGTAAATCTATTGAAAATGAGGATTTTTTTAAAAACAAGATTATACATGAAATATGCAAAACAACAGAAATACAAGAAAATAAACTACATATAATAGGTCTTTGCTCAAACGGAGGTGTACATTCTCATATTGATCATTTATTAGCTTTAATCAAACTAGTAAAACAATATAATTTCTACATTTGCTTACATCTTATTACAGATGGAAGAGATACAGAGGCCTATAAAGCAAAATTCTTTATTAATCAAATTTTAAACCAAATACAAAATACTACAAATATAAATATTTGCTCCATAAGCGGCAGATACTACAGTATGGATCGAGATTGCCGCTGGTCTAGAACAGAAAAAGCATATAAAATTTTAGTAGAAGATAATATAAATACAATTATTAATCCTATAGAATTAATTCACTCATATTACGAACAAGGTATATCAGATGAATTCATTCCGCCAACAAGAATAAACGAAGGAACTATATCTGATAATGATGGTATTATATTTTTTAATTTTAGGCCGGATAGAATAAGGCAATTATTACACTCTTTTGCAAAAAAGAATTTTAAAGGTTTTACAACTAAACAAATTAACTGTTTAAGATTTGCTACATTTACTCAATACGATGCAAATTTAGATATACCTATAGTATTTCCTACAGAAAATCATAAAAAATTTTTAGGAGAAATAATATCAAGCTATGGCCTAAAACAATTGAGGCTCGCTGAAACAGAAAAATATGCACATGTAACATATTTTTTCAATGGTGGAATTGAAGAACCCTTTCCCGGAGAAGACAGAGAGTTAATATCGAGTCCTCAAGTCGAAACGTACGATTTAGCACCTGAAATGTCTGCTCATAAATTAACGGAAAGTGTTATCAATGCCATTAATAAAAACATATATCAACTTATAATTATTAACTATGCTAACCCTGACATGGTAGGACATACAGGAAATATTGAAGCGACAATCAAAGCTATTACAACTATTGATAAATGCATAAAAAAATTACTAAACAAAATTAAACTTATCAAAGGAACATTAATAATTACAGCTGATCATGGAAATGCTGAATATATGATAAACGAAGAAAATAAACCTTGTAAATCTCATAGCACCAATTTAGTGCCTTTCATTTTGATTGAGAATCCAATATCCAATAGTTACTATCTCCGCGACTATGGTTGTTTGGCAGATATAGCTCCAACTATACTTGATTTATTTAATATAAATACTCCAAAAGAAATGAATGGATATTCTTTAATTACAAAATCACCTATCAGACAATCAAAATATCATTAGTTTTATAAAAATCATATTTAACCTACTTATGAAGCAAAATAATAACTATATATTTCATAATATTTTAGTATTACCATTATATAAATTTAATTTTCTGAATAGTCAAGCATCAAATTTAATACCGACTAAATGGAAACTAATTTTAATGAGTGACGGCTCATTTACTCAAAACTTAAATTCATTAACAGGTAAGTATATTACAACTAATATAAACCCCAAATTTAATGACTCACTAATTAATCAAAAAAAACTTCGTATAATTTGGTTAGAAGACTCAGATCATAATCAACTAACTTTCGCAAAATCATTATGGACCATAAACAATAAAAACTTTTCTATACAAGAAAAAAAACCTATAGGACAATTATTCATTGAATCTCAAATAGATACATACAAGGAAATACATGAAATATATTATGGTTATTCTAAGTACCTAAATAGAAAATTTAAGAGTATACAACCCATATGGGGCAGAAAATATACTATATACCATAGTAAATATTACCTAATAACAATATATGAATTTTTCTCTCCTCATTTAATAAACTTTTTTTAAATATAAATAAAAATATCATGTTTCATTTTTTACTAAACAAAAACTTAGAGCAATTTAAAAAAACAATTAAACAAATAAAAGGATTTGAAAAAAAAATAAAAAACTTTTCAGACTTAGAATTAAAACAACAAACTAAAAAACTAAAACAAGAATTACAATCTGGATTAAACTTAGAAAATATAATACCTGAAGCTTTTGCAACAGCCAAAGAAGCTATTAAAAGAGCAACTGGCTTAGTTTTATTCGATGTACAATTAATGGGAGGAATTGTTTTACATCAAGGCAAAATAGCAGAAATGAAAACAGGTGAAGGTAAAACTATTGTAGCGATTCTGCCAGCATACTTAAATGCATTAACTGAACAAGGAGTTCATATTATTACTGTCAATGATTATTTAGCAAAACGTGATTCCCTACTAGCACACAAAATTTACAACTATCTTGATATTACAGTAGGTTTTGTAGCGCAGTCATTAGAATATTCAGAAAGAAAAAAACAATATCTATGCGATGTTACATACATAACAAATAGCGAGTTAGGTTTCGATTACTTACGCGATAATATGGCTATTGACAAAAAAACTATAGTACAGAGAAACTTTTATTTCGCCATAATAGATGAAGTCGATTCTATACTTATTGATGAAGCAAGAACACCATTAATCATATCTGGTCCTTCAGAGACAATAACAGATAAATATGAAAAATCTAAGGAAATAGCAGAGAAGTTAAATAAAAACATACATTATGAAATAGACGAAAAAGCAAGAAACATTATTTTAAGTGAAGAAGGGATAGCTATATGTGAACAAATACTAAACCTAGATAATCTATATAACATTAATGACTCTTGGACACAATATATACTGAATGCCATAAAAGCCAAAGAACTATTTCTGAGAAATATCCATTATATTGTAAAAAATAATGAAATTATCATTGTAGATGAATTTACAGGAAGAATTATGGAAGGCAGAAGATGGAGCGATGGCATACATCAAGCTATCGAAGCCAAAGAAAATACAAAAATTCAACAAGAAAATAAAACTTTAGCTTCTATAACTTACCAAAATTTATTTTTACTTTATAAAAAATTATCTGGCATGACTGGTACTGCAAAAACAGAAGAAACTGAACTAGATAAAATATATAAACTTGAAGTTATAGAAATACCTACTAATAAGCCATGTCAAAGAAAAGATTTACCAGATTTAGTCTATAAAACAGAATATACTAAATGGCAAGCTATTGCAAACGAATGTTTCGATATGTATCAACTAGGTAGACCAACATTAATAGGAACAACTAATGTAGAAAAATCTGAACTACTTGCTTCAATTCTTGACGAACTAAAAATACCATATAATCTATTAAATGCTAAACCAGAAAATATTGCTAGAGAATCCGAAATTATTACACAAGCTGGGAGAAAATTTACCATAACCATTTCCACTAACATGGCAGGAAGAGGAACAGATATTATATTAGGAGGTAACCCTAATGTAATGTCTAAAATTGTACTTATCAATTATATTAAACATAAATTAGGCCTAAAGATTAATTTCGATATAAATAGCATTACAAAAAATATACTGTTAATTTTAACAAAATTAAATATTGCAACACTTCAAATAAACAAAAATACAGATATTTATGAATATATAGAACAAATAATAAACACGCCCAAACATGAAAATAAAGTAGATTTGAGTATTTATAATACATATCAAAAAATTTTAAAAAATTATAATGTTATATTTACAAAAGAAAAAGGAGAAGTAATAAGCTTAGGAGGACTATATGTCATCGGAACTGAAAGACACGAATCTAGAAGAATTGACAACCAATTAAGAGGACGATCTGGTAGACAGGGAGATCCTGGCTCATCTCGTTTTTTTTTAAGTTTACAAGACAACCTACTACGAATTTTCGGTGGTAATAAAATTTCCAACCTAATGCAAACATTAAGTATAGATGAAAATACGCCCATTGAATCAGTAATATTAAGTAAAAGTCTAGATTCTGCACAAAAAAAAGTTGAATCATATTTTTTTGATATCAGAAAACAATTATTTGAATATGATGAAGTTATTAATAATCAACGTCAGGCAATATATGCAGAACGTAAACGTATATTAGAGTCTACTTTTACAAGAGATTGTATTATTGAATATGGTGAGAGCACAATTGATGAAATACTACTAATATATGAAAAACAAGATAACGTACACAATAAACAAATTCTTCTTGGAAAAATAAAAAAACTTCTAAATATAACTGAAGAGTTTAATATTAACATTTTAATTGAAATGAGTCATGATCAGATAAAATCCTTTTTATATGAACAATTAAGAATTACATATGATTTAAGAGAAAGTTATTTAGAACAATTACGACCTAGTTTAGTTCGACAACTAGAAAAATACTACCTTTTACAGCAAATAGATAAGGCTTGGCAAGAGCATTTAGAAAAAATGGCATTACTAAGAGAATCTATAGGATGGAGAAGTTATGGACAGCAAGATCCTCTGGTAGAATATAAAAATGAAGGCTTCAATTTATTTATTAATATGGTTACATATATTCGTCAAACCGTTGTTTACTTAACAATGCGTTCACGCTTAATTATAAATATTGAAACATAAAATCTAAATAGACGGTTGACATCAGAAATAAAATTAGTTAATGTTATTAAAGAAATGGGCAGAAAAATAGCCCCCATCGTCTAGAGGCCTAGGACATCTCCCTTTCACGGAGGTAACGGGGATTCGAATTCCCCTGGGGGTAATTAAATTTAAATCAACCTAACAATTAAACAATAAAAATATCAAATAAAATTTGATTCATAAATTATCAATAAATAAAGACCATATAAAATTAATTTCACAATTTAAAATATACGTCCGTATTTATAAAACATCTATAGCAGACCTGACTTGATCACAAAAAGTACCTAAATTATTTACTGCCTCATAACTAGATTTAGATGTCATAGACCGAATAAAAGCACTCCCAATAACAACACCATCTATATTCAATCTAGAAATCTTATAAGCTTGTTCTGGGCTAGAAATACCAAAGCCTACCATAACTAGCTTGTTTGTATTTTGTTTAATGAAATCAGCCAAACTATTTATCTGAGAATCTATTTGCTCTCTTAAACCTGTCACACCATGACTACTAACTAGATAAATACATCCAGGCGATTTTGATAATATAGCCAAAATACGACTCTGTGAACTAGTTGGAGCAACAAATAATATTAATTCAATATTACATTGAGTACATAATTGAATAACATAATCTGTTTCTTCAAAAGGTAAATCAGGTATAATCAATCCTTTAGCTCCGCTATTAGATATATCTTGAATAAACTTCTCAATGCCTCTTGAAAGCATAGGGTTATAATAAGTAAAAATTACAACTGGAGCACGTAAATTAGGACTTACCATTTTTAAAATGTCTAATACTTGATTAATATACACACCTTGTTCTAATGCTATTTTAGATGATTCTTGAATAATAGGACCATCAGCTAAAGCATCAGAGTATGGTATACCTAATTCAATTACATCAGCTCCTTTATTATCTAAAGCATACAAAGCATCTATAGTCGTTTTAATATCTGGATAACCGGCAGTTATAAACGGTATTAATGCACACTTAGAATTCTTATTATGCAAAACTTGAGATATAGTATTCATATTTTTATATGATGTATAATTTAATAAAAATAAACTATTAAATAAAATAACAATATAATTGGGTTGCCCGGGATTCGAACCCGGAACTAATCGGTTAAAAGCCGAGTACTCTACCATTGAGTTAGCAACCCTAAAATAATTATAATAAATAAATACCATAGTAATCGAATAATAGCAAGTCTTGCTAAATACAACAAACACACTTTACTAGATATTTTAAGATGATTACATATTTACACAAACAATTTAATAATATAATTAGTCAATTGAAAAACATTGAATTTGTACTAGTCGCTATTTCTGGAGGACAAGATTCAATATGCTTAGTTAAACTAATAGAAGACTTTAATACGATGTATTGCTCAATAAAAAAAATTGAATATATATATATTGATCATCAATGGAGAAAAGATAGTAAACAACAAATTAAACACTTAACTAATTATATAGATCAAACCCCTCATAACTTATCCATATATCAAATACCAAAACTTACTATATCTGAGTTAGAGGCTCGTAATTTACGGTATCAAATAATAATAAAACATGCTATTGAAAATCATTTATCAACGATTATGACAGCTCATACTCAAACAGACAAAATAGAAACCTTTTTCCAAAGATTAATGAGAGGAGCCAGTCTGAACGGAACTACAAGCTTAAATTTTAAAAGACAAATACATAACAATATACAAATCATCAGACCTCTTATATACATAAAACGTACAGATATAAATTGGTTTTGCCGCAAATTCTTCTTACCTATTTGGTCTGATATAACAAACTCTTACTATAATATAAATAGAAATAGATTAAGACATGAATTAATACCTTATTTAAATCAATACTTTATCTCAAGCATAGAAAAACATATTAATAAATTCATCGATGAATCAAATATAAACAATGACTATATCAAACAAAATGCTATTAAACTATATATAATTAGCAGACATCAAACTAATATAGCTCTTAACTACTTAACTATAAAACCACAGCATCCAGCAATTCAAATTAGAATCTTGCAAATTTTCTTTTATCATAATTTTAATAAAGCATTGAATAGACAAATTTCATATCAATTATTACATCTTATAAATAAAAAAAATAATAACCGTAAACAAATAGAATGGTATAATTTAATAATTAACATATACAATAATTGGATATATATTAATTAGATTAACAATTTGAAAAAAATATGAATAATAAAAAAGGTACAGAAATAAAAATCAAAAACTTAATAAAAAAACATAAAATTCTAGTTTTCATGAAAGGAGAAAAAACAAAACCTGCATGCAGTTTTTCTAGTAAAGTAATAGAAATACTTAATAATTTTTCAATTGACTATCACACAATCAATGTTCTAAAAGACAATAATATAAAAGAACAAATTAAAAAATATTCTAAATGGCCAACCATACCACAAATATATATAGATCAAGAATTTATTGGAGGAGCAGATATAATAGTAAATTTATATAAAACATCTAAATTAGAAGAAATATTAGAAAAAACGTTAAATTCCTAATAACAAATACAAACTTTAAGATAATATATATAAATCTAAGGAAAAAAAAGAGTATAATTAAATACATATAATTATTTAAATTATCTGAGGAATATAACTACTATGATCAACTGGCAAGTTATCGGTCAACTCATTTCACTAGGAATTATAGTATTAGTTGGTCCAGTTGTAATTATCTTACTATCTCTAAGAAAAGGTAATCTATAAATAAAATTATTCGCATTATATATTTGCAGACATTTACAGAATCCTGTATTTGTCTGCATGTTAATTATATAGATCATTAATACTTATTTAATAGCATCCACAAGAACTTCTGTGCTAATAGTCTGATTTTGGCTTGAAAATTCATTATCAGAAGGCAAAAATAACATACAATGGCACTCTCTTCTTTCTCTCATAGGAACACAAGGACAATTCCAATAAGTATTTAATACTTCTTTTGCCTTATCTTCATAATGACGACAAGGACATAAAGGAGATCCATATAAATCTTTATGTTTAGCTAATCCTTCTATTACAACTGCAGTAACACTAGCATCAGAACAAAAAAATGTTCCCGTTCTTTGAGCATATGTTTCTGAAAATTTACGCATAGCTTCTAAACTTTCAGGAGTAGTCTTGGAATAGTTATTAATCATAAACAAAATTTAAAAATTAAATAACAATTGGGTACAAAAAAATATTAATGCTTATTACTAGATAATAAAAAGAGTTACAATAATATTACATTTTACAATATTTTAATAACTAATAATAAAAATATAATTAAGATATTAAGATAACAATATATATATTATATCATCTATAAAATTATGACTGCATCTTACTTACCTTCAATTTTAGTGCCTTTAGTTGGAATTATATTTCCTGGATTAAGTATGGCTCTCTTATTCTTATATATTGAAGAAGAAAACATCACATAGCTTATATAAATAAACTCATTAAAAACATAATACAAGCCGCCTTAAACTAAAATAGATAAGGCGGCTTAATTTCATAATTAAAAAACTAAAATAATAATTTATAATGTTTTCTTTTAAGAATTATAGAGAAGATCCTATACCAGAATAAGAACCATAAATAAAAATTCCTAAAACTGTAATAGCCGCTATCCCACCTACAGTAGCTACTAACCACAAAGGGACTCTACCAGTACCTGTCATCTCTTTGTATCTCCAATGTTCAACTATAATAATAAAAAGCTAATCGGTGAATATATTAATTAAAGAAATAACTTGAAAATAACACCGCAAGAACAAAAATTAATAATAAACCCCAAAATAAAGATGCTCTATTTAATTCTACAGGTTCTTTATTAGGATTAGGACCACTCATAAGAATCTCCTATCTTTGAATAAATTGCATAGACGTAATAGCACCCAAAAAAAATATTGTTGGTATAGCTAATCCATGTATAGCTAACCATCTAAAAGTGAAAATCGGGTAAGATATAGGTTGATTAGAACTTCCTCTAGTCATATTATTGCCTCTCTTAAATTCCTTTAGTTAAATCTTCAAGTTCTTGTTTTGCACTAAAACGATCATTTACTAACGGAACCTGTTGGCGATCTTGGGTAAAATATTCGTTTGGTCTAGGTGTTCCAAAAACGTCATAAGCTAAACCTGTGCTAACAAATAACCAACCAGCAACAAACAAAGCCGGTATAGTTATACTATGAATGACCCAATATCTTATACTAGTAATAATATCAGAAAAGGGACGTTCGCCAGTTGATCCTCCTGACATATTAAAGACCTCCTATAAAAAATACAGAAATAATAAATAGTATACACAATTAACTATAAAACAAATTATTTTATGTTACTCATAAATTTATGCTTCTGTAAATTAGCTTAATATAAATATATAGAATACCTATATCAGCTATAAATCATATATCATAACCTTAATCGAAATGGAAAAATAACTCTAATTATAATCTAACTTTCACTTATACATAAATTACATAAAATATGTATATATATATTATACTCTGTTAGTAAAGAAATCTAAACAAAATTATTTTAAAAAAGTTAATTTATTTTTATTAAATCAAACCAAAAACTTGTACCTACAAGAATTTGACTCTGAACCATAATTTGTGTATCATACTTACTCAATATATTCCTTACAATAGATAAACCAAGACCTGTTCCTTCTAGAGTATGTATATTATTCTCAATCCTAACAAATCTATCAAAAATATGTTTCTGATCTCTTTTATCTATCCCTATTCCTTCATCAATAATTTCAATTCTAACAAGCTCAACACTATTATTTCTATGATTAGATGAATACATATCACTAAACAAAGGAGGTATAGTATATACCCGCAAAATTACTTTACCTTGATAAGATGTAAATTTAATTGCATTACTGACAAGATTAGCAATGACCTGCAATAAAGAACTTTCATGAGCTGCAACAAATTTAATTTTAGAATCAAACTCTAAAATTAAATCAATGCAGTTATTATTTGCCATTAACTGCGAAGCTTGAATAACATCATCAAATACTCTAGATAAATTCACAGCTGTTAACCTATATTCATATTCAGACTCCAAACGAGATAAATCAAGTATATCATTCACTAATGAAGATAATCTTTTTGTTTCATTATTAGCTATATTAAGAAACTGCATTTTTTGTTGGTCATTGAGAGAAACATTATAATCTAATAAAGTTTCTAAAAAAGATCCTATATTACATAAAGGTGTCCTTAACTCATGAGATACATTACTTATAAACTGATTTTTAGCTTCATTTAACTTAATTTCTCGACTAATATCTTGAATAATTATCACAACACCTGTTAACATACTACTATTTTGATCTATCACAGTAGTTAATAAAAAACGAAAGACCTTTTTTGAACTATAATCAAATCCTATAGATATTTCTTCTGTTTTACAATTAACACTATCCAAACAATTAGATTTTACTAAATCATTTAAAATAGGTAAAAGAGCTTCACTTACATGCAAAGGAAAACAATTAAAAATATATTTACCTATAATATCAACATTCATCCAATCAAAAGCTTTCATAGCTATTTTATTTGCAAACAATAACCTTAGTTCTGTATCAACTAGAATTGTTCCATCTGCTATAATAGATACAATTGTTTCTAATTTATTTTTTTCAGAGGTTAACTTATATACATTTGTTTTTTCATAAGACTCTAATCTTTCAGCCATCTCATTAAAACTCATAATTAAATCACCTAATTCATTATTAAAAGGCAAGTTAACTCTTTGTTTAAAATTTCCGGAAGCAATATTTTTTAAACCAAGTAATAATTCTCTGATAGGCTCAGTAAGAGTTAAAGCATTAAACACAACACTAACAATAACCATTAACCAAATAGATACAAAAATTGCTATACTAATATCACCTATTAATTTAGAAGAAGAAGAAAGAGAAGGATTCGAATTAATACCTAAATCAAGAGTACCTAAATTTTTACCATTTTTCGTTAAAGGAATAATTATATCAGTAATATTATCATTAAATATTTTACTATATTTAACTAAAGGTATACCAAACAAAAAATCTTGTTTTTCGAGCTGAAACAAATTTTGATGTAACTGCAACAATTGCTGAACTTTACTATTATAAGCAGGTAATGTTAAAAATAGACTACCATCTACATGAAAAAATAAAATATACCTTATACTAGATGTACTTAAATAAATTTTCTCAATAAAACTTGCAAGCTCTTGTTGATTCTTGGACTCTACTAATTCTAATACATTTGAAGCAAACAACGTACCTAAATCTTTACAAAAACGTGTATCTGTAATAATAGAATCTTCTTGTATTATAGTGAGAAACCAGAAAGTTAAACTACTCATAATTAATGAAACAATAAGAGTAGTCAAAGCCATTAAACGAGTTTTTATATTGATATCTAACCAGTATTCAGAAAAAAATTCTTTTATTTTATTAATAAAAACCATAACTTCTATTTATAAATTAAGCTATAAAGCTTTAATTGAACTATCTAATCTACTAAACATAAAATATGAAAATATAAAATCTAAAATAAATACTGAAAGCAAACAAGTTACAACAGATGCTGTTGTTGATTTTCCTACTCCTTTTGCACCACCAGTTGCTAGTATACCCCAGGAACAACTTATTATAGATATAAAAAAACCAAATATTATTGTTTTGAGTAAAGATTTAATAATGTCTGAGAAGGATAAAGCTGAGAAACAAGAAGTGAAAAATATAATTGGATCTATATTATATAAAATAAAACAAATAAAAGAACTACTAGCTAAACTAGTAGCAAATGAAAAAATATTAAGAATAGGCAATATACAAATAGAAGCAACAACTCTAGGAACAACTAAATAAAATAAAGGATTTGTATCTAAAAGATATAATGCATCTAATTGTTCTGTAACCTTCATAGTAGCTAATTCAGCTGTAAATGAAGAACCTATACGACCTATTACTATTACAGAAGTTAACACAGGAGATAATTCTCTTACAAAAGCTAAAGCTAAAACAGCGCCTACTAAACCAGTAGCACCGAGATACAACAACTCTTTAACCACTTGTAAACTAAATACTAGACCTACAAAAAAAGCTGTCATTAAAGATATATTTAAAGAACCAGGGCCAACGATCATCATTTGTTCTAAAATATTCGATAATTCTTGTCTGGACATTTTATAATTCCTGATGAAACACTCACAAATTTATAAGCTATTAAAACTTACTTATCTATTTAGACTTAGATTACAATACAAAATAATGTATATTGTAAACTTAATCTCTTGCCTTTTAAGAGAAAATATATTATCTTGGTACTAGTGTATTGCAAGGGCGGTTAGCTCAGCGGTAGAGCGCCTGCCTTACAAGCAGGTGGTCACTGGTTCAAATCCAGTATCGCCCACTCTTACCTATAAAAAAATAGGGCTCATCGTCTAAGGGATTAGGACAGGGACCTTCTAAGTCTCTAATGTAGGTTCGAATCCTACTGAGCCTATCTAAGTTCATACTAGATTATGAATTTATTGATTATAATAAATCAAAAACACTATCTACAACCTGTTTAACCTTAACACCTGAATCAATAGTTTCTAAAGGATCTTTTCTTAATCTATGACGTAAACATAAAGTAATTACTTGCTTTATATCATCGATATCTACCTGATCTTTATTTTGATAAGCAGCAAATGCTTTAGCTGCTCTATTAGTAACAATATCACCCCTTAATCCATCAACATCTAAAGTCCCACAAACTTCAGAAATCTTAACTCTTAAATCATAATCTATTGTAACATTTGGCAGTTTTCTCTGAGCTTCAACAATAGAATTTTTTAACTGCTCCTGCTTATCTCGAAATTCTTGTAAACAAGCATATGGATCACTATCAAACTTACTTCTTTGTTCTACTATCTGAACTCTTAATGATGGTTCCTTCACTGTACGAATTTCAGCATGCATACCAAACCTATCAAGTAATTGAGGTCTCAATTCTCCTTCTTCAGGATTGCCTGAACCTACTAGAACAAACCTAGCAGGATGTCTAATAGAAATACCCTCACGCTCAACAGTATTCCAACCTGATGCAGCAGAATCTAATAAAATATCTACTAAATGATCATCTAACAGATTAACCTCATCTACATAAAGAATACCTCTATTAGCTTTAGCTAATAAACCAGGCTCAAAAGTTTTTATACCTTCTGTCAAAGCTTTCTCAATATCAATTGTACCACAAACTCTATCTTCAGTTGCACCTAAAGGTAAATCAACCATAGGTACATTAATAAAAGTTGTCGAAAGACTAACTCCCTGTTCTACTTGTTTTTTCACAGTATCACACATTAACTCATAATCAGATATATGAGAATTAAACATATCATCTTCTACAACTTCTATTTGAGGAAGTAAATCTGCTATAGCCCTAATCGTTGTTGATTTTCCTGTACCACGATCTCCCATAATCATAACGCCACCTATCTTAGGATCAATTACATTTAAAATTAAAGCCAATTTCATTTCTTCTTGACCAACAATCGCAGTAAAGGGGAAAACAGGGCGAGTTTTATCTTTTGCAATGCTCACAATAATGAATTTATTATTTAAATATTTTTTAATTTAGTATTGAATACGGTAAATAACTACAAAAACAACATAGATATCTTTGATCTATTATAACATTTAAAAAAAATAAGAAAACCTTACAATTGTATAAATTAAACAATAAAGTAACAAGATGCAACTTTATATTTAAAGCTACACCTTAAATTATACGAAAATCAATATATATGTTCGTAAAAAAATTAACTTATTAAGAATATTCAACTTATTTATACAAATCCGTACCTAAACTAATAGCTAGAACAGCAGAAACTAAAGCGAATAGTAAAGCCACAAAAATTTGACTATCATTTATCATATTATTCTTTAATCCTTAAAAATAAACAAGATATTATAACAATATAGTGTAATGCAAGATATTATAAGAAAATAAAAGATTTAATAAAACTTTCTTTTACCGTTAAAAACGTATAAATTTAATAATTATTGTAAAAATGAAATTTGATAAAAAACATCTGAATATTACCTTGTAATGACAATTTATTAAACTATTAAACAATGTATATACTATGGGAAACTAGGCTCACATAGAGTTTTATACGATTAAGCAAGCGAGTGAATCTTCTAAACAGAACTAACAAACAAAACTATTATAAACAAATGTCAAAATCATAACAGTCCTAAATTAGGTTAAATACTTATCGAACAATTTTTAACATTACAACAAGTGTAATCGTTTGAGCATTACATCAAGAAAAAATGAGTAAAATAGAAATGAATATAAAGACAAATATATGTACTACCTAAACCTATACAGAAAGAGTATATAAGACTTTGCTATAATTTGAATTTAGCTTTATTTTAGACAGTATAAGTATAAAGTTGAGATGATATACTTACAAAAATGCAAGAGCCATTAATAAGATACTATTCTAATTATAATTAGAATTCTAACCTTGATAACTATTAAGCAACTAATTAACAATTTCAAATGATTAACTTGATTGGGGCAGCAGTCTTGTAAAAAAAATAATCTAATACAATATTAACAATATTTCCCTTAAGAATTCTTAAATGATAAAATGAAAGTAAAATTAACGCTTACAAGCACTTTAAATACAAGTATAATATGATATTCTACTCAAAATAACAATAATATATTTCCATGAATGAAGTAAATCAATAGTATGATTTATATTATAATACTTATAATATAGTGAACTTACTTCCAGATGCTTTTCAATTTAGTTGTTAAATGCTAGAGCAGAAATGATATTTACAAGAAAGCCTTTTAAGCAAGTAATTCTATATAAAAATTATTATTGCAATAAAAGTTATATGAACAACTAATTAAAACATAAAAACTTGTCAACTTATACATCAAACTTTAGAAGCTAATCTAATTTTTCCCAATTTAGCCCATTCTTGTAAAGCTGTAACTGAAGATTGATCTGTAAATGCTAAAGGAATAAACTCTGTAATTACACTTACAATATCATTTGTATTAAATTCTCTCTCTTCATAAAAAGCATTATGCATAGCTTCAATTATAGACTGCTTTATTTCTGCTCCTGAAAATCCATGAGTTAACTCACTTAAATGCTGGGAATTAAAACTTTTCCATGTTAAAGGCCTAACGCGCATTAAATGTATCTGAAAAATTTTTACTCTTTCTTCTTGATTCGGCAAATCTAAAAAAAATATTTCATCAAATCTCCCTTTTCTCAAAAGCTCAGTTGGTAAAGAAAGAATATTATTAGCTGTAGCTACAATAAAAACTTGTGTTTCTTTTTCCGATAACCAAGTTAAAAAAGAGCTTAGTACTCTATTTGTAGTTCCACTATCTGTATTATTACTTAATCTTGAAAAAGCCTTATCGATTTCATCAATCCAAAGAATACAAGGAGCCGATTGCTCTGATAATTTGATCATCTGCCTCATCCTCTCTTCAGATTCACCTACAATACCTGCAAATATTTTTCCTATATCCAATCGCAATAAAGGAACCTTCCATTGTTGTGAAATAACTTTTGCACTCAATGACTTACCCGTGCCTTGTATACCGACCAATAATATTCCCTTTGGTGAAGGTAAACCATAATTTTGTGCTTGTTGTGAAAAAGCCTTTGAACGTTTTTTCAACCACTCTTTTAAATTTATCAAACCTCCTATATCTTCTAATTTATTATCACAATGATAAAATTCTAATATATCTGTCTGCTGAATTAATTGTTTCTTTTCTTCTAAAATATAGTCTGTAATATCATCCAAAGATTTTTGAGAAGAGACAAATTTAGCAATAGATCTTCTTATCCTCGCAATAGAAAAACCCTTATAAGCAAAAGACAAACTCTGTGAATATTTTGAAGAATCTATAGACATTAATTTAAACAAACGTTTTAATTCTAACTGAATCTCTTTAACATTTGGCAAAGGAAATTCCAAAACTGTAATAACATTTTGCAATAAAAAAGGTATTCGAACTTCCGGAGCACAAATAATAATATGTGAATTTATTATTTTTAACTTCTTACTAATATTTTTCAATTTCCTTATAATCGCTATATCATTCATAAATACATGAAAATCTTTTAGAATAAAAATTTTCGATGTTAAGGTATCTAAAGTTTCAATAAATTCCAAAGCCTCTAAAGGACTTCTATTAGCTTTCTCTATATAATTAGGATTATTATTATATCCATCAATAAAGTCCCAAGAATAAATAAAATTATTACAATCGTTTTCTATAACCTGATTGATAGTATATTCTAAACGCTCTTCCTCATCTGTAACTATATACAATAATGAATATTGAGACATTAATAAAAGCTTTAGTTCATTTTGAAAATGCATAAGTTTAACTTAAAATAAAAGATTATTCAGTTTAAAACATATATATCTAAATAATATTAAACCAAATTTATCATTATACTATTTTATAAATATAAAATTCATATTAAAGACCTATACGCTTCCTATTTTTATTTCTTCTAAATTTTAAAATTCTTCTACCACCAGCTGTTTTCATTCGTGCTCTGAAACCCGATTTACGTATTTTTTTTAAATTAGTGCCTTGTAAAGTACTTTTACTCATCTTATCCTCATCTCTAATATATAATATACAAATAATATTTATTTATAAAGATTATATATGGATAACCTATGTTTTGTACAGTTGATAGTCTTCTTAGTAATAATAATATATTTCAGATTTATCTATTATTTATTATCTTTTTATTAATTACTATTTGTTATTTTATCTCAAATGACATATTAAAAATTATATCAAGAAATACCATATTATATAATATATACCAGAACATACAGGAAAAATATGTATCACCTGATCATAATCATAATATAAAAGCAGCTAAAGCCTATATATATGAAAAAAAATGGCTATCATGTATTTTAATGCTAGAGTTTTATATTGACAACCAAAGTAATAACATTGAAGCATATTATAGCCTTATAGCATTATGCTATTATAACCTGAATCTTTATAAATATGCTAAAAAATACTACCTTAAAGCCATTCAAATTTATCCCAAAAATATAATTACTCTCCATCAGTTAGCCGAAACATACAAAAAATGTAAAGAAATTAAAAGCGCTATAGCAATATATCAGCAAATTTATTTTCTAGACCCTCATAATAAAATAGCAAAACATAACATAAATAATTTATCTAACAAACATATATCGGGATAGCAGGACTTGAACCTGCGACATCCTGCTCCCAAAGCAGGCGCGCTACCAAACTGCGCTATATCCCGTAAACAAACTGAATTTATTATACTAAAACAAAACATAATTGTCTACTTAAAAAGATAAAAAATTAAAGTGGATACCAAAACATACCTTTCACTCCATCAGGATCCGTAATAAACCCTAAACTCCTATAAAAACTAACCACATTAGGGTCTGCAAATAAGGTAATAGTACTAATATCAGCATATCTCAAATGTTTAATTGTTTGATTCATTAATGCTTTACCTAGACCCTTACCTTGAAACTCTGGATGAATTACTACATCCCAGATAGTTGCATTAAATGCACTGTCAGATGTTACCCTTGCAAAACCTATTAATCTTTTCTTTTTATTCTGTTCACAAAATAAAGAAACAATTAAAAAACTATTATCTATTGCTGTTTTAACTTTTTTTATTGGTCTACGTACCCAACCTACAGACTCACATAATTTCTCTAAATCATAAAGGTCTATATTATTATCTAAACTGACATAAATATCTGTCACTTGACCCTTATTTTCTAGATTCTTAATGAGCAAAATATTTTTTATTGATTTTACAGATTCTATACTTCGAGGCATATCAAATATACCAGTATTTTTAAAAAAAAATTTCCAAAAAGCCATTTGCAATTTTTTATCAATTGAACAAAAACAAAATATAATCCTTTAATAAAACAATTATTTAAGGGCATAAAAAGTCTAACATATATATTTATATTTTATACTTTCAATAAATGTTACTATAAAAACACAAAATTTACTTTATAGACTATTCTTATATTATAGTATAACTACTTTTTTTATTTTAGTTAGCTTGTAAACTTTCGTTATATTAAGAACCCTTTACTATTAAATAAATGTCTAATATGATAAAAAAATTATTTCATATATTATGCACACTTATTATATGCATATCAATTCAACCGTTTCAATCAATAGCTGACGTTGCTGGCTTAACTCCATGTAAAGATTCGACAGCATTTAATAAAAGACTTACTAATAGCGTTAAAAAACTAGAAGCTCGCCTATCTAAATACGAAGCTTCAACTCCTCCAGCTTTAGCATTACAGGCGCAAATCGAAAAAACGAAGTTGAGATTTGACAAATATAGCCGTTCAGGCGTTCTCTGCGGACAAGATGGCCTTCCTCATTTAATTACTGACGGTAGATGGAATCACGCAGGGGAATTTATGTTTCCAGGATTATTATTTATATACATTACAGGATGGATTGGATGGGTAGGAAGAGGATATCTGCAAGCAGTGTCCACAACTAATAAACCTACAGAAAAAGAGATCATTATTGATGTTCCACTTGCTCTTAAGTTCTCTGTTTCAGGTTTCACATGGCCTTTAGCTGCATTACAAGAATTTACTAGCGGCAAACTTTTAGCTATGGATAATGATATTACAATATCACCTCGTTAATATAATTAAAACACTAAGGAAATACAATATATGAACAACAGTTTACTTAAATATTTATCGACTATCCCTGTTATAGGGACTATATGGATCACATTTACAGCTGGCTTTGTTATAGAAATTAACCGTTTTTTTCCAGATATACTGTTCTTCTCTTTCTAATTAATAAATAAATATAATAGATAAAAAACAAGCTATATATACTATAAGCTTGTTTTTTTGGTATTATTTAATTATACTAAAATAATAAATATTATAATATCAGAACAATATTAAATTAAATAACTATATGAGTTTAGTCAGCCAAATTATTGTTAATGCAGACAACGAATTAAGATACCCTAGTATAGGTGAACTACAATCTATTCAAAATTATTTGAACACAGGCGAACAAAGAATTATCATCAGTTGCATATTAAGAGACAAAGAAAAAGAAATTATACAACAAGCAAGTAAAACTATATTTCAATTACATCCAGAATACATCGCTCCAGGAGGAAATGCTGAAGGAGCCAGAAAAAGATCTCTATGCCTTCGTGACTATGGCTGGTATTTACGTCTAATCACATATGGCATACTAGCTGGAGATAAAGAATCTATAGAAAAAATAGGTGTTATTGGTGTACGTGAAATGTACAACTCCTTAGGTGTGCCTATATTAGGTATGATAGATGCAATAGAATGTTTAAAAAAAGAAACTTTGATATTCCTAAAAGAAGAAGAAAAAGTAATTGTATCACCTTATTTTGATTTTATAATACAAGGCATGTCATAAAAAATTAAAATTAATTAATAGTTGCTTGGCAAGATACATAATGCTATAATTATAGCATACTCGGAAAATCACATCAGTAATAGCTAAAACTTGTCAGGACTGGAAAGTAGCAGCAACTAAGCTAAATTACAAAGGTATTTTTCCGGGTTTTATTCTTTTATTTTTATAAAGAAATGATATACAAAACAAAAAATTTATTGATAACAAATAATTAATGAATACTTAATTAATTAATATTCCTTAAAAATATCAGGTAATCTATCTAAAATATTTCATACAAAATACTAATTTTTATAACTCAACTGACTTTTGAAAGTGACATGAAATCATCAATTATGCAAGGAGCTCGTATTCTTGCTACAGGCTCTGCTGTTCCTGATTTATGTATAAACAACCAAAAGATAAGTGAAATGGTTGAAACATCAGATGAATGGATAGTAACTCGTACAGGAATAAAAGAACGAAGAGTTTTAACAGGTATCAATAAATCCGTAGTTGACCTAGCTGCTTTAGCATCGATTAAAGCTTTAAATAAAATATCTATGGACCCACTAGAAATAGACTTAATTATTTTAGCAACTTCAAGCCCAAATGATCTCTTTGGTAGTGCAAGTCAACTACAATATCAAATAGGAGCAAGAAATGCTGTAGCATTTGATTTAACCGCTGCATGTTCAGGTTTTGTTTTAGGTATTGTTACTGCTTCTCAATTTATCCAAAACGGAAGTTATAGTAATGTACTTGTAGTTGGTGCAGACGTATTATCTAAATGGATAGATTGGTCAGACCGTAGTACTTGTATATTATTCGGAGATGGTGCTGGTGCTGCAATAATACAAGCTTGTTCTGAAAAAGACAATGGTATTTTAGGCTTTCAATTAAATACAGATGGAGAAAAATTTGATCAATTATCTATTGCATACAAAGAAAATAAAAAAATTCATAAAGAATGGCCTCTGCCTAAAGGAGAGTTCAAGCATATTCAAATGAATGGCAAAGAAGTATATAAATTTGCCGTTTCTAAAGTTCCTATTAGTATATTAAACTGTCTTAATTCACTAAATATTTCTCCTCAAGATATCAACTGGATGCTTTTACATCAAGCTAATAAAAGAATATTAAGTGCTGTTGCAGATAAATTAGACATAAGTTCTAATAAAATTATTTCAAATTTAAATAAATATGGTAATACTTCTGCTGCTTCAATTCCTTTAGCATTAGATGAAGCATTACAAAAAAATACAATAGACCATAACGACATTATTGTTATTGCTGGATTTGGAGCTGGCCTAACTTGGGGAACAGTAGTCATTAAATGGAAATGTTAATAGAAAAGAAAAAAAGCCATATAATACTTAGATATATATTACAATATAAGAACAATAAATAATAAAAATTAAGTAAAAAATAAATAATTTGTTAATCTTTTTATTTAATTTATGTATTAATTTTTTAAAAAACAATAATCGAGGAAAATTAATCATGACTTCATCGTTATCTAATTTTTTAAATAGTTTAATCTTAGGTGCCTTAATTGTAGTTATACCAATAACTTTAGCATTACTATTTGTAAGTCAAAAAGATAAAACTATAAGAAATTAAAAATTGATAAGCTTTAGCTAAAGCTATTTTTAGGAGATCAAATTAAATACACAATATATTTAATAATCATATTTTTTCATGATCTCCTTATATTCCTTATATAATTAATAGTTCTAAGTAATACTATAGTAAATAACTAATTAATTGACAATAAAAAATGTCTTTATCTGAATGGCTAAATGGTAAAAGAAATACATATTTAAAAAAAAACATAAATACAATCAACCTGCAAGTACCTGAAGGACTTTGGGTAAAATGTGACAAATGTGGATTTTTAATGCACTATAAAGTACTCCACAAAAATTTAAAAGTTTGTCCAGAATGTGAACATCATTTCCCTACTTCTAGTCAAGATAGAATTCAACAAATATTAGACAAAAATAGCTGGATTCCAATTAATGCAAATTTAGCTTCCACTGACCCGCTAGGTTTTTCTGACAGAAAATTATACGGTAAAAGGCTTCAAGACATGAAAGCTAAAACAGGCTTATATGATGCTGTACAGACAGGCTTAGGCACCATCAATAATATAAATGTAGCTCTCGGTATCATGGACTTCAGATTTATGGGTGGCAGTATGGGTTCAGTTGTAGGCGAGAAATTAACTAGATTAATAGAAAAAGCAACAAAAAACAAGTTACCTGTTATTATTTTATGTGCTTCAGGAGGCGCGCGAATGCAAGAAGGTATGCTAAGCTTAATGCAAATGGCAAAAATTTCGTCCGCTTTACATAAACACCAAAAGGAAAGGCTTTTATATTTAACTATTTTAACTTCTCCAACTACAGGAGGAGTTACTGCAAGTTTTGCGATGCTAGGTGATATAATTATTGCAGAACCCAATGCATTGATTGCATTTGCTGGCAGAAGAGTAATAGAACAAACAATTAGAGAAGATCTACCAGATAACTTCCAAACATCTGAATACTTATTCAATCATGGCTTTATTGATCTTATTATTTCAAGAGTAAATCTAAAAAATCAACTTCATCAAATTTTGCGTTTTTATCAAAAATCTAAAAAACTTAAAGATTAAAATCGCATTTTTCTCAATTTGTAGAGATATTAAATATTTGATATATTAGAAAAATTTAAATAGAATAAAACATTATATTGGAAATCTAAACTAAATTAACAAAAAAGCTAATAAACTAATAGATTTCAGTTAAATTATTATAAAAACTCTTAGTTATACAAGACTTAAACAAGTCATAATATATATTATTTAATATATCAATAGTTTTTTATCAACTCAAAAATATCTACATAATTATGCTAAAACAACATTTTTGGTTATCTTTAGCCTGTACCATACTAATTTTTGCACCCTTTTTAAGTGAAACCTATGCAATCGAATTAGATGAAGCAACAAGAACAGTTCAATTAGAAGAATCTGGAAAAACCATTATTTTAACACCTGAACAGGTAAAAAGAGGCAAAAGGCTTTTTAATAATTCTTGTGCTCAATGTCATAATGGTGGAATTACAAAAACTAACCCAAATATTGGATTAGAACCAGAATCACTAAGTTTAGCAACACCCGCGAGAGACAATATACTTAGTTTAGTAGATTATATGAAAGACCCAACAAGTTATGATGGCGCTAATTCAATTGCAGAATTACATCCAAGCATAAAAAGCGCAGAGATTTTTCCAAAAATGCGTAATTTAACTGATGAAGATTTATTTGCAATTGCAGGACATATTTTAATGCAGCCTAAAATTGCTGCAGAAAAGTGGGGTGGTGGTAAAATATATTACTAAGTTGCGTATTTATAAAATATACAATTGATTAATTTTTCTATACAAATAAGTAGTGTATTTTAAAATAAAAAGACTTATAGATAATAAATCACATATAATATATTATAAGTTACATATTTATAGGAGAAAAAATATCAGTTTATGAGACTATTAATTACATTATTTGTTTTATCTAGTGCATTACTAATAAATAACACTGAAAAAGTTTTTGCTGGAGACTTAGAAAGTGGAGAAGAAATTTTTACTGCTAATTGCTCAGCATGCCATGTAGGTGGTAATAATGTTCTTATGCCAGAAAAAACTTTAAAAAAAGATGTTTTACACGACAATGCAATGGATAGCATATCAGCAATTACAACTCAAGTTAAAAATGGAAAAAATGCTATGCCTTCATTCGGCGCACGTCTAGCTGATGAAGAAATAGAACAAGTAGCTCAGTATGTTTTAGCTCAATCTGAAAATGGATGGTAATTTATTTATTTAAATCTAAAATGTAATATTACATCTATATTTACATTAAGTATATCTTGGTAGATAGTTTTTCAATATATTAAAACTATTTACCAAGAAAATACCTAACAAATATTATTTTTTTATTAATCGATATAATAAATCTAATGAAAAAATCATATTATCCTACCATTTTATATTTAGAAGACGGTACAAATTTTAAAGGTTGGTCTTTCACAAACTCCCATATTTCTTTTGGAGAAGTAGTATTCAATACAGGAATGACAGGATATCAAGAAATCATGACAGACCCTAGTTATAAAGGGCAAATAATGACATTTACATATCCAGAAATAGGGAACACAGGATTAAACAAAGGAGATAATGAATCCAATACCATTCATGTAAAAGGCATAGTCAGCAAAAACATATGCTATTATCCAAGTAATTGGAGGAGTAAAATATCTCTCAAAGATTACTTATTAAAAAATAATATACCACACATATTTGGCATAGATACTAGAAGATTAACTAAGCATTTACGAAATCATGGAGCTATGAATGGATGTATATCAAGCAAAATTCTAGATATAAATACACTTAATACAATGATTCAAAAAAGTCCTCTAATGGCAGGACTAGATTTAGTAAACCAAGTAACAGTAAATAAAGCATATAAATATATAGCACAAGAATACTCAAATAAGGTCTACTCATATATAAATTACAAACTTACTAAACAAGTTTCTTCACCTATTAACATTGTGTTAATTGATTTTGGTGTAAAAAATAATATATTACTTAGACTTGTACATTATGGATGTAAAATCAATATTTTACCTGCTAAAAGTACACTTAAAAATATCCTATCTTACAAACCAGATGGAATAATACTATCTAATGGTCCTGGAGACCCTTCTGCAATAGATTATGGAATCAATACAATTAAAAAAGTCATATATTTTACAAATATTCCAATTTTCGGTATTTGTATGGGACATCAAATTATAAGCTTAGCTTTAGGAGGCTCAACATTTAAATTAAAATTTGGCCATCGAGGCATTAATCACCCTTCAGGCATTAATCAAAATGCAGAAATTACAAGTCAAAATCATGGATTCGCTGTTAATATGAAATCTATACCAAATAATGCTGTAATTATTACACATTTTAATTTAAACGATACAACAATAGCCGGCATAAGACATTCAAACAAACCTATTTTTTCAGTTCAGTATCATCCAGAAGCAAGTCCCGGTCCTCACGACTCAGATTATTTATTTAAATCATTTATCCACCTCGTAGAATTAATAAATTTACCCCATATACAAAATACTAAACAGATTGACTCCAAATAATATGTTGAAATAAAGCATGTAATACCTGAACTCCTCTTAATTGATTAAATAAAGGCAAATGGCCATAAGGAGCATTAGTATTCCATATAAATTCATCTGGATATCTATAAGAAATACCTTCATTTTTCCATCCTATTTTATGCCATAATTTCTCCCAATTACAATTATTAGCTAACCAGATTTGTCTTTGTATAGAAAACCCAAATTTACCGCCTGAATATATTCTCCATAATAAATCTATTACATATAAATCTTCTGATGGCAACAAAGCAATATCTGTAAAATAAAGCCAATCACGTTGTTTTTTTTCACCTATACCCGCTAATTGACATAATTGAACTTGAGTTAACCTGTCTGCTTCTTGAAATTTTTGATATGCTAATAAATTTTGAAGGGCTTGATAATCAATTGTTAATGAAGTATTTAATTCTATAATACCATTTTTAAAATAGCTATCTAATTTCTTTTTTATAGAATCAAAGCCTGTTCTATTTAAAACTTTAAACAGAAAACCATCTAAGTAATCAACTTTTAATTTATTAATTATACGCCTATCTATTAATAAATCTAATAATAATTCCTCACCCGAATTTCCTTCACTCACTATATCTTCTATTAATTGACATTGCTGTTTAGTTGAAATACTATTCTGCAATTTATATATTTTCTCTACAAGTGCAAGATTATTTGTTATTTGTTCACTCATTAATAAAAAATTAAATACTAATTATATAACTGTTTTATGCTTCAAATAATTATTCATTAAGTTAAACAAAATAACAATATTTTGTTGTTAATATTCATATTACTTATGATGACTATATAAACCTGACATAATCGCTCTAATAAAAAAAATGATACTATTACCTATAATATTAATAAATATATATAGTATAATCGTAGCCATCATTAAGAGTATTTTTTCCAATTGTGGTATTACCACATCTTGTACTTCAAGTAAGAAAATAAATAGATATTTAATACTTGAAAGCTCTTCTAAATTATCTAATCGTGATGTATAAATATACTTTAAATGTAGACCTTTAGGATTAATAAGCCAAACTCTATAACGACTACTATATATGTCTTTTGGTTGATTGATGTATAAATACAAAAAATTTTGCCACATTAAATTATTTCGGAACAAAGCAATAGACCTTGTAGAAAGATAAATAGAACTACAAATATTATTTTTCATTAAAAAATAAGCTAATTGTGATAAAGAATTCATGTTCTCAAAAAGCATAAAAATAACTAAATTACTCGCTTGAATAATAAAATTTTCTAATAAAATAGAAACATGCTTAATTGGTGTTTTATTATTATAAAAAGCAAAAATCTTACTATTAATACTATTAGAACCAAATAACAAATAAATTAATAAATTTTCTAATAATAATTTATGCTCTAATAAAATAATTTGCACATAATAATATTTCTTCGTATCTACAAAATTTATAGAATTGCCGGTAGAGCAAAATATTTTTAAGAAATTTACTAATGCTTTTTGTATCAAGTCATATAAAATTTTGCGATTTAATAATTTAATATTTACTAAACTTAAATCTAATTCTATAATATCTAAAATTAGTATTTCTAATTGACCTAAAACAATAAAAAATAATTTCTGCTTACTTGACGTATCTAATATATCAATATACAAAGATGTATCTGTTACATTCAATAGACTCAACGATAATTTTTGCTTAGTAGATATAAACAAGTGTGCAACCTCATTATTTAAATACACACTTTTTTTATTTGGCCAGTACTTTATCATAATAATTACTAGGTTAATTAGATAAATAACAAATAAACAATCCTTCTGAATTAATATAAACTTTAGATACGACTTGAAATTAAATTTCTAATAAGTAATTATATATATATATATCATAATTATATTTTTGATATTATAATGTAAAAAAATAATTAAAAGGACTGTTGTAGAAATATGTATAACTATTATTTTGCAATAGCAAGTGAAAACTTTTTAGTGAATGAAGAACCAGTAGAAGAAATCTTAAGAGAAAGAACAAATTATTATAAAAGTATTAATAAAGATATCGATTTTTGGTTTATCTTAAATCCTACGTTTATTAATATGCCTAATCTTAAACATATTAAAACTCATTTAAATGGTTCATCTGCTGCTATCATTTCATTTGACAAACAATTCATTCAATGGTTAAAATTACGAATAGGATTTGTAGCTACAGGCAATTTTCAATCAAAAAAATTACTTACAAATGAATAAATATCAAAAATCAGCTTAATTTTCAATAAATATCTTATCTTGAGCTGGTGTGACAAATAATGTCAAAATTTCCCTACTAAATGTTTCAGCTGCTTTAGATTTATAACGGTTAGGATTGATAATAATTGATAACATTCTCTTAATAGTTACATTTTCAATTCTAGCCCAATGTATTATTCCTAATTCTAATTCTTTAGCTATTGCAGAAACAGAAACAAAAGCTGCTCCCAAGCCTGACTGAACGGCATTTTTTATAGCTTCTATGGAATTTAACTCCATTTCTATTTTAAATCTACTACTATCAATATCATGCTGATTTAAAACTTTATCAATAACTTTCCTTATTGTTGATTGAGTATCTAAAGCTATAAAACGAAGTCTATATAAATCTTCTTTCTGTATATCTACTGCCTTTGAAAAAGTATGGGATGTAGGCAAAATAAGCGCTAATTCATCTTCTGCATATGAAGTAATTTGTAACGTTTCCCTCAACTCATTAGGAACCTCTCCTCCTATAACTGCTAAATCTACCTGACCATTCGCAACACTCCATGAGATTAAACGGGTAGAATGTACTTGCAACTGAACATTCACCTGAGGATAACGCTGACGAAATAAACCTATAAGTCTAGGCATTAAGTAAGTTCCTGTTGTCTGACTAGCACCAATTACTAATGTCCCACCTTGTAAATTTTGTATATCCTCAAGTGCTCTGCAAGTTTCTTCACAAAGAGCAAGAATTCTACCTCCATATCTTAAAAGTAAACTACCCGCTTCAGTTAATGTTGCTTTCTTATTACTTCTCTCAAATAGAGGAATATTCAGTTGTTTTTCTAAATTTTGAATTTGTAAACTAATTGCAGGTTGAGATACATACAAACTATCAGCAGCACGTTTAAAGCTCCCTTCTTTTATAATAGCTTTTAAAATTCTTAATTGATCTAAAGTAAAAGGCAAATCTCTCATAAAATTATATAATAGGCTGAAATTAAGTCCAAAGATTAATAAAAGACTTATTATCAGAAATCTCTTAATCTTTTATCAAGGTAGACATTTCTTAAAATTTCAATTAACATTTTCAAATTATTACCAAATGTTTTATGTATCATAATTCATAATATACTATTAGTAAAATATAATAACTAAGAGTTATCTTATTAAACTTAATGAGATTATAATATAATTTAAATAGTGACTAATAATAATAAGGAATAAAAATATGGATATAAGACTCCTAATTGTGCTAACACCAGTTCTAGCAGCTGGTTCTTGGGCTTTATATAATATAGGAAGAGTAGCTTTACAACAATTTCGTAGCATGTAATAAAAAACTTTTAATATTTAGCTAGAACGTATAGCAGGAAGTTTTTGATTGAACTATTTCCTGCTATAAAATAAATATTCACACTACAGCCAAATAATAAAAAGGCTATAACCTCTTTAAAGATAAAGAAAATAATTCTATAATTACAATTATACAACTAATATTTAAATCAAATTATGGCTGTCCCTAAAAAACGTACATCTAAATCAAAATCGAAAACAAGAAAAGCTAACTGGAAACGAGAAGCATATATAATTTCTCAAAAATCCTTATCTTTAGCAAAATCTGTACTTACAGGTAAATCAAATAGCTTTTTATATTCTCAAAAAAATATTGAAGAAGAATAATATTCTATTTATACTAATGAAAAAAACAAAATAGTATTTTACTTAAAAGTTCATAGAATTTGATTTTGATATATTGTAATATAATCAAATATAGATGAAAATTGTTAATCTAACCAAACATAACATATCTACAAAACATAATAATATCAGTTTTGCTATAAAATTAAATCAAATTAAAGATATTTGGCTATTTAATTGCATTGAAGGATGTCAACATTATTGCATATACAATCAAATTAAAATAAGTCAAATTTCCAAAATTATTATTACCGAATTAAAAATAAGTAACATATCGGGTTTGTTAGGATTATTATCAAGCTTAAATTTAACTAATAGAACAAAAGCTTTATCTATTTACGGACCAGCTGGTATTAATAAATACTTAAATCTAATCAAAAAGTACTCTAAAACTAATTTTAGATACAATTTATATGTCTTTATATTAAAAACAGGATTATCAATTAATAGTAATAAATATTTAATATACACATTTATAAATAAAAAATATTCTGACTTCATAATTATTAATACTGAGCAACAAATTAAATTTAATTTAAGGAAGGCAAAGCAATTTAATTTATTAGCAGGTCCTCTATATGGTAAATTAAAAAAAAGTTACGATTTTTTATTACCTGATGGAATTACGCTATATGGTCAAAGTTTTATAAAAACATATCAGGCAGGTAGAAAAATTCTTTTCATACTAAATAAACATCATACCAGACAGTCCATAGAAATCAGTTTCATAACTGATATTGTATATTTCAAACAATTTAGTTAGTTAACAATACTTGCTGTATATAAGGATTTAACTTATGATATTAAGATAAATTTTATCAATTATCAAAAATAAAACACAATAAGCAAACATTTACTAATACTTTAAAATAAAATACAAAAATCTTCAATCATGATATATGCAATTATTGAAGCTAGTGGTAAACAAATTTGGGTCAAACCAGGGGAATTTTATGATATCAATCATATTAATGCCGAGCCTGGTGACATAGTAAAATTAAATCATGTATTACTTCTAAATGAAGAAAATCTAGTATCTATAGGAAATCCTTACTTAAGTTCCATTAAGATAAAAGCAAAAATCCTAAAACATTTACTAAGCAAAAAAATCACTGTTTTTAAAATGAAATCGAAAAAAAACACTAGATCCAAAAAAGGACATAGACAAAAATTAACACGTATTTTGGTACAAGAAATTGTCAATTAATTATTGTTAAATTATAATAAACAGTAAAATAGGGAAAGTTTAAATGGCTCATAAAAAAGGAAGTGGTAGCACAAAAAATGGACGAGATTCTAACTCTAAACGATTAGGTGTAAAAAAATACGGAGGAGAAATTGTCACAATTGGGAATATAATTGTCCGCCAGCGAGGTAGCAAATTTCAAGCAGGATATAATGTCAAAATGGGACGAGATAATACATTATTTTCTTTAATTAATGGTAAAATTCGGTTTGAAAATATAAATAAAAAAAGCCGAAAGGTCAGCGTCTACCCACTAACAAAATAATTAATACATATATACAATTTATTTGTATTATCATAAATTCTAAATTTGATGAATTTCTCTTAATATTTAACTTTAGCTATGTTTTCAAAATGGTAAAAAAAATAGTAATTTCTCATTTTAATAATATAGCGGCAATTGTCCAAAACAATAAAATTCAGGAGATCATTCTAACTAATAATACCTATCAAGTTAATGATATTTATTTAGGTATAGTGCAAAAAATTTTCTCTAGTATAAATGCCGCTTTTGTAAAACTGGGTAAATATGGCAAAAGCGGATTTATACATATTAATGATATAAAGCCTTTAAAAAAAAGAAGGTGTACAAACAATATCAAAGAAATATTATCTATCAATCAAGTAATTTTAGTTCAAGTAATTAAAGAACCTACTATTAATAAAGGTCCTAGATTAACAGCCAATATTAATTTATTAGGTCAATATATTATATTAATGCCTTTTTGTAATACCATATGTATCTCACATAAAATTTATGATGAGAATGAACGTACATATTTATATTCATTAGCTCTTTTAATGAAACCTGTTACAATGGGTTTATTAATTAAACCATCCGCACAAGGAGTAAAAGAAGATGCTATACTAGAAGATCTAGATAGTTTAAAAAAACAATGGAATTTTATTGAAAAATCTGCTGCAATTGGAAATTACCCAAAATTAATATACAAAGATGAAGATTTAATAAAAAAGATAGTGAGAGATTTTTATGAAAAAAACATAAAAAAAATAGTTATTGATTCTGAAGATGGCCTGAATCAACTACATCATCATTTAAATCAACATAATATTCATTCTTCTATAAATCATACTAAACTACAACTTTACAATAAACCTGAATGTATTTTAGAGCAATTTTATATTAAACAAACAATACTAGAAGCTTTAAAACCTAAAGTTAAATTAGAATCTGGTGGTTACATAGTAATCGAAAGTAACGAAGCTTTAACAGTAATAGATGTCAATTCTGGCTCATTCAACAAATCAGACAATTCTAAAGAAGCTATTTTAAGAACAAACTTTTATGCTGCTTCTGAAATAGCATACCAGCTGAAAATTCGTAATATAAATGGCGTTATTATCATAGATTTCATAGATATGCGATCACAGAGAGACCAACTACAGTTACTAGAATATTTTAGCAAATTATTAAAACTTGACAATGCTAAACCACAGATCGTACAGCTCTCAGAATTAGGTTTAGTAGAATTAACACGTAGAAGAAGAGGGCAAAGTTTACAGGAATTATTTGGATATAGCAGAGAACATAATAATCATTTAAATGATGATTTACAAATAAAATTGAAAAGCTATATTCAAAATATTTACCAACCAAAAAGTTTCGACATTCATAAAAATATCAATTCTTTGTTTTTTAATAAACAATTTAGAAAAAAAATTATTTTAGAATCAAAACAATTTCAACCTGATAAAAGTTGGAAATGTAAATATTTTTATTACTTTGATCGTATTAATACAGTTAATCTCTTTAAACCAAAAGCCAATTTTCTTGTACCTTTGTTATTTTATTCCAACTTAATGGGATGTAAATATAAATAAAATAAGTTGCATTACTCATCATATTACTAAATGAGATAACACAACTTATACTGTTTAAATTTGGTTATTAATTATTATAGTCAAGTATTATTTGTAAATCCATACATAAATTAGCCACTAACAGCTGGAGCTACTAAAGCTACAGGTAGAGATTGACTAGAAGCTAGATCTAATGGAAAATTGTGAGCATTACGCTCATGCATTACTTCCATACCTAAATTAGCTCTATTTAAAATATCTGCCCAAGTATTAATGACTCTACCTTGACTATCAACAACTGATTGGTTAAAGTTAAAACCATTTAAGTTAAAAGCCATTGTACTTACAGACATTGCTGTAAACCAAATGCCTACCACAGGCCACATACCTAAGAAGAAATGCAAAGCACGAGAATTATTGAAACTTGCATATTGGAAAATTAAACGACCGAAGTAACCATGAGCTGCAACGATATTATAAGTTTCTTCTTCTTGACCAAATTTATATCCATTATTAGCAGATTCATTTTCAGTTGTTTCACGAATTAAACTAGAAGTTACTAGAGATCCATGCATAGCACTGAATAAAGATCCTCCAAATACACCTGCCACACCTAACTGGTGGAAAGGGTGCATTAAAATATTGTGCTCAGCTTGGAATACAAGCATAAAGTTAAATGTACCAGAGATACCTAAAGGCATGCCATCAGAGAAGCTTCCTTGCCCAATTGGATAAACAAGAAATACTGCTGCTGCTGCAGCTACAGGTGCTGTGAAAGCAACAGAGATCCAAGGACGCATACCTAAACGGTAGCTAAATTCCCATTCACGACCGATGTAACAACATACGCCAAACAAGAAGTGTAAGACAATCAACTCGTAAGGACCTCCATTATATAGCCACTCATCTAAAGATGCAGCTTCCCAAATAGGATAGAAGTGAATACCAATAGCTGCAGAGCTAGGAATAATAGCACCAGATATGATATTATTACCATACAGTAAAGAGCCTGCAACCGGTTCGCGGATACCATCGATATCAACTGGAGGTGCAGCAACGAATGCAATGATGAATACAGATGTAGCTGTTAATAGTGTTGGAATCATTAAAACACCAAACCAACCGATATATAAACGGTTTTCAGTGCTCGTAATCCAAGTACAAAAACGTTCCCACAGGCTTGCGCTCTCGCGTCTTTCTAAAGTAGCAGTCATAATAATTAAAGTTTGTTTAGGATAAATAAGGATACTTCCCAAGCTATATCTAAACTTGTTATATAGATTATTACAACTAAAGTCAACTATTGTAAAGTATTCAACTTAATCTTAATTGCAAGTTCAGTAAGCTTATCTAATTATCAAAAATACAGTAGATACTTGACCTTTTACTTCTAATGAATAAGACTATATTATAATAAAACTGAAGATAAATATAGGATTCATAATATAGAACTTTATATTTATCTACATTTTTAGCTTTATTTAAAAAATTTAATATAAAATAAATCATGTCACATTTTAGTCGAATTAAAACAAGCATAAAAGACTTTGAAATATTACAAAAAACACTAAAAGACCTAAACTATAAATATACTTGCGGTAAAAATTACTTATATGACAGTAATAACAACTTACAAAATGTAGATCTTATGATTCATAATAATCAACCAAATATGCTAGGCTTTTCGTGGGATGGTCAAGAGTATAACTTAGTAACAGATTTACAACTATGGAATGAAGGTATGTCTATACAACGATTTATGGATAAAATTTTACAAAAATATGCTTTAAATTCTATTCTTAATGTAAGTGTGAAAGAAGGGTTCAAAGAAATAAAACAAAAAATTAATAAGGATGGATCTATTCAACTAGTTATCCAAAGATGGAATTAATATAGCTTATAAGTCGCATACTGTATACGGACGGAGAGACTTGAACTCTCACGAGATAATCTCATTAGAACCTAAATCTAACGTGTCTACCAATTCCACCACGTCCGCTTATATTATTATAAGTACGTGAACTAAATATAGCAAAAAATAAATCTAAAAACAAGTATTTTTCATTTTATTAAAAAATACTTGTTATATTGAACAAGTTTTGCTATATTATTTATGGAAAAACTAAATCCTCAGTAGCTCAGCGGTAGAGCGGTCGGCTGTTAACCGATTGGTCGTAGGTTCAAATCCTTCCTGAGGAGTTTAAAAGTTAAGTTCATCAACCTCTTTATTTTTAATTTTAACAGGTTATCAATGATTCATTTTATTAATAATTTTGATGTAAGCATTTATTACATACAACAACAATTCTCATTATTTATATCTTCGCAATTAAATCATGTTACTCCTACAACTTTATCACTTTTATTTATTGGAGGTATCTTTACAAGCTTAAATCCCTGCTTAATTCCTATTCTATCAATTACTTTTTCATATATATATGTGAATAAACATAAACAAATAAATAAAAACTTCTTTATTTTAGGTATAACAAACAGTTTTATAATAATGATTATTATAACCTCTATCCTTAACAAAAAATATCATGAACTCTTTAACACAATACCTATTCTTTCATCGATACTAACTATTTTTATAGGATTAAGCTTAATGAAGATTCTAAACCTCTCTAAATTTTCAACATATACATATCAAATATCGGATTTATTTATAACAAAATTGTTAAAAGATTACACTGCTGGTATTATTCTAGGATTAAGCTCATCACCTTGTAGTACACCCATTCTAATAACTATACTATTATGGTTATCACATTCCGAAAACTTAATACTAGGAATAGTATATCTTAACATTTATATACTAGGTTATATCTTACCTCTTTTTATACTAGTTAACTTAACTTTCCATCATAATCAATTAGCCAACATTACAAAATTATGGAATATAATTATTCCCATTAGTGGATGCTTCATATTAGGTTCAGGAATATTCTCCCTTTTAGACAAAATTTTCACTTAGACTCAAAATAATAATGTATAAAGATTTATAGACAAAAATATAAACAAATAACAAATGAAACTTTTGACAATCAAAAATATTACGTGGAATACTGTAAAAAAAATAGCTAATCTAAATTTCTCTATTATAATGCTATTATTAATTGCATTAATAAGTATTATCGGAACAATAATTGAACAAAATCAGAATCTTATTTATTATCAAATAAATTATCCAATCAGAAATATTTTCACTATTCATTTAAACTGGCAAATAATTACTTTTTTAGGTATAGACCATATTTATAGCACATGGTGGTTTTCATCAATATTAATACTATTTTTCTTTAGTATATCGATTTGTACTTTTTCTAGGCAATTACCTAGCCTTAAAAAAGCACGCAATTGGAAATTTTTACAAAAAATAAGCAATATAAAAAATCTGTTAAATATAACCTCCTTTTATCAAAAATCATTATGTAATGTTATTTATTCTCTCAATTATCAAAATTATTATGTTTTTCATAAAAATAACAGTATATATGCTTATAAAGGCTTACTAGGCCGAATTGCTCCAATATTTGTACATGTAAGTATAATATTAGTTCTAATAGGATCAATAACAGGTCTAATGGGAGGTTTCATGGCACAAGAAATGATACCTTGTAATGAAATATTCCATATAAATAACATAATTAAAGCAGGCTCTAAAAGTCACTTACCAGAAAATTTAATAGGAAAAATACAAGACTTTTCTATAGAGTATCACCAAAACAACTCTATCAAACAATTTTTTTCTTCTATAGAATTAATTGATAATCAAGGCAACAATATAACAAAGAAAAGAATTGCTGTTAATTCTCCTTTAATATTTCAAGGTACTACCTTTTACCAAACTGACTGGCAAATAAATTCCATAAGATTAAAAATAGGCAAAAGTAAAACAATACAAAAGAAATTAAATAAAGTTTCATTAGGAAATCAAAATTTATGGGTATGTAGTTTCCCAGTCAATTCGAATGAGGAAATTTTAATAATTATAAAAGATCTAAAAGAACAAATCCTACTATATAATTTTTCAGGTACATTACTAACAAAGATCAATTTAAATGAAAAGTATCAAATTAATAATACATATTTTTCAATTCAAGAAATAATGACTAGCACAGGATTACAAATTAAAACAGATCCAGGAATAATTATTGTCTATATAGGCTTTTTTACATTAATTGTTAGTACTAGTATAAGCTATTTATCTTATTCCCAAATTTGGGCTAAAAGTATAAAAAATAATCTAGAATTGGCTGGTTCAACCAATAGAGCATCCTTATCTTTTGAAGAAGATTTTACTACCATTCAAGAAATATACACAAAATATACTCGATAAATTCCCTATGAAAGTAAAAAATTTTGTATTATAGATTTTCCATAATTAGTCCATAGACTCTCTGGATGAAATTGTATTCCGCGTAACAAGCGATATATTTTATGACGACAAGCCATTATAATTCCTTCTTGAGTCCAAGCAGTAATTTCCAATTCATTAGGCACACACAAATTATCAATAACTAAACTATGATAACGCGTTGCTAATAATGGATTTGGTAAGTCAACAAACAGATCTGTATTTTTATGTAAAATTGGGCTAATCTTACCATGCATAGGCTGTGCCAGCTGTTTAATTTTAGCTCCATATACATGACCTATACTTTGATGACCCAAACACACACCCAATATGGGTATTTTATCAGCAAAATATTTTATTAAATCTAATGAAATACCCGTCTGTTCTGGTTGACCCGGGCCAGGTGATAAAATAATATGAGTAGGCTGTAAAGCACTTATTTCACTTATTGATATTTGGTCATTTCTGGCAATCTTAACATTAAAGCCTAATTCACCAACATATTGAACCAAATTTTGTGTAAAACTATCATAATTATCTATTATTAAAATCATAATACCTCCTTATATTACTAAATAGTAAATCTGAATTAGAAATTGACTCTTACGTTCTATGTTAATATTCCATATGAAGAAGAACTAGATTGAGCCACTAACTTTCTCTCCATCCTACCTGATAAATAAGCCATCCTACCAGACATAACACCTAATCTCATAGCTTGAGCCATATACTCAGGTGATAAAGCTTTAGCTACAGCTGTATTTAACAATACAGCTGATGCCCCCATTTCCATTGCTTGATTAGCTTCACTAGCTGTACCTATACCTGCATCTATTATTACTGGTATCTTGGCATTATCAATAATAATTTGTAAATTTGACACATTTTGCAACCCTTGGCCAGAACCGATTGGTGACCCAAGAGGCATAACAGTAGCACATCCTATCTCCTCTAATTGCTTAGCAAGTACAGGATCAGAATTAATATAAGGTAAAACAGTAAATTTTTTCTTAATTAAATACTCAGCTGCTTTTAAGGTACCTATAGGGTCAGGCATTAAATACTTAGGATCAGGTATAACTTCTAATTTAACAAAATTATTATCTAATTGTCCCAACCTCCTAGCCATTTCTCTTCCTAAAAAAGCTACTCTAATAGCATCTTCACAAGTTTCGCATCCTGCTGTATTAGGCAAAAGCCACACTTTTGTCCAATCTAAACCATCAATTAAATTACTCTTACCTAGAACCTTAGAGTTTTGAGCTCTTCGAATAGCTACTGTCACGATAGAAGCTTTACTATAATTTATGCTATTCTGGGCCTCCTTTAAAGTTCTATATTTACCTGTACCCAGCATTAAGCGAGAAGGAAAAGTTTTATTATTAATATTCAATACATCTTTTTCTAATTTTTCCAAAGGAGTTAAGTGTTTTTCCTGAATCATATAATTCCTATTCAATAAAACATTAGACAATTTGAAAAATATTATTGTTCTATTGTAAAATCAATATAAATTGGATAATAAAAATTTTTTATTATACACAAATAATCTTCTTTTAAAACCAATTCATAAGAATGATTTCTTAACCTTATTATACATTATCATTATGCCTAATCGATTGCCTTTATGGATAATTTTAATTATTAGCACTACATTAGTTGCTACAGCAATAAAGCTAATACACAAAATATATTTATATACAGTAAGTTCAATTAAAACCTACAATAAAAAAAATATTACAATTATAGATCGATTTGGGTCCATATTACCTTATTGGCTCCCATTATTAGAAGGGTTACAAAATTTCGGACAACAAATTTTACCCGACTATCCATTTAGCCTAATGAATATTTATAAAAAAACTTTAATGCCTCTTGTTATTTTTTATGTAACACATCCAGCACTAGCATTCATCATATTTTTTGTACTGTATTACTTATTTGTTAGAACTAAAAGCCCTATGCCTGATAGGCCCTTTATAAGATTCAATGTATTACAATCAATCCTATTATTTTTGATTAATTCATTACTGGGAGCTACTTTCAGAGCCTTGCCGATTGAATTCAGGATGAGCCTATATGGTTTAATGCTATGCAATACTCTATTTTGGTTTGTACTATTAACTATTACATACTCTATAGTAAAATCTATTGAAGGAAAATATGCTAGAATACCTGTAATTTCTCAAGCCGTTAGAATACAAATCAATAATCACACGTAAAAATATAATTATGATTTTAAATAGTTACGAAACAATATACATCTTAAAACCAGACGTTACTGAAGAAACTAATCTCAATTTAGTAAATGAATATAAATCAATCATCAGAAAAAACGGGGGACAAAATATCTTCATACAACATAAAGGACGTAGACATTTAAGTTATAATATCACAAATTATTACGACGGTATTTATGTACAAATGAATTATGAAGGAAGCAGAGATTTAGTAAAAAAAATAGAAAAATGTATGAGCTTTAATGATAATATAATAAGGTACCTGACAGTAAAACAAAATATTATTGCAAGTATGAAATTATAGATTCAATAAAATATTATTAGTATCTGAATATGAATAATAATATATTTAGATACTAATAGCGATGTAAGACACTATACAGATAGTCCTGATACTGAGCTACTTTCCCAGAAGGCCCCCCTTCAAGTATCATTGCCGCTGTAGCGTTTAACAACCAAGTTCGAGATGGATATTGGAGTGGGTCCACTACGCTATAAGTATCAAGACATAAATCATACTATTGATTTATTTCATTATTTATATTTATGAAAATATACTATCTTTATACTGAATAAAATATTAAGTTATCGATCTGTTAGTACGTCTCAGCTGAATATATTGCTATACTTACACTTAACGCCTATCAAACGGTTAATCTTACCGTGATCTTATCCTTAAAGGAAAGAGTACTCATCTTGAGGTAGGCTTCCCACTTAGATGCTTTCAGCGGTTATCCTTGCCATACTTAGCTACCCAGCGTTTACTATTGGCACAATAACTGGTACACCAGAGGTATGTCTCTCCTGGTCCTCTCGTACTAAGGAGAAATCCTCTCAATACTCTAACGCCTGCACCGGATATGGACCGAACTGTCTCACGACGTTCTGAACCCAGCTCGCGTACCGCTTTCATGGGCGAACAGCCCAACCCTTGGGACGTGCTACCGCCCCAGGATGCGATGAGCCGACATCGAGGTGCCAAACCTCCCCGTCGATGTGAACTCTTGGGGGAGATCAGCCTGTTATCCCTAGAGTAACTTTTATCCGTTGAGCGACAGCCTTTCCACTCAGCACTGTCGGATCACTAAGGCCGACTTTCGTCTCTGCTCGACTTGTAGGTCTCGCAGTCAAGCTCTCTTATGCCTTTACACTCCACGACTGATTTCCGACCAGCCTGAGAGAACCTTTGCACGCCTCCGTTACTTTTTAGGAGGCGACCGCCCCAGTCAAACTGCCCACCTGAAACTGTTCCTTGGCCGGTTAACGACTATCAAAGTTAGAATTCTAGTTTAATTAGAGTGGTATCTCACTGATGGCTCCCGCATGCCCGCAAGCATATTATCTTAGCCTCCCACCTATACTGCGCAAAATAAACCCGAGTTCAATTCCAAGCTACAGTAAAGCTTCATAGGGTCTTTCTGTCCAGGTGCAGGTAGTCCGCATCTTCACAGACAATTCTATTTCGCCGAGTCTCTCTCCGAGACAGTACCCAAATCGTTACGCCTTTCGTGCGGGTCGGAACTTACCCGACAAGGAATTTCGCTACCTTAGGACCGTTATAGTTACGGCCGCCGTTCACCGGGGCTTCGGTTGCTAGCTTTATTCTAAGAACTAACCAACTTCCTTAACCTTCCGGCACTGGGCAGGCGTCAGCCCCCATACATTGTCTTACGACTTCGCGGAGACCTATGTTTTTGATAAACAGTCGCTTGGGCCTGATTATTGCAACCCTACAAGGGTACCCCTTCTCCCGAAGTTACGGGGCCATTTTGCCGAGTTCCTTAGAGAGAGTTATCTCGCGCCCCTTAGTATACTCTACCTACCTACCTGTGTCGGTTTAGGGTACAGGTATTTGCTGCTTAAGATATTTCGAGCTTTTCTAGAAAGTATGACGTCAATCGCTTTAGTGCCTTAACACCTTGTATTCACTTTTTAGCTCAGGATGTTTTCTCCATCCCTCTTAACCTTGAAAGTTTAAACCGATAACCAACATTCGGCCGATCTAGCCTGCTCTGTCCCTCGGTACCAACAACAAATAGTACAGGAATATTAACCTGTTATCCATCGACTACGCTTTTCAGCCTTGCCTTAGGACCTGACTCACCCTTCGTGGACGAACCTTCCAAAGGAACCCTTAGGTTTTCGGGGCATTGGATTCTCACCAATGTTTTCGCTACTCAAGCCGACATTCTCACTTCTGCTTCGTCCACATCCGCTTACGCTAATGCTTCTACCTATAACAGAACGCTCCCCTACCGATGTAAAACATCCCACAGCTTCGGCAGATTACTTAGTCCCGTTCATTTTCGGCGCAGGATCACTGGACCAGTGAGCTATTACGCACTCTTTAAAGGATTGCTGCTTCTAAGCAAACCTCCTGGTTGTATATGCATTCCTACCTCCTTTACCACTTAGTAATCATTTAGGGGCCTTAGCTGGTGGTCTGGGCTGTTTCCCTTTTGACAATGAAGCTTATCCCCCACTGTCTCACTGGTTGACTACACACTTAGTATTCAGAGTTTGCCTCGATTTGGTACCGTTCTCACAGCCCGCACCGAAACAGTGCTTTACCCCTAAGTTTAAGTATCAACCGCTGCGCCAAAACGCATTTCGGGGAGAACCAGCTAGCTCCGGATTCGATTAGCATTTCACCACTAGCCACAGCTCGTCCGCTGATTTTTCAACATCAGTCGGTTCGGACCTCCACTTAGTGTTACCTAAGCTTCACCCTGGCCATGGCTAGATCATCCGGGTTCGGGTCTGTAAACAGTGACTCATGCTCTATTAAAGCTCGCTTTCACTATGGCTCTGATATTCTTTATCTTAACCTGCCACTGCCTACAAGTCGCCGGCTCATTCTTCAACATGCACACAGTCAAACGTTTAGTCATTCTCCTGTTGCTTGTAAGCCTACGGTTTCATGTTCTATTTCACTCCCCTCCCGGGGTTCTTTTCACCTTTCCCTCACGGTACTGGTTCACTATCGGTCATTTAGGAATATTTAGCCTTACGAGGTGGTCCTCGCAGATTCACACGGGATTTCACGTGCCCCATGCTACTTGGGATACAGTACAAATAAAACTTTGCTTTCAACTACAGGATTATCACCTTCTATGATATAGCTTTCCAACTATTTAGTTTAGGATCATTTTATTTATATCTAACTGTCCCACAACCCCACTAAAACGTGTTAAAGTGGTTTAGGCTGGTCCCATTTCGCTCGCCGCTACTAGGGGAATCGCTTTTGCTTTCTTTTCCTTTGGTTACTAAGATGTTTCAGTTCACCAAGTTCGCTCTTACCTACTTATGAATTCAGTAGGCAGTATTAAAGAGTTACCTCATTCGGGAACCTCCGGATCATAGCTTACTTCCAGCTACCCGAAGCATTTCGTTGGTAGTCACGCCCTTCATCGCTTCTAAATGCCAAGGTATCCACCGTAGGCCCTTACATTACTTTATATTTTATTCTATTATATACAGATAAGATTTACATAACAGTATGATAATATTTGAAGATAGACTTCAATCTTGTGGAGATAAGCGGACTCGAACCGCTGGCATCTGCCTTGCAAAGGCAGCGCTCTACCAACTGAGCTATACCCCCTTTTCTTAATATGTTTAAAAAACTTTTGATGTGGGCTATCATGGATTTGAACCAGGGACCTCACCCTTATCAGGGGTGCGCTCTAACCAACTGAGCTAATAGCCCTAACCTAAAAGTTCAGATACGATCTAGGATCCTATACTAAATATACAACCCTTTATAAGGAGGTGATCCAGCCGCACCTTCCAGTACGGCTACCTTGTTACGACTTCACCCCAGTCACTAGCCCTACCTTAGATGCCCTCCTCCAATCAGGTTAGAGTAACAGCTTCGGGCGTGGCCAGCTCCCATGGTGTGACGGGCGGTGTGTACAAGGCCCGGGAACGGATTCACCGCCGTATAGCTGACCGGCGATTACTAGCGATTCCATCTTCATGTAGACGAGTTTCAGCCTACAATCCGAACTGAGGACGCGTTTAAAAGATTAGCTTGTCTTCACAGATTTGCAACTTTTTGTCACGACCATTGTAGCACGTGTGTAGCCCAGAACATAAGGGGCATGCTGACTTGACGTCATCCTTACCTTCCTCCGGTTTATCACCGGCAGTCTCTTTAAAGTACCCAACCTAATGATGGCAACTAAAGACAAGGGTTGCGCTCGTTGCGGGACTTAACCCAACATCTCACGACACGAGCTGACGACAGCCATGCACCACCTGTGTCCGCATTCCCGAAGGCACTTTCTATTTTCATAAAAATTTGCGACATGTCAAGATCTGGTAAGGTTCTTCGTGTTGCATCGAATTAAACCACATGCTCCACCGCTTGTGCGGGCCCCCGTCAATTCCTTTGAGTTTCACCCTTGCGAGCATACTTCCCAGGCGGGATACTTAACGCGTTAGCTACGATACTGCATGGATCGATACACGCAACATCTAGTATCCATCGTTTACAGCTAGGACTACTGGGGTATCTAATCCCATTCGCTCCCCTAGCTTTCGTCTCTGAGTGTCAGTGATGGTCCAGTAGAGCGCTTTCGCTACTGGTGTTCTTCCCAATATCTACGCATTTCACCGCTACACTGGGAATTCCCTCTACCCATACCATACTCTAGTCTAATAGTTTCCACTGCTTGCTTAGGGTTAAGCCCCAATATTTAACAGCAGACTTACTAAACCACCTACAGACGCTTTACGCCCAGTAATTCCGGATAACGCTTGCATCCCCCGTATTACCGCGGCTGCTGGCACGGAGTTAGCCGATGCTTATTCTTTAGGTACCGTCAAACTTCTTCCCTAAGAAAAGAGGTTTACAACCCACAGGCTTTCTTCCCTCACGCGGTATTGCTCCGTCAGGCTTTCGCCCATTGCGAAAAATTCCCCACTGCTGCCTTCCGTAGAAGTCTGGACCGTGTCTCAGTTCCAGTGTGGCTGATCATCCTCTCAAACCAGCTACTGATCATTGCCTTGGTAAGCTTTTAATTTACCAACTAGCTAATCAGGCGCGAGCTCATCCTCGGGCAGATAACTCTTTTCACTAATTATAGCATATGGGGCATTAGCAATCGTTTCCAATTGTTATTCCCCTCCCAAGGGCAGATTCTCACGTATTACTCACCCGTCCGCCACTAAAGCGTAAGCTTTCGTTCAACTTGCATGTGTTAGGCATACCGCCAGCGTTCATCCTGAGCCAGGATCAAACTCTCCATATTATCCAGAATGATATAGCAGATAAGTTGTTAAAATTCTTTATCTACTATTTATATTTTAGTATTTAATATAACTAACTGAACAAAAGAATAATGCTTAATATATGATCTTGTCAACCCCTTTTACAATTTTTTTTATAGTTCTTTATCTAATTTATAAAAATAAAATAAAAAATAAATAATATATAAAAACCTGTAATTCAACTAAAAATTTTCCAAATACACAATATATTGAATTACATTTATAAATAAGTACAAAATAAAATATAATGTAATAGAATCTGTACTTAAATATAATATTTTCAACTGAGGAGAAATATACATTGGAAACTCAAAAAGACAAAATACTAGTAGTTGATGATGAAACTAGTATAAGAAGAATACTAGAAACCAGATTATCTATGATTGGATATGAAGTAATTAGTGCTGCCGATGGAGAAGAAGCATTAATGGTATTCCGAAAAGAGTATCCCAGCTTAGTTGTCTTAGATGTAATGATGCCGAAATTAGATGGATATGGAGTATGCCAAGAATTAAGAAAAGAATCTGACGTACCTATAATTATGCTCACTGCACTAGGAGATGTATCTGATCGAATTACTGGACTTGAACTAGGTGCAGATGATTATGTCGTGAAACCTTTTTCTCCAAAAGAACTAGAAGCTAGAATTCGATCTGTATTGCGCAGAGCTGATAAAATAACAATAAGTCCAGGTATACCTAGTTCAGGTATAATTAACATAGGATTTTTAAAAATTGATACCAATAAAAGACAAGTTTATAAAAACAATGAAAGAGTAAGGCTGACAGGAATGGAATTCAGTTTACTAGAATTACTAGTAAGTAAAGCTGGCGAAGCTTTTTCAAGGGCATCTATACTACAGGAAGTTTGGGGATATACTCCAGAAAGACATGTCGATACTAGAGTAGTAGATGTACATATTTCTAGGTTAAGAGCTAAACTAGAAGATGATCCAAGTAATCCTGACTTAATTCTAACAGCAAGAGGAACAGGATATCTTTTTCAAAGAATTACAGATAATATAAAATAATATGATATTATCACATACTTACATCCAAATGAGATTTTACTTTACTATTAAATGCTCAAATTATAGAAAAATATATTAAGCAATAAAAACAAAAAATTATATTTATTTTATGATATCAATATTTGTTAACTTATAAAATCAATGTCAACAATATAAATTTAAATACATCACAAACCATATATTTCATAATAATATAAAAAAATATATACTATTAACAAATAATCAGAAAATACAAAAATATAAATAAACTTTAACAAAATATACTATTCTATATATTGAAATTTATAAAATTATTATAAAAATCATTTCAAACTTAGAGAACTATTATAAAATAGTTTTAATAAGTAAATCCATTTTATACGTATTATACTTATAATTATATTTAACCGTAAAGAAAAGTAAAGTCATATTACAAATAGTTAGATAATTATTTCATATTTTAAAAATTAAAAATATATTTATATCAACTCTTATGTATTTGGTAAGATTGCTAATGATAAATTTACTTAATTAGTTTGCTTTGGAGAATTCACATATGACCATAGCAATTGGACAAGAAAAAATTCGTGGCCGGTTCGACTTAATTGACGATTGGGTAAAAAGAGACCGCTTTGTATTTGTAGGATGGTCTGGCTTATTACTATTTCCATGCTCATACCTTGCTTTAGGTGGATGGCTGACAGGAACAACATTTGTTACATCTTGGTATACTCACGGATTAGCAAGTTCTTATCTAGAAGGATGCAACTTTCTTACATCAGCTGTATCTACACCAGCTAATAGTATGGGTCACTCATTACTATTGCTTTGGGGACCAGAAGCACAAGGTGACTTCACTCGTTGGTGCCAGATTGGTGGCTTGTGGACTTTTATTGCACTTCATGGCTCATTTGGATTAATTGGATTTTGCTTAAGACAATTCGAAATTGCCAGACTTGTTGGCATTAGACCATATAATGCTATTGCATTTTCTGGTCCTATTGCCGTATTTGTCTCAGTATTTTTAATGTATCCATTAGGACAAGCTAGCTGGTTCTTTGCTCCTAGCTTTGGTGTAGCTGCTATATTCCGTTTTTTACTATTCCTACAAGGTTTCCACAACTGGACACTAAATCCTTTTCATATGATGGGAGTAGCTGGAATTTTAGGTGGTGCTCTTCTTTGTGCTATTCATGGTGCAACTGTGCAGAACACTTTATTTGAAGATGGTGATGCTGCAGATACTTTTAGAGCTTTCACACCAACTCAATCAGAAGAAACTTATTCAATGGTAACAGCAAACCGTTTTTGGTCACAAATTTTTGGAGTTGCTTTTTCTAATAAACGTTGGCTACACTTTTTCATGTTATTTGTTCCTGTAACAGGAATGTGGACTAGTGCATTTGGGATTGTTGGTTTAGCATTAAACTTAAGAGCATATGATTTCGTATCTCAAGAATTAAGAGCTGCTGAAGATCCTGAATTTGAAACATTTTATACAAAAAATATTTTATTAAACGAAGGAATCCGTGCATGGATGGCTGCGCAAGATCAACCTCACGAGAACTTCATATTCCCTGAGGAGGTTTTACCACGTGGAAACGCCCTTTAATAACAATACTGGTGTAGGCGGCAGAGATATAGAATCTACAGGTTTTGCTTGGTGGTCCGGCAATGCAAGACTTATAAATGTCTCAGGGAAACTACTAGGTGCTCATGTAGCACATGCAGGTATAATGGTTTTCTGGACAGGTGCTATGACATTATTTGAGGTAGCACATTTTGTACCTGAAAAACCATTATATGAGCAAGGTTTTATATTAATTCCTCATCTAGCAACATTAGGATGGGGCGTTGGCCCCGGAGGAGAAATTACTAACATATACCCTTACTTTGTTGTAGGAGTAGTACATTTAATATCTTCTGCTGTTCTTGGATTTGGTGGTTTATACCATTCCTTAATTGGGCCAGATACACTAGAAGAATCTTTTCCATTCTTCGGATATGATTGGAGAGATAAAAACAAAATGACAACCATACTAGGTATTCATTTAATACTTCTAGGAATAGGTTCTTTTTTACTTGTTATAAAAGCTTTATTTTTTGGAGGTGTTTACGATACATGGGCACCAGGTGGTGGGGATGTAAGATTAATCAATAACCCAACACTAAATCCATCTGTCATATTTGGTTACGTCTTAAAATCACCATTTGGAGGTGATGGATGGGTCGTAAGCGTTAACAATATGGAAGACTTAATAGGAGGTCATGTTTGGATTGGAGTAATATGTATAGCAGGAGGTATTTGGCATATTTTAACAAAACCATTTGCATGGGCAAGAAGAGCATTTGTCTGGTCTGGCGAAGCTTACCTATCGTACAGCTTAGGAGCTCTATCAATTATGGGCTTAACCGCATCAAATTTTGTGTGGTACAATAATACAGCTTACCCAAGTGAATTTTATGGACCTACTGGTCCAGAAGCTTCTCAAGCACAAGCCTTCACATTTCTTGTAAGAGATCAAAGGTTAGGTGCTAATGTTGCTTCTGCGCAAGGACCTACAGGATTAGGTAAATATCTAATGCGTTCCCCAAGTGGCGAAATTATATTTGGGGGAGAAACTATGAGATTCTGGGACTTAAGGGCACCTTGGGTAGAACCTTTAAGAGGCCCTAATGGCTTAGATCTAAATAAAGTTAAAAATGATATACAGCCTTGGCAAGAAAGAAGAGCAGCTGAATACATGACTCATGCACCTCTCGGCTCTTTAAATTCCGTTGGTGGTGTAGCAACAGAAATCAATTCGGTTAATTATGTTTCACCTAGAAGCTGGCTGACAACTTCTCATTTCTTTTTAGGCTTTTTCTTATTTATTGGACACTTATGGCATGCTGGTAGAGCCCGTGCTGCCGCTGCTGGGTTTGAAAAAGGAATCAACAGAGAAAACGAAGCAGTATTATCAATGAGACCCCTAGACTAGAAAAATAAATACATGACAAAATAATAAAACAATTAATAAATAAAAAACTATTCTTAATATTATGTATTAAGAATAGTTTTTTTATTTATAGAAATATTTACAACAAGCAAACATAAACTAAAAAATACTATGAATAATACAAGATTTTCAATAGTACCTGAACAACTATACTAATAAAAACTACACAACTCAATTATTCTCAAAATATATTTCTAAAAAACAAAAAATCATTTAATATAAAACAAAATATCCATTAAGAATAAATGAAAACTAAACTATATATATGCAACTAAATATATATTTGATATCTCATCCCATTATACAAAAATTAGCTAGTGAAATAACATATCAAGATAAAACATTAAAACAAAATACCCATAGCGAAAATTATAAACAACTTGGCACTCTACTTATATACGAAGTAATGAGAGCATGGATAAAAACACAAAATCTTTATATCAAAAAAATAAACTATATAAAAGAGCTATGTGTTTTTGATAAAAAAGAATCTTATTTTGTTATAACCGATCTAACAGAATCTTATAAGATGCTTACAAATACTTCTTTGTTATTTCCTGAAGTTGAAATTGAACATATATCTTTAAGCAAAGAGATATATAAAATTAATAATATGAGGATTTATAAATTAATAGAAAAAAAAATTAAAAATAATACTAAAATTTTAATTTTACAATCGCATTTAAACAATTATAGGATTATAAAAATCCTAGATTACTTAATAGCTCAAAACAATTTTTATATTAAACAAATTAAAATTCTTTGCATTACATGCAATAATAAAATTATTGAAAAAATAGGATATAAATACCCAAATTTAAAAATATACACAACTAAAATTATAGATAATTCATTTAATTAAAAATATACGTTAATATTATATGATATACATTTATATATAGAATTAATAATGAGTATAATTACCAATTCGTTTAATTTAGTATTCACATCTATAGCTAATTTTTCTGAAATATATCTAATACTAATTCTGTTAAAATTATCTCTAGCTTGGTTTCCAACTGTTAATTGGTATAATGAACCATTTTGTTCTTTGAATAGATTAACAGATCCATATCTAAGATTATTTAGAGGAACGATACCTATGATTTTTGGTATGGATATGTCTCCTATGCTAGGCATTATCTTTTTACAATGTTTAACAGTAATTTTTAATAATATAAGAATTGAATCCATTGCATAACATAAGTATTTCATATTTATTACTATTATACTATAATAAAATAAAAAAAATTTATGCTTAAAATAAGACTAAAAAGATGCGGCAGAAAGAGACAACCTAGTTATCGTATTATAGTTATTGACAGTAAAAAAAGAAGAGATGGAAAAGCTATAGAAGAAGTTGGATTTTATAATCCGATCACTAAACAAGCCAAATTAAATATTTTGAAAATTCAAGAAAGAATTAGTCAAGGCGCACAATTAACTAAAACAATTCATAATCTTATAAATAAAACCATAGATCAAAAAATTTAATATTAAGGAGTAATAACTTGCCTAAATTCACGTTTAAAATTTTGTGGCTAGAAAATAATGTCGCTATAGCCATTGACCATATAGTAGGCAAAAATTCAAGCCCTTTAACTTCTTATTTTTTTTGGCCTAGAAATGATGCGTGGGATCAGCTAAAAACTGAACTAGAATCAAAACCATGGATATCACAACATGAAAAAGTTGAATTATTAAATCAAGCAACAGAAATAATCAATTTTTGGCAAGAAAAAGGAAAAAATCATTCTCTAGTGCAAGCACAAGAAAAATTTCCTCACTTTACATTTACTGGAAGCAACTAAAATATCAAATGATTAGTCAATCATATTCAACTAATCATTTAAAAACAATTAATTATAAATCATATTGATACTCTACTACTGTCTAATTAATAAATGAAAAAACACATTCGTTTCAAAAAAAAATTGATTTTCTATTAATAAGCCTTGAAGCTTTAGACCCATACTACTTAGAATATATGTACCAAACAAGACTATCAACAGTGCATGAAAAGGCTGAGAATTTATTTAAAATCAGGTCCAACAATTATTATAGACACCCTAACAACAGATATATATGTAAATTTGAAGATAGTATTAATACTATTTATACTCTACAATATTTACTAAATAATTCATTTATACAAAATATAATACTTACGATACTAGATAATGATAGCAAAAACATAAAATCTAAATTAAATACACAATATATCAGAAGATTTAAATATATATATATGAAAACACAAAATTACTATAATACCATAAGTACTGGTACCAACCTACACATCAAAGAACTAGCCATAATAAATCTATATGTGATGAGTAAAATACAAGCACAAACAGGTATCTATTGGCTAGTAAAATATCTATACTTATAACTAGAAATTAAAAAACTAAGTATCTGCTTTTTCAACTACTATACACTCTGTAGTTAAGACCATTGAAGCAATAGAAGATGCATTTTGTAGAGCAGATCTGGTTACTTTAGAAGGATCAATTATACCATATGTATACATATCAACTAAATGACCTTGATTAGCATTATAGCCTATAGAAAATGGCCTTTGCTTTACCTTCTCTACAACAACAGCACCATTAAACCCTGCATTTTCAACTATTCTATTCAATGGTGCTAAAAGAGCTTTTTCTATAATCAAAGCACCTACTAGCTCTTCTCCAATTAAATTAGTTTTTGCCCATAAATTTAAATCTGCCGATAAATGCACTAATGTAGAACCACCACCAGGAACAATACCTTCTTCAATAGCTGCTTTAGTAGCATTAATAGCATCTTCCAAACGTAACTTCTTATCTTTCATTTCTGTCTCTGTAGCCGCACCTACTTTAATTACAGCTACGCCGCCTGACAATTTTGCTAATCTTTCCTGTAATTTTTCCTTTTCATAACTATTATTACTGATTTCAAGCTGTCTTCTAATCTGATCACACCTCGATTTAATATCTAACTGATTACTATCAGCAATTATAGTTGTAGTATCTTTAGTCACACAGACTCTTTTAGCTACGCCTAATTTATCCAAAGAAATATTATCAAGGGTTAGACCTATATCTTCACTAATAACTTGACCTGATGTTAAAACACCTATATCCTCTAGTAATGCTTTCCTCCTATCACCAAAACCTGGAGCTCTAACTGCAACAACATTAATAATGCTTCGTAATTTATTAACAACAAGAGTAGCCAATGCTTCTTTTTCAATATCCTCTGCAATAATTAACAAAGGCCGACCTGTTTTAGAAACTTGTTCCAAAATAGGCAATAATTCTTGTTGAATTAAAGTAATTTTTTTATCTGTTAACAAGACATAAGCATTCTCTTGAATTACCTCCATTTTGGAAGAGTCTGTAACAAAATAAGGAGAAATAAAACCCTTCTCAAATTTCATCCCTTCTTTAACTTCTAAATTAGTAACCGTAGATTGACCTTCTTCTAAAGAAATGACTCCCTCTTTACCTACTTTTTCGATCGCATCCGATATCATTTTACCTATATCCATATCATTACCAGATGAAATAGTTGCTACTTGCGTTATATCTCTAACATCACTAACTGGGCGAGATAATTCAGCTATTTTAGAGACAACAAATTTAACCGCTTTATCCAAGCCTTTTTTTAATACCATTGGGTTGGCACCAGCTGCTACATTCTTTAACCCCTGTTTCACAATAGCATGAGCTAATACAGTTGCAGTTGTAGTACCATCTCCTGCAACATCATTAGTTTTTGACGCAGCCTGTCTGATTAAAGCCACACCAGTATTTTCAATTAAGTCTTTTAATTCAATTTCTTTCGCTATAGTAACACCATCATTTACTATTTGAGGAGATCCAAACTTTCTCTCTAAAACTACATTTCTACCTTTAGGCCCTAAAGTAACAGAGACAGCTTCTGTTAAAATATCCATTCCTTTTTCTAATGCTTTACGAGCATTTTCCTGATATAATATTGTTTTACTCATAAAAAAGTTTCAGAAAACTCAAGAAATTATTACATAATAAATAGGAAAAATTATTGGTAATTTAATAATAAAAGTAAAGTTCATATGTTTTAAAATACATAAAAATATTACAGCTAAATTAAATAAAATACAAGTTTCTAGGGAAAAAATGATATACTCTTATGCTGTAAGGGCTTGTAGCTCAGTGGATTAGAGCACGTGGCTACGAACCACGGTGTCGGGGGTTCGAATCCCTCCTTGCCCGATAGAAAAACATAGAGTAATATATTGAAAATAATGTTTTTAATATAAAATTAAACCATAGTTTCGAAATCACATTTATTAAAATAATCACTATGCAACCATTACGGGGAACTAAAGATATATTACCTAATGAAATCATATTCTGGAAGCATATATATAAAAAAACTTCAGAGATCCTATCTTTATCTAATTATTTTGAAATTCAAACACCAATAATTGAATCTACTTCCTTATTCAATAGAAGTATAGGCAATGCCACTGACATAGTAAATAAAGAAATGTACAATTTTCTGGATCAAAGCAAAAGAAACATAACTTTAAGACCCGAAGGAACAGCTAGTATTGCCAGAGCATTTATCAGTAATAAGCTATACCTATCCAACAAAACTCAAAGATTATGGTATTTAGGACCTATGTTTAGATATGAAAGACCTCAAAGCGGTAGACAAAGACAGTTCCATCAATTAGGCATAGAATGTATAGGTAGCATCAATCCTATGGCCGATACAGAAGTAATCAGATTAGCTAACCTATTACTGCTTGAATTAGGATGCCATAACCATAGAATTGAAATAAATTCTATTGGTAACATAGAAGAAAGATCTTTATATAAAGAAGATTTAACCAAATACTTAACTAAGTATAAAGAGGATTTAGATCATGACTCTAAAAAAAGATTAACCATTAATCCATTAAGAATTCTAGACAGTAAAAACAAAAAAACTCAATATATACTTACAGAAGCTCCTTTATTAGAAAATTACCTCAAATCTGAATCTAGAAACCATTTTAATTGCATTTGTGAATATCTAAATAATTTAAATATAAAATATAACATTAATAGTAAATTAGTTCGCGGTTTAGATTATTATAATTATACAGCTTTCGAAATAAAAACAGATGAATTAGGGAATCAAGACACAATTTGTGGAGGTGGTAGATACGACAAACTCATAAAACAATTAGGCGGACCAGAAACTCCTGCCGTAGGATGGGCTATAGGAATAGAAAGACTATTATTAATCATAAAAAATAATATACAAATAAAACAAACATCCATAAATATTTACATAGCCACACAAGGTATAGAAGCAAAAAAGAAAATTTGGGATATTATTAAAATATTAGAGCAACAGAAAATAAATTTTGAACTAGATTTACATAATAGCAGTTTACAAAAACAAATAAAAAGAGCATATAAATCTGGAGCGCAAATATGCTTAATTTTAGGAGAAGATGAAATAGCACAAAAATCATTAACATTAAAATGGTTAAATAAAAATTACCAAAAAACTATTCTGAATATAAATTTAATTAAAGAATTACAAGAAATCAACTAAAACTTGACAAGATACTATTCTTTATTGTTAAAATAGTAGAATAGATTTGGGGTGTAGCCAAGCGGTAAGGCAGCGGACTTTGACTCCGCCATTCGCAGGTTCGAATCCTCCCACCCCAGTAATAGAAAAATACAAGTTCGATTGTACTTAAAAATATTTATCATAAATTGATGTATCTGTATAAATACTTAATGTTAGAGTAAATAAATTCAAAAATTTCTTAAATTATAGATTATAATAATTACTGTATTTTTTAATTAATAGAAACTTTATAAAAATAATAAAAAACTTAATCACACTCATTTTCATTTAGAAGGAATTTATTATGGCTGTTATTCAATTTATCAAGGGAATTAATGAAAGTGTTGTACCAAACGTAAAATTAACTAGATCAAAAGATGGCTGTACAGGTACAGCCACTTTTAGATTCAATAATCCTGATATTCTCAAATCTGTTATGCAAGAACAAGGAGAAATTACTGGCATGTATCTTAAAGACGACGAAGGAGAAATAATGACTAAAGATGTAAATGCAAAATTTATTAATGGGAAACCACATGCAATAGAATCTCTATATATTATCAAAAGTCCTGAAGATTGGGACAGATTTATGCGCTTTATGGAAAAGTATGCACTAGATAATGAATTGTCTTTCACAAAAGCAACATAAAATTATAAAAATTAAATTTCAATATATCTGAATAATCTATAATTAGTAAAAACCAAAAATATGAAATTTTCTTGGAAATGGTTAAACCAAATAATCGACTTGAATAATATAAAATTCGATGAACTAATAGACAAATTAACACTAGCAGGGTTTGAAATTGAAAACATATATAATCAAAATGATATAAAAGATAAAACAGTTGAATTAAGTATTACAGCAAATCGATATGATACTAACTCTATAATAGGTCTTGCCAGAGAAGTTAGTTCTATCCTAAACATACCTTTACCCCAAAATTTAGATTATTCAAAAATTGAATACGTTAATGATCAAACCAAATCGAGAAATATTAAAATTAACTCACTCTATGATTTAAAAATAAATACAATTACAAATATAACTCAAAAAATATCTCCTAAATGGTTACAAGAATATTTAAAAGGTTGTCATATAGAACCTCAGAACATATTTAATGATATTGAGAACTATATAAAAATTAAATGGGGTCAAGATATAGAAATTTTTGACGCAATAAAAATAGATCCCTTCCCTATTAAAAATTCGTGTATTTCTATAACCACTTCTGCTATAAAAAAAGAACATGATATAATAATATCGAGCCACAAACCTGAAGTACTAAAATATAAAAATCGTATAATTTCAACAATAGGCATTAAATCTAATAATCAAATTAAATGTGATATCAATACGTCATCAATACTTGTATATAGTAAAATATATAATCCTGAATATACTTTTCAAATCAACAAAAACTCAAACATAAAACCTCAACAGCTTATACAAAACAATAAAAAAAATTTAAGATGTGATTTTTTTAAAGCATACGATGAAGCAATACAATTAATACGTACATTTACAGGAGGAATTACTGGAAAGGCATACACATACAATCAATTACATACTTCACCTAGAACAATCCGTATTAATAAAAAGAATATACATCAAATTTTAGGACAGTTAATAAGAGTACCTAATAATTTTTTACACACGGAAGAAATTTTACAAATATTAAGACAACTTAATTTTAAACCTAAATACATTCACAATAAAAAAATATTTGATGTACTAGTCCCTTTATATAGAGAACAGGATATTGTAAGGCCTATAGATATTATTGAAGAAATAGGCAGAATTTATGGATTCGACAAATTTAAATGCAGTCTACCGAAAAATTCAAATAAAGGAAGAATATCTAAAGATACACAATTACTAAAAAAAATAAGAAAAATATTGAGAGACATTGGTTTACATGAAATTGTTGATTACTCTTTAGATAAAACATATAAATCAAATAATTATAATACTATTAACTTATATAATCCTCTTACTCAAGACCAATCCATACTACAAAAAAATATATCTTCCCGTCTAATAAAAATACAAACATACAATACAAAACAAAAAAATATCAATATAGAAATTTTTGAAATAGGTCGCGTTTTCAAACATAATCTATTAAAGAATAGAAAATATGAAGAGAGTATACATATAGCTGGTATTATAGGTAATTCAAAATATTCACAAACATCATGGGACAATAAGCCTGAAGAACTTAAATGGTTTCAGTGTAAAGGTATTTTAGAAGATTTATTCGAAAAACTTCAAGTAACAGTATTATGGCAACCATTAGATAAATCAAACCAAACAGTTCTTAATTATAACTTAGATCATTTAATAAACCCAAAACGAACAGCCATCATATATAATCCTACAACAAACACAGAAATAGGTATATTTACTCAATTAAATAATTCACCTAACAAACTCAATCTCAATTACTCATCATATTTATTTGAAATTAATGTTCAACTATTAAACCAAGCAATAAAAAATACATCCCACTTAGACTATATATTTAAACCTTATTCACCTTATCCTAACGTAACTCGAGATATATCTATTATATTGAGCAATAATCAAAATATATATGATATAAAAGAACAAATTTTAAACATAAATTATCCCTTGATTGAATCAGTCGAAATATTTAACGAGTACAAGAATAAAAAAAACAAAACAAACAGATATATCAGCATAAGAATTAGTTATAGAGCAAAAAATAGAACATTAAACGATAATGATTTAATTAAAATTGACAAAGAAATAGACAGATTTTTAAAAAGCCATAACAAAAGTAATGACACTAATATTTATAAGTAAGTCGTAAGCCGGATTCTGTTCTTACTTATTATACTTATTTAAAATAATAAAAAATAAAAAGGGTAGTTATTAATCTTAAGTTTATACTTACAATAAACTTTTTGCAGTATCAAATCTCAGTTGTTAAATAGAATAAAAACAGTGTAACTATAGATAAAATTACAACATAAACTGATTACTTTGCTCTAATATGGGGTTTACCTAGCAAATATCTTAAAAATATTTCTGGTACGCTCTTACCATACCTTTGCACCATTTCCTATTATTAACAATAAAAAATAGGCTGTTTATTTCTGTGGCACTAGCCTCGTAGTTACCTACACTATCTATTATATAGCTATATTTATCTAAGTAGAGCCCGGACTTTCCTCAAATTTGTTAAAAATTTGCAACTACCTACGCTTACTCGCCTATGGCATCATAAACTATAACACAAAAAAAATCAAATATTAACTCATAAAATTGTCAAAAGAACTAAAACACAAATATGACAAAAAAAATAGGCTTTTCGGAAAAAGACTTTGGCTCTATGCTAGCCAAATACAAATATAATTTACATCCAGGAGACATAGTAGCTGGTACTATTTTTAATCAAGAAGCTAAAGGCTTTTTAGTAGACATTGGGGCTGATATTGCTGGTTACTTACCCGAAGAAGAAACATCTCTTATTTTAAATAAAAAAAATAATTATAAAACCATTAATCCAATTAATGAAACTCGTGAATTTTTCATTCTCGCTAAGAACAAAAAATCACAACAGCTACTACTATCAATAAAAAGACTAGAATATATTAGAGCATGGAAAAGAATAAAACAATTAGAAAAAGAAGACTTAATTATTAATGCACCAATAATTAGTATAAATAGAGGAGGAATTTTAATAAGTTTGGAAGGTTTAATGGGCTTCATTCCTAACTCTCATGTAGTAAAGATAAAAGAAAATGAAAATATGCTATCGATTAACAAAAAAATAAAATGCCAATTACTTCTTGCAAATGAAAAGAAAAATCAATTAATATTAAGTCACAAACGTGCGTTACTATATATATTTGCCGATAAATTAAAGATAGGAGAAATTGTTGATGGTACAATAATACAAATCAAAAACTATGGACTATTTATTAGAATTTATGGAATCCTGGCACTTTTGCATATTTCAGAAATAGGAGATAAACATATAGATAATATCAACCAAATATTTCAAATAGGACAAACTATAAAAGTAAAAATTATACATATTGACATGAAACAAGGCAGATTATCTTTATCAAGAAGATATCTTATTTAACCACCACCCGCAATTGTAATTACTTCAATACAATCCTGAGACTTTAAAATAACAGCATCAAAAAATGAGCTATTTATAATCTCTTTATTATATTCAACAGCCACTAAATTAGTATCAAAATTCAAATAAATTAATAAATCTTTTAAACACATCGATTGATAACAATTAAAAGCTTGACCATTAACAAAGACTATATTATATTTCATATTAATTGCTTTATTTAACTCAAAAAGTAGACGTATTTATAAAAAAATACTATAATGCTATAAGTATACAATATATGGCGGGTGTGGCCAAGAGGTTAAGGCAATGGATTGTGGCTCCATCATTCGCGGGTTCGATTCCCGTCATTCGCCCTTGGATGAATATATATTATGAGATAAAGCAAATTGAGTTAGTTCTGTGCGATTTCTTGTATTAGTTTTATTTAATAAACGACTAACATATTTCTCAACATTCCTCAAGTTTAAATTTAAACGTATAGCTATTTCCTTATTCATCAAACCTTTAACAAGCAAAGATAAAATAGATTTTTCTTTATCTGTCAAATTATATACAAATGAAGTATTATTTTTAATAGATAATTCATCTGGCTTTAATGGCTGATTAACAGTTAACAGTTCAATGTTTTTAAATAAATTATGAATAATAGATAATAATTCCTGTGGACTAAAAGGCTTAGATATATATGCATTACAACCCAAATTATATCCAAGAATCCTATCACTAGTCATACCTTTAGCAGTAACGAATATAATAGGAATAACACGTAATAAATTATCTGAACGTATAATTTGAATAAAGTCATAACCATCTAAATCAGACATCATTATATCTGTTATTATAAGATCTGGCTTATTCACTCTCATAGACAATAAAGCTGATTTTACACTATCAGCTGTATCAACTAAAAAACCTTCTGCTTTTAAATAAGATGATATAGAATTCAATAGTTTTATATCATCATCAACTATTAAGAGTTGTCTTTTCATATTTTAATAGAATAGTAAAAATCAACAAATTAGTTTATATAACTCTGAGGAATAATTATAAGTATGCAATGGATATATAACTTTACAACATATAAAATTCCTTTTTATATCTATAAACTTAAAAAAAATGATTGCATTATTTATCCAGCTAATTATAGCAAGAATAAATCAGTTATTATACTAAACGGTATACTATATTTACTTAAAACTTTTACAAATGGAGAAACAATATCTCTAGCTATCCTAAACACAAACAATATTATTAATATAATAGATAATCACATAGAACCAAGACATTATTACTATAGAGCAATTGCTCTTGAAGAAACATACATAATCAGTTTCCAATGGGATAATATATATATAAATAATAATATTAAGCCACAAATAATTAAAAACATAATTAACTCATATCAGAAAACTATATATAAGTATGAAATAATGAACCATATTATTACGCACAAAGAAATTAAAAATCGAGTTATCCAACTAATACTATATTTATGCGAAGAATTTGGAATCATTAAAAAAAAACATATTTTCATACCCTTTGAAATATCACAGGTAACCCTTAGTACAATTACAGGCAGCAATAAAGTAACAATAAATAAAATAATGAAAACATTAAACCAAAAAATGTTAATCCAATATACACTAAATAAAAAAATTTATCTTTATAGTATATTTAAACTAGATCCTAATATATAAAGCAAATCTAAGTAATAAATAACAAATACACAATTATACATGTTATAATTATATTTATCTAACAAAAAAATAAATGTAGTCTAAATGCAAAATATTTTACGGAATACAAAAAAATAGTTTATGGGAAAGGTATATGACTGGTTTGAAGAGCGTCTAGAAATTCAAGCTATTGCAGATGATATTACAAGCAAATACGTCCCCCCTCATGTAAATATATTTTATTGCATAGGAGGCATAGTATTTACATCTTTTTTAATTCAGGTTGCAAGTGGATTTGCAATGACATTTTATTACAGACCTACTGTTACAGAAGCTTTTTCTTCTGTAGAATATATTATGACAGATGTAAACTTTGGCTGGTTAATTCGATCAATTCATAGGTGGTCAGCAAGTATGATGGTACTAATGCTTATCTTGCACATTTTTCGAGTATATTTAACAGGTGGATTCAAAAAACCACGTGAATTAACATGGGTCACTGGGGTAATTTTAGCTGTATTAACTGTATCATTTGGTGTAACGGGATACTCATTACCATGGGATCAAATAGGTTACTGGGCAGTAAAAATTGTTACAGGTGTACCTGAAGCGATTCCTGTAGTAGGTAGCAGCATTGTGGAATTATTAAGAGGAAGCGTAAGTGTTGGACAAAGCACACTAACAAGATTTTATAGCTTACACACATTTGTTTTACCTTTATTAACTGCTGTATTTATGTTAATGCACTTCCTAATGATCCGTAAACAAGGAATATCAGGACCTCTATAATATTTATAAAAATATATAAAACAAATTTTATTTAACTTAAAGGAAAAAATAACAATGTCCATTATTAAAAAACCTGATTTAACTGACCCTAAATTACGTGCAAAATTAGCAAAAGGTATGGGCCATCATTACTATGGAGAACCTGCATGGCCTAATGATTTACTTTATATGTTTCCTGTTGTTATTTTAGGCACAATAGCATGTAATGTTGGCCTAGCAATTCTAGAGCCTTCAGTCGTAGGAGAAAGTGCAAATCCATTTGCAACCCCTTTAGAAATCTTACCTGAATGGTATTTCTTTCCTACATTTAATCTATTAAGAGTTATTCCAAACAAATTAATAGGTGTTTTATCAATGGCATCTGTACCTGCAGGATTAATAGCAGTACCTTTTATAGAAAACGTTAATCAATTTCAGAATCCGTTCCGAAGACCAGTCGCAACAACTATTTTTCTAATAGGAACCTTTATAAATATTTGGCTAGGAATAGGAGCAACAATGCCTTTATCTAAAGCAATTACTTTAGGGCTATTTTAGTTGAAAATAAATCAGACAACTAAAAATTCATTAGTTGTCTGGCTAAATACTATATTTTATTTAATCAAAACTGTTGCACCTACTTCCTCTAACTTAGATTTTACTTCTTCAGCATCTTCCTTAGAAGTGGCTTCTTTTAAAGACTTAGGTGTAGATTCTACAAGATCCTTTGCTTCCTTCAATCCTAAACCAGTTATAGAACGAACGACTTTCAAAATAGCAATCTTTTTAGGAGCAGGAACTTCTTCTAATATTACATCAAACTCTGTTTTTTCCTCAACATCACTAGTGACATCTGCTTGATTTGTAGAAGGCATAACTAACATATTAGCATGTGGAGTAGCTGAAGCATCAACATCAAAAGCCTCTTCTATTTTTTTCACTAACTCTGCTGCTTCTAAAAGAGTTAAAGATTTTAATTCTTCAATAATACTATCAATCTTTGTAGTCATAATAAATAATCAACATATAACAAATAAATAAAATAATCCTAACTAATTCATAGTTAACATAAAATACAAGAAATTCTATATCAATTATACAATAGAGTCCCTAAGAGCGCCAATATCAATTGGTATAGAAGGTCCCATAGTACTAGATAAATAAATAGATTTCCAATACTTACCTTTAGAACCTGAAGGTCTATTTCTATCTATAGATTCTTGTAAAGCCTTTAGATTTAAAAATAAATCTCGCGAAGAAAAAGACAACTTACCAAAGGGGACATGGACAATACCTGCACGATCTAATCTATATTCTAATTTACCAGCTTTAAACTCATTAATTGTGCTTATCAATTCTGTAGTTACAGTACCAGCTTTAGGTGAAGGCATAAGACCACGAGGCCCTAATACTCTTCCTAATTTAGCTATTAAAAGCATTACATCCGGAGTAGCTATTAATTTATCAAAATCTAAACGACCCTTCATAATTTCATCAATTAGATCTTTAGACCCAACAACATCAGCTCCAGCAGATACAGCCTCTGAAATCTTTTCCTCGCTTGTAACAACAGCAACTCTAATACTTTTCCCTGTTCCTTTGGGCAACACAACTGTTGATCTCAACTGCTGATCAGCATACTTAGGGTCTAAATTAAGAACTATATGAGATTCTGCTGTTTCTATAAATTTTACATTAGATAAACTCTTCAATAAATCTAAAGCTTCCAAAGGAGAATATAATTTACCTTGTTCAACTTGACTTAAAATTTGTCGAAAACGACGTGAATAGTTTCGCATTTTTTACCTTTACTTGGTTCCTCTAACTATTAACTAATTTATAATTTGTACACCCATACTCTTAGCTGTACCAGACACAATTAGCATAGCTTTTTGTATATCTTGAGTATTTAAATCTTGCAGTTTAACCTCAGCTATTTCTTTCAGCTGCTGCTTCGAAATAGATCCAACACTACTCATATTAGGTTTTCCTGAGCCCTTTTGAATACCAGCTGCCTTTGCTAACAATATTGATGCCGGAGGGGTTTTTAATATAAAAGAAAAGCTACGATCTTCGTATATTGAAATTTCAACTGGTACAACCAAACCCACTTTATCCGCTGTTCTAGCATTATATTCCTTACAAAACATAACAATATTAGCTCCATGCTGACCTAAGGCAGGACCAACAGGTGGTGCTGGGGTAGCTTTGCCAGCCATCAGAGCTAATTTCACTAATCCAATAATTTTTTTACCCATGAAATCATAAATATTATATAACAATTTTATATTAATATACTATATAAAAACTAAATCCAAAATAGAACCTCAGCATAAAATAAAAATACTTATGAGACCAAAATATTGTATATAATAGAAATACTGGTATTATATAATTTCTAAAATACTCAAACAATAATATAATACAAAATTAGAAAGAATCATATCTTACTTCACAAAACATATGATAACATATATAACAAATATATCAATTCACTTTAATACACGCCTTGAAGGACTTGAACCCTCGACATTAGGTTTTGGAAACCTACGTTCTACCAACTGAACTAAAGGCGTAGAATTAAAAAGATTTTAATTCAAACGATATATTTATACAATAAAAAAATAGCTATACAGATCTCAGATATTATACTAAATTAAATATATTAAAATGTTAAATCCCTCATTAAAATATATTTCTCTATCTAAAGATGAATATAAAAAATATGCTCGTCATTTAATTTTAGACAATATAGGAATCAGTGGTCAAAAAAGACTAAAAAAAGCTCAGATTTTAATCGTCGGGTTAGGCGGTCTTGCATCTTCAGCCATTATTTACCTAACAGCAGCAGGAATAGAAAATATTGGGATTATAGATAGTGATAAAGTCGATCAGTCAAACCTACATAGACAGGTTTTATATACTAATGAAGACATCAATAAATTAAAAGTTGACTGTGCAAAATTAAAAATTCATCAAATCAATCCCAATTGTCAAGTAACAATATTCCCATATAAGCTGAATCAACATAATTCTACAGACTTAATTAAAAATTACGATATTATAATTGATGCTTGTGATAATTTCAAAACAAGATACATAATTGACTCTGCATGTTACAAACTACACAAAATCCATATATATGGAGCGATTAAAAGCTTCGAAGGGCAAATAAGTGTTTTTAATTATAAAGGGGGACCCAAATATTCTGATTTATACCCGGAATCATTAAAATTAGAAAACAATAACTGTAATACAGTAGGTGTTGTAGGTATCATTACAGGAATTGTAGGACTTCTTCAAGCAACAGAAACAATAAAAATCATATTAGGTACAGGAGAAATACTAAGCGGACAAATTTTGATATACAATGCATTAAATACATCTTTTAATAAAATAAAAATAAATTGCAAACAAATTGTACTCAAAACAAATTATCAAAAAGATAAAAAATCATCAGATATTAAACTAATTTCAAATAATACAGCTAAAAAACTGCTCCATAAAAACAACATAATATTTATAGACGTAAGGCAAAATATAGAATTCAAAAAATCACATATAAAAAAAGCACTTAATATTCCACTAAAATACATAAAGAATAAAAGCACACAGAAATTTATATTAAGCTATTGTTTAAACAAAACAATAATCATATATTGTAGTCATAATTCACGAGCTATAATTGCGTCACAAATTCTACATAAGCAAAGAATCAATCACTATAGATTAGAAAATGGCTTCATTCAATAATAAAATTGTTACATAAGTATCAAAAATGTATAAACATAATTATAATCTCCATACCAAATTTACTAATAGCTATGATATTTTATGAAAATAATATATAATTCATCTAAATAGATAAAATCTCTTGATCCATTACTTTAACATAAACTAATAATATGAAAAAAAATATTCCAATTATTCTCAAAAAAAACATAAATAATTTAGGTAAAACAGGTAATATTGTTAATGTAAAAAGAGGGTATGCTTTCAATTACTTAATACCGAATAGAATGGGAGAATTAGCAACTAAAGGTCTATTAAAACATAATAATATGTTATTAGATATAAAATCTAAACAAATAGAAAAAAATAAAATAGAAGCTCTAGTATTAAAAAACAAATTAGAGACAATAGCCAAAATTAGTTTAAAGAAAAAAATAGGAAAAGATCAACAAATCTTTGGTAGTTTAAACGACAAAGAAATTCTATTAAAAATAGAGAAATGCTCCGATATAAAATTAGAAAAAAAACAAATATCCATACCTGAAATCAAAAAAATAGGTAGTTATTCAATAGATATTCAAATTTCAGATATAATTACAGCCAATCTCAAGTTACAGATATTGCCTCAAGATATTTAACAAGAAACATAAAAATAAAAAGTGCATTTATCAAAATGATTAAATAAATGCATTAATAACATGAAATGATTGAATATTATTACTCTCAATAAAATTGACTACTATAAATATAGTAAAGAAATTAAATCAAAATATATTTTGATATTTTATTAATGGCTTTATAAAAGCAATTATTTTCTAAGAAAAAAACATATAACTAATGATATATCACTAAACCGAAATATATTAAAAATACAGACGAAAATAATGAAAGCCATATACTACTACCCATTCCCCCCTCAAAATTATTTAGAAGAAGAAATCCTTTTAGGAGCAATATTAATTAATCCTAGTATTTTTCCGCATATTACTCCACTTATAAAAAGTGACTCCTTTTTTTTAGAAAAACATCAAGTAATTTACGAAAATTTGTTAAATATACATAAACACAATAAACTTAATCCTGTACAACTTCTATATTACTTATCCAACACAGAAAATTTAATTTTAATTGGAGGTATAGAAAAAATTATAGAATTAATGAAACAAAGTCAAATTTTTACATCATCTACTAAAATAAATAAATATGCTGAAGAATTAATAACAAGCATCAATCAGAACTATATCAAAAGACTAATGATCCAATATGGATATAATATTATTAGATTAGCTTATGTAAAAAAATTTCCCAGCCACCAACTATATAACAGAGCTTCAAACTATCTAAATTTTACATCAAGCAAAATACCAAAAGAAAATATGAAAGAATTTAAAGACTTAGTAGGAGATTTCATATTACAGTTAAAAAATAAATCAAATAAACAATATAAAAAAAAAGAATTAAAGCCATCTAAAACATCTATAATATCAGGTTTTGAAAGCCTAGATAAACTCACTTATGGCTTACCTAACGGAGATTTAATTGTCATAGCTGGACGCCCGTCTATGGGAAAAACTTCATTAGCAATTAATATAGTAAACAATATACTAAACAATCTCAATATTGGAATTTGTATTTTCAGTCTTGAAATGTCAAAAATGCAAATTCTACAAAAATTAATTTCAATTGCTTCTCAAATATCAACACAAGACTTAACTCTTAACAATATTAATAAATATCAATGGAATAATTTAAAAGCTATATGCTGTAAACTAGTAAAAACGAAAATATATCTGAATGACACGGCAAATATGTCCATCGATTATATCGAATACACTTCAAAATTACTACATAAAGAAACATTATATGTAGAAATAATTATTATAGACTATTTACAACTAATTCAAGTAGAAGAATATGATTATGAAACTAGAACTCAAGAATTAAGCTATATTACAAGAAAACTAAAACTCTTAGCCCAAAACTTAAATGTTCCTTTAATTATTCTATCTCAACTAAATCGAAGTATTGAAAACCGTGTTAACAAAAAACCTATTTTATCTGATTTAAGAGAAAGTGGATGTATAAATACAATTAATTTATTAGATATAGATTACATAAATTATATAAATATTAGTAATATTTTTAGATATCAGAATAAATTATACAGAACAGTTAACTTACAAAAAAAGACATCCTATATCTTACTGTATTTAAGAAATAAAGAAATAAATCTACATATTTTATTTCAATATATATTTATGATGCAAATTAATCATATAATTAAAATACAAATAACATATAATCACAAAATATATAATAAAAACCTATGGTTTAGACAATACGATTTACTAGATAATTCTTTTATTTTAAAAGAAGTCGAATTTTATATTAATAAACAAATGTTAGAAAATTTATACATTCAAAACATCAATTGTATTCAATATACAAAAGTATATGATATCAAGACCACAAATAATCTATACTTCAAAAATCTTACAATAATCGTCCATAATTCCATAGAACAAGACGCAGATATAGTTTTAATGTTATACAAAAAAGAAAAAGAAATAAATCAGAGTTCATTGACATTACCAACAACAATAGATCTTTTCTTATGCAAAAATCGTAATGGGCCAACTGGTTGTTTTCAATTATTATTTTCATTAAATAATACAACTTTTACCAACTTACAAAACCCAAATTTAATAAATCATATTGAAGAATATGATTAAAAGCAAAAAGTTGCAATCAAGAACACTTTTTGCTATATTCTTAAAAGTAGCCGGGATAGCTCAGTTGGTAGAGCAGTGGACTGAAAATCCTCGTGTCACCAGTTCAAATCTGGTTCCTGGCATTATCAAATAAAAATCTATTAGCTTCGATTATAATTTATTTTCAAGATTGAAGAACTTCTAATTTTTCACCTAGTAAAACAACTACATTACCTTCATCTGAGACATCTACAACCGCACTGTCACCTGCTTTTATTTTTCCCGAAAGAACTTCCTCAGCTAAACTATCTTCCAACAAACGCATAACAGCTCTACGCAAAGGACGAGCCCCATAACTTGGATTATATCCTTCATCCACTAAACGATTTTTAAATCTTTCAGTAACATCAAGCTCTATCTCTTGTTGTTTAATACGTTCAAACACTTCCTTAAGCATAATATTAGCTATCTCTCTTACCTCATCCTTAGTTAGTTGCCTAAATACAATAATCTCATCTAATCTATTTAAAAACTCCGGTCGAAAATATTGCTTTAGCTCCTCATTCACCAATGATCTTATTCGATTATACTGTGATTCTGTTTGAGATTCACCTAACTCAAAACCTAAACTACCTCCTCCTTTCTCAATAACTTTAGAGCCAATATTAGAAGTCATAATCAATAAAGTATTCTTAAAATCTATAGTCCTACCTTTTGCATCAGTTAATCTACCATCTTCTAGAATTTGTAATAATAAATTAAATATATCCGGATGAGCCTTTTCTATCTCATCAAATAATATGACAGTATAAGGCCTCTTCCTAACAGCTTCAGTTAAATAGCCTCCTTCACTATAACCAACATAACCTGGAGGAGAACCTATTAGTTTAGAAACTGTGTGTCTTTCCATGTATTCAGACATATCTAATCTAACCATAGCTTCTTGTGCACCAAAAAAATAAGATGCTAGAGCTTTAGTAAGTTCTGTCTTACCAACTCCTGTGGGACCTGAAAAAATAAAACTAGCTATAGGACGATTAGGATTTTTCAGACCAACTCTAGCTCGTCTAATAGCACGTGAAACGGCTATAACTGCTTCATCCTGACCAATAATACGACTATGCAATGTTTCTTCCATATGCATCAATTTCTCAGATTCACTTTTTGTTAACTTAGTAACAGGTATACCCGTCCAAAAAGCAACTATCTCAGCTATATCTTCCTCAGTAACAATAGGATCTTCTACTTGTAAATCAGGTTCACTCTTTTTACTTTGTGCTATAGCTGCTATTTGAGCCTTAATTTCCATTTCACGTGTGCGATATTGCTCTGCTTTTTCATATTTCTGAGCTCTTATAGCCTCATCTTTTGTTTTTAAAACAGCCCTCAATTCTTTATCTAATTCTCTAGCAGCTGGTGGTAATTGAGAATTCAATAACCTAACCCTAGAGCCGGCTTCATCAATTAAATCTATTGCTTTATCTGGTAAAAAACGGTCAGATATATATTGATTTGCATATTTAGCTGCAGCAGCTAAAGCACCATCAGACATTTTTAACTGATGATGTTTTTCATACCTATCTCTTAAACCAAACAATATTTCTATTGTTTCCTCTACACTAGGTTCTCCTACTAAAACAGGCTGAAAACGTCTCTCTAAAGCTGCATCTTTCTCTATATGTTTACGGTATTCTTCTAAAGTAGTAGCACCTATACATTGCAACTCACCTCTAGCTAACGCTGGCTTCAATAAATTAGCAGCATCAATAGCACCTTCTGCAGCACCTGCCCCTATTAAAGTATGAACTTCATCTATCACCAAAATGACATTATTTGCTGATTTTATCTCATCCATAATTCTTTTTAAGCGCTCTTCAAACTCGCCTCTATATTTAGTACCTGCTACTAACAATCCAACATCTAAGGTAACCACTAACTTATCTTCTAAAATAGCAGGTATATCTCTATTAGCAATTCTCTGAGCTAATCCTTCAGCTATTGCAGTTTTACCAACGCCTGGTTCACCTATCAAAACAGGATTATTTTTAGTTCTACGACCTAAAATTTGAATAACTCTTTCAATTTCTTTTTGCCGGCCAACAACGGGGTCTAAAACACCTTCTATAGCTAATTCAGTTAAATTAGAACCAAATTCTTCCAATGTAGGTGTTTTACTTCTAGCTTGCATATTACCATTACTACTAGTATTGGCTTCAGCATTATCTCCCAACATTTGAATAACTTCAGTCCTAATAGAAGAAACATTAACAGCTAAATTTTCCAGCACTCGTGCTGCTACCCCTTCCCCCTCTCGAACTAAACCCATTAACAAATGCTCTGTACCAATATAATTATGTCCTAACTGCCTGGCTTCTTCTAAAGATAATTCCAAAACTCTTTTTGCTCTAGGGGTAAAAGGTATTTCAACAGCTACAAAACCAGAACCACGACCAATAATTTTTTCAACTTCTATTCTTGCATCTTTTAAATTAACATTCATAGACTTGAGAACTTGTGCAGCAATTCCTGTTCCTTCACCTATCAAACCCAAGAGAATTTGTTCCGTACCTACAAAATTATGACCTAAACGTCTTGCTTCTTCTTGAGCTAACATAATTACCTTTATAGCTTTTTCTGTAAAACGCTCAAACATATAATAGAACCAGCTAATTTTTTAACTACCTTTGATACTAAACAATAATAACATAATATCAACAAAAACTTAAACAAAAACCTGCTTGAATAAATAGCACAATTGACGTATACAGAAGTAAAATATCAAATATTATTCATTTGAATATCTGGTTGATTTATTTTTTGCCGATCTTTATTCAAATTCAATAAATCTATATTTCTATAATTAAAATAAAAAAATATTAACTATAATATAGTTGACGAATAATAGAATTATTCAATAGAATAATTCTATAAAACAAATAATATATATACAAATGAATTTAAAAACAAACCATTCTATAATATCTCAAGTAGAAAACAAATTTATAAAAACTAATATACCTGATATACAAGTAGGTGATAGTATTGAGATTGGTGTACTAATTCAAGAAGGAAATAAAGAGAGAGTACAAATTTCAGAAGGAGTTGTTATTTCAAAGAATAATGCTCAACTAAATACAACAATTACAATAAGGAAAGTTTTACAAAACATAGGTGTAGAAAAAGTCTATTTGGTTCACTCACCTAGAATCACTTCAATTACGATTAAAAGAAGATCTAAAGTAAGAAAAGCTAAGTTATATTATTTAAGGCAAAGATCAGGTAAAGCAACAAGATTAAAACAGAAATTCTATTAACATTTATTTATTAATACAAATTTGCTATTATATATAATATATATTCTATATCAAATATCTGGATACATAGCTCAGTTGGTTAGAGTATCACGTTGACATCGTGAATGTCACTGGTTCAAATCCAGTTGTATCCAAATAAAACAAAAATTGCTTTTTATATCAAAATTTGCTAATGTAGTTATATGTTAATGGGTCGGTGCCCGAGCGGTTAATGGGGGCGGACTGTAAATCCGCTGGCTTTGCCTACGTTGGTTCAAATCCAACCCGGCCCAATAAAAATTATATGCCCTTATAGCTCAATGGTAGAGTATCTTCTTGGTAAGAAGAAGGTTATGGGTTCAATTCTCATTAAGGGCTTAAATATGAGAAAAATAGAAATAATTAATAAAAATAATTATTCTTTATGTGAGATGGTACTGAAATTACTGATAAACAGAATCTAAACATAAATAATAAAGTATAAAGTAACAACTAAAAATCTGATACGGTTGTCTAGTTAAAATACAATAGAAGTTGAAGTGTATTAATAGTCAACTCATATTTAAGTCAATTACAATCAATAGGCAAATGCTAAACAACTTTTAATTCGGTATTATTATCACATGATATTTCCGAAAAGCTTATTATAAACAAATCAAAAATCACAGTAATTCATAAATTAATTTGACCGTATAATACAAATCAAATTTATGTTAAATAAATTTGAATGAATTCTGTGCACATAATTAACATAACACAACGAAATAGCAATTAATAAACTCTTCTGTATTCAGGAAATATAAAACATTTAATACAGTTAAGTAATAATCGAATTACACTAGTTTTACAGAAGGATTAATTTTTTTTGACTGTTTAGCAATCCCTATCATTTGTGAATTACTTTTTCCTGGAGCAACCATAGGATAACAATTTTCTTCTTCTTTCACTTTACAATTTAATACACATGGGCCATCATAACTGAAAAAAGCTTCCAATACCCTATTAATATCACTCCTAAATTCCAAATCTAAACCGAAAATACCAAAAGATTTTGCTAAATCTACAAAATTAGGTGAGCCTTTTTCCATATTTGAATGAGAATATCTTTCTCCATAGAAAGCCTGTTGCCATTGTCTAACCATACCTTGCCATTTATTATTAATAATAATAATTTTGATAGGTAAATTGTATTGAGATATTGTAGCTAATTCTTGCAAATTCATTTGAAAACTAGCATCTCCACTAATACAAACTACTTTTTCTTTAGGATAAGCTATTTGAACTCCAATTGCAGCTGGCAGTCCATAACCCATTGTTCCTAAACCCGCACTTGACATCCAATGGCGAGGTAATACATTTAAGAATTGAGCTGCCCACATTTGATGCTGACCAACATCAGTAGTATAATATGCAGTTGGTTCTGTTTTAGATAAGTTAAAAATAACTTCCTGGGGAGATAATATATCTACATTTTTCGGTACTAATAAGGAATATTGTTGTTTCCACAAATTAATCCTTTCTTTCCATGATTTTGTTTGCTCTACTGCTATACATAAATTATCTGAATTCAATTCTATATACTTAAGAATTTCTGTGAGAACTTCTTTAATATCTCCAACAATTGCAACTTGCGGTATACGATTTTTACCAACTTCCGCAGGGTCAATATCTATATGAATTACTTGTGCATTACATGCGAATTCATCTAATTTTCCCGTAACACGATCATCAAATCTTGCACCTAAAGCAATTAAAAGATCACATTCGCTAACAGCAAAATTAGCATATGCTGTTCCATGCATTCCCAACATACCTAATGCTAAATCATCATTTTCATCTATTATACCTTTACCCATTAGAGTAGTAGTAATAGGTATCTGACATAGTAAAGATAATTTCTTTATGGATTCATGAGCCCCAGAAATAATTGCTCCACCACCTACATAAAGTAATGGTTGACTAGATTGTTCCAATAGTTGAACAATTTTGGATATATGCTTAGTTTTAGGTCTTAAAATGGGTCGACAACCAGGTAAATTAACTTGACCAATTTCTACAGGCTTATATAAAAATTTTTCTAACCCTACATCTTTAGGTACGTCTATGAGTACAGGTCCTGGTCTTCCATTAGTTGCAATATAGAAGGCTTCTGCAACTATTCTTGACATGTCCCTAGGATCTCTAACAACATAAGAATGTTTTACTATAGGTAGAGTAATTCCAAAGATATCTACTTCCTGAAAAGCATCTGTACCGATGAAAGGACGAGCTACCTGACCCGTTATTAGAACTAAAGGAACAGAATCCATTTGAGCAGTAGCAATACCAGAAACAAGATTCGTAGCACCTGGACCAGATGTAGCAAAACAAATCCCAACCCTACCAGTTGATCTAGCATAACCATCAGCTGCGTGAGACGCACCTTGCTCATGACGACACAAAATATGATTAACTAATCCTCTTTGTTCCCATCTATAGAGTTCATCGTATATGGGGAGAATAGCACCACCAGGATAACCAAAAATATGAGAGACTTTGTGTCTGACCAAACTATCCATTAATGCAAAAGCACCTGTAACTTCTATATTTCTAGAAACTTTAGACATATTATATTGAAACCTCAATTACAAAATTAATTAGACTCCTATATTGTCTACAATTTTGTAGACAGTACATTTGATAAATACCAATAAAAATTTTTATTAGTTATATAGACTTAAAAATAGGAGAATAGAAACTATAAACTATATATAATATTATATATGTCTAATTTTTTCTTTTTTTATTTTTATTTATTTTTTAATTTACTCCTAACATTAGCTTTAAGGATAGGTACAAAGTCGTTATAAGTAATGACATGATTACTAATAAAAAAAAAGTTTTTTTTATTAGTAAATAACTTAAAAATAGGATGAAGAGTCGTCAAGAAAAAACCTACTAGTACTGATAATAAAAAACGAGGGTATTTATTCAGATTATTCCAAAAGTTGTTCATTTTGTTGTTTATTTGTTACGTTTTTAAAATTAAAATAATCAATAATAATTGTTTTTGCAAATTTTTTATAAGTTTATATTTTAACAAAAACAGGTGTGTATTTATGTTAAGTGATTTTGAGCGTGTACAAGTTTTAAGTGAAGCATTACCTTTTATCCAAATGTTTTCTGGACGTACTATAGTAATAAAATATGGTGGTTCAGCGATGAAAAATCAATTGTTAAAAGATAAAGTAATAGAAGATATATTATTTCTATCTTGTATAGGTATTAAAATTGTTTTAGTTCATGGAGGAGGGCCAATGATTAATGATTGGTTGACTAAAGTAAATATAAAACCTAAATTTAATAAAGGGATACGTGTAACAAATCAAGAAACTATGGAAATTGTAGAGATGGTTTTAGCTGGTAAAGTAAATAAAGATTTAGTTACATTGTTAAATCGAAAAAATGGATGTGCCGTAGGTCTATCAGGTAAAGATGGTCATTTAATTTTAGCTGAGAAATTGTTAAATATTGATGATGATTATGTTGGCAAGATTAAAGTTGTTAATACAAAAATATTAAATCTATTGTTAAGTAATGGTTATATTCCTGTTATTGCTAGTATTGCTGCAGATATGAACGCACAAGCTTATAATATTAATGCAGATACAGTTGCTGGTGCTATAGCTGAATCTTTACACGCTGAAAAGTTGATTCTCTTGACAGATACGCCTGGTATTATGCTTGATGTTAATGATTCTCAAACATTAATTAAAAAATTAAATTTGTCATATGTTGAACATTTAAAGAATACAGATGTTATTTCTGGAGGTATGATACCTAAGGTAGATTGCTGTATTAAGGCGTTATGTAATAATGTAAATTCAACTCATATTATAGATGGAAGAGTTGAACATTCTCTATTACTTGAAATATTAACTTCTGAAGGTATAGGTTCCATGTTAACTTTGTAATTTATTTTAACTTATTTGTTTGTTTGTAAGTTTAATGATATACTGAGTTATAGTATATATAGGCTCAGTAGCTCAGTTGGTTAGAGCAGGGGACTCATAAGCCCAAGGTCGCAGGTTCAAGTCCCGCCTGAGCCATATGTAATAGTGTAATGTTAATTTATTATCTATTACAAGGAGAGGTGGCTGAGTGGTCTAAAGCGGCAGATTGCTAATCTGTTGTATGATTTCTTTCATACCGAGGGTTCGAATCCCTTCTTCTCCTATTGAAATTTAGTATTGTGTTTTTGATTTTATATTGATAAATTTGACAAAAGTAATTTTACTATGAGATACTATATTCATAGTTAAGGGACTGTAGTTCAATTGGTTAGAGCACCGCCCTGTCACGGCGGAAGTTGCGGGTTCGAATCCCGTCAGTCCCGCTATATTTTATAAGTGACCACAAGTGATAATTTTTAAGTGACTTTTTCTGGTACAGGCGTATATTCGTTAATAATTTGCCTGAATTCTTCTCCATTTATAGTTTCTCTTTCAATAAGTAGATCAACTAGTCTATCAATTACTACTCTATTATCGCGTATAATTTTTGTTGTTTTTTCATGGCATTCTTTTACAATTAATTGTATCTGTTTATCTATTTTAATTGCTATTTCATCTGAATATTCAGATGAACTACCTATTCCTCTTCCTAAAAAAGGATTAGATTCTTCATTTTCTAAAGAAAGAGGTCCTATTGTTGACATTCCAAATCTAGTTACCATTTGACGAGCCATAGATGTAACTTGTTGTAAATCGTTACTAGCACCTGTTGTTACTTCTGCATCTCCGAAGACTACTTCTTCGGCAGCTCTACCTCCTAAAGCGCCCATGATTCTTGATTTAATTTGTGATCTTGATATCAATATTTGATCTTCTGAGGGCGTAAACCATGTTAATCCTCTTGCTTGTCCTCTTGGTATTAAAGTTACTTTTTGGACAGGGTCATGATCTTTAAGTAATGTCCCAACAATGGCATGCCCAATTTCATGATACGCTATTAAGCGTTTACTTTTACTATCAATTAAAGGTGTGCCTTCCATGCCAGCAACAATTCTGTCAATAGATGCGTCGATTTCATTTAAGCTAATAGTATTTTTTCTTCTTCTAGCTGTTAAGATGGCAGCTTCATTGAGTAAATTAGCTAAATCTGCTCCTGAAAAACCGGGAGTTCTACGGGCTATTATTGATAGTGATACACTAGGATCTATTTTTTTGTTTCGTGCGTGTACATTCAAGATAGCTAGTCTTCCTTTGAAGTCAGGTATATCTACTGCAACTTGTCTGTCAAAACGACCAGGTCTTAATAAGGCAGCATCTAGTATATCTGCTCTATTTGTTGCTGCAATTACTATGATGCCTGTATTTCCTTCGAAGCCATCCATTTCAGTTAGTAATTGATTTAATGTTTGTTCTCGTTCGTCATTACCTCCTCCAACACCTGTTCCTCTTTGTCTTCCTACAGCATCAATTTCATCGATAAAAACAATACAAGGAGCATTTTCTTTTGCTTTTTTAAATAAATCTCTTACTCTTGATGCTCCTACTCCTACAAACATTTCAACGAATTCAGAACCTGAAATACTGAAAAAAGGTACACTCGCTTCACCGGCAATTGCTTTAGCTAATAGAGTTTTTCCTGTTCCTGGAGGACCTATTAGTAATACTCCTTTTGGTATTTTTGCTCCTACTGCTGTAAAGCTTTCAGGCTGTTTTAAAAATGTGACAACTTCTTCAAATTCTTCTTTAGCTTCGTCTATCCCAGCAACATCATCAAAAACTACTCCAGTTTTGGCTTCCATTTGGAATAGAGCTTTAGATTTGCCAAATGACATTGCTTGTCCTGGTCCTCCCGGTGCGTTGCTAGATCTACGAAATAAGAAAGCTAGGCCACCGATTAGAAATAAAGGAAATAATAAGTTTCCTATCAAATTCCATAAAGCACTTGTGTTTCTGGTTGGATGTGCATCTAAATCTACATTAGCTTTTTTTAATTTTGTAATTAACTCAGGAGCAGTAGCTGGTAATTCAACTCTGATTTTTTGCATTCTGTTACCTAGTTCGGGACCTACAGCTTCGACTATTGCTGTATGGCCGTTATCATATATATCGACTTTTTTAACCCAACCCATATCTAAATACTCTAGAAAACGACCATATGTCATTCTTGAACTAGAAATGTTGCTGTTTAATTCATTAGTTGTTGGTGCGAGAAAACCTTGCCAAATAAAGAAGACTATAACAATTATAGGTAAGGACCATAATAAAAAGGTTTTCCAAGATAATTTCATAATAATTTGCCTTAAATGTATTATCACTATAATATTTTAATGTTTAAATGAATGTAACATCTTTGAGATTTTATCGGCAACTGTATTGTTTTAAAGCTTTTCTATATTTTTGGTTTATATAAGTTAATTTTTTATTATACTAATTATATTAATATTTTATTTATTATTATTGATATTTATAGATTATGATTAAAAAAGGTTCAACAGTTAAAGTTTTGAGAAAAGAGTCTTATTGGTATCAAGATGTCGGTACTGTGGTTAAGGTTGATAAAGATATTAAGTATCCTGTGCTTGTAAGATTTGTAAAAGAGACATATAATGGTGTAAATAGTAATAATTTTGCTGAAAACGAATTGAATTTAGTTCAGTAGTCTAATTGCCAAAAAGCATTATATAATAATATAATGCTTTTTGGCACATGTTTTAGCTGCCTAATGTTGCCCAGTCTACATCTACATTTTCTAAAATTAATGATGAATTATATATCTGCAAAATAATTAATAGGAATAAAAAGAATAGTAGCATAAATATCGCCATTATAGGGGTTGTTCCCCAGCCAGGAGCTACTTTACCATATTCTGAATTTAAAGGTCTTAATATTTCGCCTAGTCTTGTTCTTAATGCCATAGTTTTTATCAATTTTTCTTATTTGTAATACCTATATAATATTATTATAGAAAGAAGTTAACTTTATTTGTATTTTTATTATGAAAACTGCAATAGTTCTTAGTATTTTTATTTCTAGTTTATTGCTAGGTATAACAGTTTATTCTATATATACAGCTTTTGGGCCTGTTTCTAAGGAATTAAGGGATCCATTTGAGGAGCATGAAGAATAATAGTTTATTTATATATGGATGGATAAACCACTCTTATCAGTTTACGGATTTAGAGTGGTTTGCTATTTAACTTAATTCGTAGTTTTTATTTATTTTGCTATTCTTGGAGGATCTCTAAAGAATATGGCAAAGAATATAACCATTAGTGTTCCGACTAATAAAAATACGTAAACAAGTGCTTCCATTTTTATCTCCTTTAGCTTTAATATCGAGAATATAGATAAGATTATTTTTCCTCTATTTATAATTATACTGCGCCTTGTTTTTTACTGCTTCTGTCACCTAATTTTTGGAAAGCACCAAATTCTACTTGTTCTGTAACTTCAGCTCCAATACCTGCAAATACATCTCTAAAAATAGTTCTGGATCCATGCCATAGATGACCAAAGAAGAAAATTAGTGCAAAGTTAGCATGTCCAAATGTGAACCATCCCCTAGGACTACTTCTAAATACACCATCAGACTCTAGTGTTGTTCTATCAAATTCAAATACTTCTCCAAGTTGGGCTTTTCGTGCGTATTTTTTAACACTAGGTGCATCAGTAAAGACTTTTCCGTTTAGTTTACCGCCATAGAAGTTTACTGTGACACCAACCTGCTCGATACTATATTTAGATTCAGCTCTTCGGAAAGGTATATCTGCTCTTATTATACCATCTTTATCAACTAAGATAACTGGGAATGTTTCGAAGAAAGCAGGCATTCTCCTAACAGTTAATTCTCTTCCTTCTTTATCTTGAAAAATAGGATGTCCTAACCATGCTTCTGCAATACCATCTCCTTTATCCATTGGACCAGCCCGGAATAATCCTCCTTTAGCAGGGTTATTACCAATATAGTCATAAAATGCTAATTTATCAGGTATTTTAGACCAAGCTTCTTCTGGTGTTGATCCTTCATTTAATGAATTTTCTACGCGTCTTTCAATTTCTTGTTGGAAATATCCGCTATCCCATTGATATCTTGTTGGTCCGAATAGTTCTAATGGTGTTGTTGCTGAGCCATACCACATTGTTCCGCACGTTACGAAAGCACTAAAAAAGACAGCTGAAATACTGCTTGACAGGACAGTCTCAATATTACCCATTCTTAATGCTCTGTATAGTCTTTGTGGAGGTCTTACGGTTAAATGAAATAATCCAGCTAATATTCCTACAGTACCAGCTGCTATATGATGGGATGCTATTCCACTAGGGTTGAATGGGTTGAAGCCATCGGGCCCCCATGCTGGAGCTACGGGTTGTACTTTTCCTGTTACTCCATAAGCATCTGATACCCAAATTCCAGGGCCAAACAGTCCTGTGGTATGGAATGCTCCAAATCCGAAGCATAATAAGCTAGATAATAATAGATGTATACCAAATATTTTAGGTAAATCTAATGCGGGTTCTCCTGTTCTAGGGTCTCTAAATAATTCTAGATCCCAATATACCCAGTGCCATATAGAAGCTAAGAATAACATACCTGATAATACTATATGTGTAATTGCTACTCCTTCAAAACTCCATAAACCTGGGTTAGACACACTTTCACCTGTTATGCTCCATCCACCCCATGAGTCCGTTACTCCTAAACGTGCCATGAATGGCATTACAAACATGCCTTGACGCCACATAGGATTTAATACAGGATCAGATGGGTCGAAGACAGATAATTCATATAATGCCATAGATCCTGCCCAACCAGCTACTAAAGCTGTATGCATTAGATGAACTGATATTAATCGTCCAGGGTCATTTAAAACAACTGTATGTACGCGGTACCAAGGTAGTCCCATTGAACTAAATACCTCCTACTAAAAGAGATTAATAGTTTACCTTTCTTACTTTTTAGTTTGTATAAAGCTACATAATAAATTATTATAGCATTTTTATTATAGCTAAAGTAATTTTTATTCAAATTTATATGAAATGAAATTTTTAACCAAGATAAAGCTTATTATATTTATTAATAGTAGTATATATATACTTTCATTATAATTTAGATCTAACCATACAGTTTGTATTATAGGTATTTGCTCTGCGAAGCATATTTTTCTTATGCTTTCTATAGCATAAGTCAAAGGATTCATGCTAGCAATTATTTGTAACCAATATGGCATAAATGTTAGAGGTGCTAGAGCTGTGCTAGAAAATAATGTTGGTAAGTTAATAATTAGGATGAAAGCTAGAAATTCGATGTGTCCTGGTAAGATAAATGCTAAACATATACTTATGCTAGCAATACTTAGTGTAATTAATAATATAATTATAATTATATTTAATATATTCATTAAGTCAGTTACACTTTGAAAAATTAGGGAACTAAATATAATAATTATTAGTGTTTGTATAATTGTTGTAGTTGTGATAAATATAATGGCAGAAATTAATAAAGAATTGCGTGATTGAAGTGGAGCTACTAATAGCCTATTTAAAAAACCAAATTCTCTATCAAACATTAAAGGTAAACCAGCATTAATTGCTCCTGTGAAAGCAGTGAATACTATGATACCAGGACTTAGAAATTTGCCATATTTTATATTTGACGTTAATAGATCTACAGGTGCATTTTGAAATAGTGCTCCAAATAAAATTAACCATAAAAGAGGTTGTATAATCCCTGAAATTAATGAGGCGGGTCTTCTTTGTAATTGAATATATAATCTGTAAGTTAATGCATAAATTTCATTAAAAATATTTTGTAAGAACAATTTTTGGTGTATAGTTTTTCTTGGTTGTAATCTTTGTGATAAATTTAGTTTTGTTCTATTTAAGGTATTTATCATAATATTAATTTTATAAATTTATTTGAAGACTCTTTAACTTTTATATGTCATGTATATATTTTTTTCTTTTATTTATGCAATTATATTGTAAATATAATTGCATTTTATGATTGAATATTAATTGAGTAAAACTCATATTTTTAATGTAATAAAGAGGTTAGAACAGATAATGGCAACTTATAAAATTACTTTATCAATGCCAGATGATATAGAATCGCAAATTGATTGTAAGGATGACGATTATATTTTAGATGCTGCAGAAGAAGCTGGTATAGATTTGCCTTACTCATGTCGTGCGGGTGCTTGTTCTACTTGTGCTGCTGTTTTAAAAGAGGGTTCGGTTAATCAGGACGACCAATCTTTTTTAGATGACAGTCAAGTCGAATCTGGTTGGGTATTAACATGTGTTGCGTACCCAGAGAGTGATGTATCAATTTTAACTCATCAGGAAGAACTTTTATATTAGTTAGTTTTTTACGTAAATAAAATAATGAGAATATATAAAGTGTATTTATATATTCTCAAACCAATATGCTTATAATTTTATTTCAATATCTACTCCAGCAGGAATATTGAGTTTCATTAAAGAGTCTATAGTTTGTGAAGAAGGCTCATATATATCTATAATTTTTGTATGTGATCTTATTTCAAAATGTTCTCTAGAATCTTTATCTATATGGGGAGATCGAAGAACACAATAAATTTTACGTTTGGTTGGCAATGCTATAGGCCCTATTACTTTAGCTTTTGTTCTATCTGCTGCATGAATTATTGTCTCACATGATTTAGTTAGTAAACTACTTTCATAAGCTCTTAATTTAACTCTAATTTTATTATCTTGAGAAGTTGTCATATCTTTATTAATTAGATTACTTTTATACAAGGATTTTAGATACTACGCCTGCTCCTACTGTTCTCCCACCTTCTCGTATAGCAAATCTCATTCCTTGTTCAATAGCTATAGGATTGATTAATTGTGCACTCATTTTGATTCTATCTCCAGGCATTACCATTTCTGCTTCAGATCCGTCGTCAGCTGTAAATTGAGTTATTGTTCCTGTTACATCTGTTGTTCTTACATAAAATTGAGGACGATAGCCCGAAAAGAAAGGTGTATGTCTACCACCTTCTTCTTTTGTTAAAATATATACTTCTGCTTCAAATTCAGTATGTGGAGTAATGGTCCCAGGCTGAGCTAATACCATGCCACGCTCAATATCTTTTTTTTGTATACCTCTTAGTAAGATGCCTATGTTATCTCCTGCTATACCTTCATCTAGTGTTTTTTGGAACATTTCTAGCCCAGTTATAGTAGTACTGGTTGTTTCTTTCAGACCAACAATTTCTATCGTATCTCCTACTTTAATGATACCTCTTTCAATTCTACCTGTTGCTACTGTTCCACGTCCAGTAATTGAAAAGACATCTTCTACAGCCATTAAGAATGTTTTTTCTGTGTCTCTAACAGGTGTAGGGATATATTTATCTACGGCATCCATTAAAGAGTGTATTTTATCAACCCATTCATTTTCTCCTCTTTGAGTGCTACTATTTTTTGTTACTTCTTCTAGCGCTAGTAAAGCAGAGCCGGCTACAAAAGGGATATCATCTCCTGGAAAATCGTATTGCCCTAAAAGTTCTCTGACTTCTAGTTCTACTAATTCTAATAGCTCATCATCGTCAACTTGATCTTGTTTGTTTAGGAAAACTACTATATTTGGTACACCGACTTGTTTTGCTAATAGGATATGTTCTCTAGTTTGTGGCATTGGTCCATCAGCTGCAGATACTACTAATATGGCTCCGTCCATCTGTGCTGCTCCAGTAATCATATTTTTGACATAATCAGCATGACCTGGACAGTCTACATGAGCATAGTGTCTATTTTCTGTTTCATATTCAACATGAGCTGTATTGATTGTGATTCCACGTGCTCTTTCTTCTGGAGCAGCATCGATTTCATCGAATTTTTTTGCTTTTGTATCACTAGCAGCTGCTAGTGTAGCTGATATAGCAGCTGTTAGCGTAGTTTTACCATGATCTACGTGACCAATTGTACCAATATTTACATGCGGTTTTTTACGTTCAAATTTTGCGCGTGCCATATATATTATTTCCTTAAAGTCAAAGATATGATGTTTTTATAATTATAAAGTCACTAGTAGCGATAGTGAGCAAAAGCTTTATTAGCTTCGGCCATACGATGAGTTTCTTCTCTTTTTCTAATAGAGTTTCCACTGTCATTTGATGCATCTATAATTTCATTTGCTAGCTTAAAGGCCATGCTTTTACCTGATCTCTCGGTTGCAAACTTAGTAATCCATCTTAAAGCTAAATTAGTTCCCCTGTATGCTCTTACTTCTATAGGTACTTGATAAGTAGATCCACCTACACGCCTAGCTTTTACTTCTACTAAAGGTGTCGCATTTCTAATAGCTTTCTCTAATATTTGTAAGGGATCTGCAGATGTTTTATCTTTAATGATGTCTAAAGTTTCATATATGATTTTTTGAGCTATTCCTTTTTTACCATTTTTTAATATACGGACTATTAACATGGTAATGATTTTACTGTTATATATTGCATCAGGAGTAATAACTCTTTTTTTAGCTGTATTACGACGAGACATATTAAATTTATTTGTTAGGAATATAGAATATTGTATGATGACTATATCTTAGGTTTTTTGGTACCGTATTTTGATCGGCTATTTTGTCGATCTTTGACACCAGCTGAGTCTAAAGTGCCTCGTACTACATGATATCGTACTCCGGGCAAATCTTTTACACGTCCACCTCTAATTAAAACTACAGAATGTTCTTGAATATTATGTCCAATACCAGGTATATATGCAGTAACTTCAAAGCCTGAAGTAAGTCTAACTCTGGCTACTTTTCTTAAAGCAGAATTAGGTTTTTTGGGTGTTGTTGTATAGACTCTTGTGCAGACTCCTCGTCTTTGAGGGCAAGCTTTTAGTGCTGGAGACTTTGTTTTTTTATTTGATTGACTTCTAGCTGATTTTACTAATTGTTGAATCGTTGGCATTAGTGATTTTGTATATTCATATTTGAGTGAATATCTTTTACATTATAAATATTGTCTTATAACGTGTCAAACTTTTTAATTCTTATATTTATTTTGTGTTTGTAGTATTTTTTAGATTATATTTTCTCATAAATCTTTCTACTCTACCTTCTGTATCTATAATTCTTTGTGATCCTGTAAAAAAAGGATGGTTACCTGACCAAATATCAACGTGTAATTCAGGCTTTGTAGATCCAATTGTCATAATGTGTTTTCCATCACAGTACACTTTAGATTCAGGATACCATTTAGGATGTATATTTTGTTTAGGCATAGCTAATAATTTTATAAGTTAAGATGTTATATTAACGTTTTGAGTATTGAGGTGCTTTTCTTGCTTTACGTAGACCATATTTTTTTCTTTCTTTTGTTCGTGCATCTCTTGTTAAAAACCCTTCAGATTTTAGAGTCGTACGGTTTTCTGGATTGATTGTACATAATGCTCTGGCTAAGCCTAGTCGAATTGCATCTGCTTGACCGGTTAATCCTCCTCCTCTTGCTTTTACATGTATATCATATTCATTACTTAAACCTAAGGTTTTTAAGGGTGCGCATGAAATACGTAGATAGTTAGGACTAAATTGTAAATAAGATTCACCAGGAAGGCCATTTATTATTAGTTTTCCTGATCCTGGTATTAATTTAACTCGAGCAATAGATGTTTTACGTCTACCTGTTCCTGAATATATAACTTTTGAATGATTTGATAAGGTTGTCATATTAATATGATAAAAAATTAGTTTAGAGAGATCAATAAAGGTTTTTGTGCTGTGTGTGGATGGTTATTTTCTGAATATATTTTTAATTTTGTAAAGAGTTTACGACCTAAAGGCCCTTTGGGCAACATACCTTTTATAGATTTTTCTATTATTCTATTAGGTATTCTTTTTTGTAGTTCATTAAAGGTTTCTGTTTTTAATCCTCCTGGACGACCAGAATGTCTTGTGTATACTTTTTGTTGTTTTTTTTGCCCTGTTATATTTATGAATTTGGCATTTATTATTATAATATGATTGTTACTTTCTAAATATGGTGTATATTCAATAGTATTTTTTCCTCGTAAAATTGTTGCCACGTTAGTACTTAGCCTTCCTAAAGTTTTATTTTTAGCGTCTACTAAATACCATTGATCAGTATGTTTTTTTTCTGTGTTGGTATATATGTTTTATTCATATAGGTTATATATAATGTTTATATGGTCTAGATTTTTATTTAGTGTATTTTTATTTCTTTTTCTGTTGATAAACTGATACCTAATTTTGTTTTTAGTGCTTCTATAACTTCTTCTGCTGATTTTTGACCAAAATTCTTAATTTCTAGTAATTCTTCTTGTGAATAGTCTAATAGATCAGAAATAGAATGTATTTGTGCTCTTTTAAGACAATTATATGCACGAACAGATAATTGTAACTCTTCAATTAATACTTGATTAACTGCTGATTTGTCTTGTTCATCATTATTATCTGCTGGTTTGAAATTTATATTAGTTAAGGGATGAAATAAATTTGTGAGTACATTAGCACCTTGACTTATTGCTTCTTGTGGAGAAAGACTGCCGTTTGTCCAAACTTCTAATGATAATTTTTCTTGAATTAATGTTGTATTAATTCTTTTTTCTTCTACTATATAATTGAATTTTATAGCAGGCATAAATACAGCATCTATTTGCAAAAAGTCAATGGATTTTTTATCTGTTCCTTTATCTGCTAAACGATAGCCATGACCTTGTTCAACTCGAAATTCCATTTCGAAAATGGTATTGTTGCATACAGTTGCTATGTATTGTTTTGGATCAATAATTTTTATTTCTGGTGGTAAATCTAATAATCCTGCTGTAACTATTGCTGGACCTTGTATACGAATTCTGCCTATTTGAGGTTCTTTACTATAACTTTTAAGTACAATTTCTTTCAAATTTAGTAGAATTTCTAATACATCTTCACGAACACCAGTAATTGTTGAAAATTCATGATTTATTCCAGCAATTCTTGCTGCTACTATAGCAGCACCGGGTAAATCAGATAATATAGTTCTTCTTAAAGAGTTGCCAATTGTAATTCCTTGTCCTTGTTTTAGGGGTTCTAGTACGAAGTGACCATATTGTTCACGTGCTCCTTCTGTTTTTGACTCTATGCATTCTATTTGAAAATGAGTCATGCAATAAAGTTCCTTTTTATATTTATTTAGTATAATAAAAAATAAAAAAACTATTAAATCTATAATTTATACTCTTCTTTTTTTAGGTGGTCTGCATCCATTATGAGGTACTGGTGTAATATCTTTGATTAATGTAATTTCTATGCCGGTTGCTTGTAACGCTCTTATAGCTGTTTCACGACCAGCACCGGGTCCGTTGACCATTACTTCAATTTGTTTCATTCCTTGATCTAAGGCTTGTTTAGCAGCTTTTTCTGCAGCTGTTTGTGCAGCAAAAGGAGTTCCTTTTTTTGCTCCTTTAAAACCACTTGCGCCTGATGAACACCAAGATATAGTTTCTCCTTTTAAGTCTGTTATGGTAACGATTGTATTATTAAATGTAGATTTTATATGAGCTATTCCATTGATTACATTTTTTTTCTGCTTATTATTAATTTTTCTTATTTGTCTAGCCATTTTTTATATATCATATTAGTTATCTTTTATTTTCGAGGCGCTTTTTTCTTGCCAGCCATGGTTTTTTTAGTTCCTCTTCTTGTTCTAGCATTGGTTCGTGTTCTTTGTCCTCTTAAGGGCAGTCCTAGACGGTGTCTTTTGCCTCTATAAGAGTTAATTTCCATCAGTCTTTTTATATTTAGAGCTTCTAGTCTTTTTAAGTCTCCTTCTAGCTCATATTCATTATTAAGGACTTGTCTGATGGATACTATTTGTTTATCATTTAATTCTTTTACTATTATATTGGGATTGAGATTAATTTTCTGTAAAATTTCTTGAGAACGTGATAATCCTATACCATATATGTAAGTCAAGCCTATTTCTACTCTTTTATTGCGGGGTAAGTCGACACCTACTATTCTTGCCATAGTTTTAATTCCTTGTTCTTATAATGATATTACCCTTGTCTTTGTTTATGTTTTGTATTTTCACAAATTACCATTACACGTCTATGCCTACGTATAATTCTACATTTATCACATATTTTCTTTACTGATGTTCTTACTTTCATAACTATTATAAATTTTTTGATTACTCCATTATATTATCATATTGTTGAGAGATTATATATGTTTGTATTTGTTTTGCAGTGTCAATTGCAACGCCAACTAGAATTAGTAAGGATGTTGCTCCAAGGCCTCGAAAAGCATTTATTTGGGTTATACTAGATATAATTGATGGTACTAAAGCTATAATAAATAGAAATAGTGCGCCTAAAAGAGTTAGTTTATGAAGAATTTTTTTGAGATAATTTATTGTATCTAAACCGGGTCGTATATTGGGTATACTGGCGCCCATTTTTTTTAGGTTATTAGCAATATCTTGAGGGTTTAAAATTAATGATGAATAAAAATAGCTAAAAATAATAATAAGTATACAATATAGAGGTAGGTATAAAATACTATTAGGCATAAATAGTGTTAAAATTTTCCCTAAATTTGAATTACTAAGTGTTTGATATAAATATGCGGGTATTGCCATAGCTGCAGATGCAAAAATAATAGGCATTACTCCACCTTGGTTTAGTTTTAAAGGAATATAACTTTGAGGGTTTAACTCGTTTATTTTACTTAATTGTCTAGCTGAAACTATGTTAATTTTACGAGTGCCTTCTTGTATTAAAACAGTGATCGTAAGCATAATGATAAAAAATATAAACATTAATAGTATTATGCCTATAGTTTTTTTTTGATAAATATCAAATGTGTAATTTCTTAAATTTTTTGGTATACCTGACACAATATTTTGAAAAATTAATAAAGATGCTCCGTTTCCTAAGCCATATTCTGTAATAATTTCTGAGAACCACATAATTATTATAGATCCTGTAGTTAAAGTCATAACACAGTCAATAATGAAATAATAGTTCCAATTGAAGACGTAAGGTTTAATCCATAAAGATATTGCTATGCTTTGTAAAATAGCCCATAATAATGTTAAATATCTAGTGGCTTGTGTAATTTTTTGTTTACCCGATTCTCCTTCCTCCTTTTGTAAAGTTTCTATTTCTGGAATCAGTTTAGTTAATAGTTGCATTATGATGGATGAATTAATGAAAGGGACAATTCCTAAAGCAAAGATTCCTATTGTTGAGAACCCTCCACCAGAGAAAATATTTAAGAAGTTAATAAGTCCGTTCTGTGTGAAGCTGTTGTTTAATGCGTCATGATCTATTCCCGGTACAGGAATAAAAATGCCAAATCTAGCTAATAATAAAATAAATATTGTAATAGAAATTTTTTGCTTGAATTTAGTTGCGCTATTCATATTATATTTGTTTGAATTACTGTATTAGATATCTATTAATAAATTAATTATGTTATTTAATAGTACTCTTTTTACTGTATTTTGTTATTGATATTATAAATATATTCAATGCTTATATCTCTATTGTTAGCTGCTTGTTTAAATGTTCTAAGATTAGATAATGCATTTAAAACAGCACGGGCATTGTTTAATGTATTGCCTGATTTTAATTGTTTTGCTAAAATGTTTTTAACGCCAGCTAACTCAAGAACTGTTCTGGTAGATCCTCCTGCAATAACTCCTGAACCTGTTGCTGAGGGTCTAATAATAACTTTTGCAGCGCCTGATACTCCTTCAATAGGGTGGGGTATAGAATAAGATTTGGTTAAAGGTATATTGATTAAATGTTTTTTAGCATCTGTTACACCTTTTTTGACAGCTCCTATGACGTCACTTGCTTTGCCTACACCAACTCCAATTTGACCTGCTTCATTGCCTACTACCAAGATAGCTCTAAAGCTTAGTTTTTTTCCTCCTTTAACTACTTTAGTAACTCTTTTAACTTGTACTACTTTTTCTTCCCAGTTACTATCAGATTCCTTGTTTTTTAGATTCTTTTTTTTTATCATTTTATTGTTTTAATATGCTTTTAAAAAATAATACCTTCTTCTCTTACAGATTCTGCGAGAGCTTTGATTTGTCCATGGTATAATTTTTGACCTCGGTCAAAAACAATTTTGGTAATTCCTTTTTGTTTAGATTTTGCTGCTATATCTTTACCTATGATTTTTGCTATTTCACAATTTGCATACACTTTTGTTTTATTTTTTACTTTTGGTGAATTACTAGAGCTGCTTGTTATAATAATATGCTCTATATCATTTATAATTTGTGCATATATATGTTTATTAGATTTAAAAATATAAAGACGAGGGCGATCTTGTGTACCTTTAATTTTTTTTTTCATCTCAGATTAATTTAACAAAATTTTTATTTACCTGCTTTACCTACTTTTCTACGTACGTTTTCGTTATTATATCGAATACCTTTTCCTTTATATGGTTCAGGCGGTCTGACAGCTCTAATTTTTGCAGCTGTTTGTCCTACTATTTCCTTGTCCAAGCCAGATATGTGAATTTTGGTATTATTTTCTACAGATATTGATATACCTTGAGGTGGTTCAATAATGATTTGATGGCTATATCCTACATTAAGAATTAATTTGTTGTCTTGTATTTGTGATCTATAGCCAACTCCTTGAATATCTAACTGCTTATTAAAGCCTTTGGATACACCTATTATCATATTATTAATAATTGTTCTAGATAAACCATATAAAGCTTGAGTTTCTTTACTATTATTGGTTGCTTCAAGTTGTATAGTATTTTCTTTTTGTTTAAGTGTAATTAGTTTAGAAAGTGTATATTCAGCTTTACCTTTAGGTCCTGTAATTGATATATGTGATTTTTTGATATTAACATTTATATTCTTTGGGAGAAGAATAATCTTTTTACCTATTCTAGACATGCTTTTTCCTTTTTTAATCTAATAATATGCTACCAAATATAGCAAAGAACTTCACCACCTAAGCCATAATGTCTAGCGTGACGATCAGTCATAACACCTTTTGATGTTGAGATAATTGCAATACCAATACCTCCTAAAACGCGTGGTAATTCTTTATGATTAGCATATACTCTCAAACCAGGCTTACTTATTCTTTTTAATGCTGTAATTACAGGTTTTTTATTTTTACCTTTGTATTTTAGAGATATTAGTAAATAAGTTTTTAAATTTTCTCCTATTTCTTTGAATTCACAAATAAATCCTTCTTCCCTTAGCACTTTTACTATATTTCTTGTCATTTTGGTTGCAGGGACTTGAACAATTTGATGTTTTGCTAAATTTGCATTGCGAATACGCGTTAGCATGTCTGAAATTGTATCATTAACCACTTCTTATACTCCATACATTATTTATTTAATATGAATTTAATAATAAAATTAATTATTTCTTAAAAGGCATGCCAAATTTTTGCAAAAGAGATAAACTTTCAATATCGTTTTTTGCTGTAGTAACTATTGCTATATCCATGCCTCTTATTTTATCAATACTGTCATATTCTATTTCAGGGAATATTAATTGATCCTTTAAACCTAAATTATAATTTCCTCTGCCGTCAAAGTTTTTTATACTTATACCCCTAAAGTCTCTAATACGTGGTAAAGATAAATTAATTAATTTATGAAGAAAGTTGTACATTTTTGTTTTTCTTAATGTCACTGTTAGGCCGATAGGTACATTATCTCTGATTTTAAAGCCTGCTATTGATTTTTTCGATTTTGTTATGATAGGCTTTTGACCTGTAATTAAAGTAAATTCTTGTATACTTTTGTCAAGTGCTTTGGCATTTTGAGCGGCTTCTCCTAAGCCTCTATTAATTGTAATTTTAACTAATTTTGGGATTTGATGTATATTGTTATATTTAAATTCTAATAATAAGTCTTTGCAAATCTTATTTTTATATAATTCTCTTAGTGATTGTTGCATAATTTATATGTAAATGTAATTGTTTGTTCTATTATATAAAAAATATTGTTTGCTATATACATATGTTCAGACTTTCATAATGTTTTATATTGAACTTGTCTCATTATAAATTTTAACCTTAGAGCTATATATAGGTGCTTCTATAGAAATGATTTGTCCTGTTTCCCCTTCTTTTTTGGGCTTTATATGTTTTGTTATAATATTTATATTTTTTATAATTATTTTTCCTGTTTTAGTTATTATTTTAGTGACTTCACCTGTTTTTCCTTTATATTTACCAGATATAATTTTAACGGTATCGCCTTTTTTTATATGGATTTTTAATTTTTTTTTAATCATTATACGACCTCTGGAGCTAATGAAATAATTTTAGAAAAGTTTTTGTCACGTAATTCTCTAGCTATTGGACCAAATACTCGTGTACCTCTAGGATTATTTTCTTGATTAATAATGACTGCTGCATTATCATCAAATCGGATGCTCATACCATCAGGTCTACGTAGTGTTTTTTTTGTTCTTACAATGACTGCTCGCACAACATCGGATCTTTTAATCGGCATATTAGGAGATGCATCTTTGACAACTCCTATGATAATATCTCCTATATGTGCATATGAAGGATTGCTGCTGCCTAAAACTCTTATACACATGATTTTACGTGCTCCACTATTATCGGCAATATTTAAATAACTTTGATTTTGTATCATTTTATATGATTTTTTTTATAAATTTCCAGTGTTTGTTTTTACTTATTGGTCTTGTTTCTTCTATTTTTACAACATCTCCTATATTACATTCATTGTTTTCATCATGTGCATAATATTTATTTGTTTTTGCTATAATTTTGTTATATTTTTTATGTGCTATTTTAGTGTTAACAGCAACTGTTATAGTTTTATTCATTCTGTTGCTAATTACTGTTCCTATAGTTTCTTTTTTAGGCATATTTTCTATTTATATTTTTTGTGCTTCTAGCATTAATAATTGGGCTAACTCGTGCTTTTTGTATTTAAAAATATGGGGTTTTATATTTTGCTTTGTCGCTATTTTTAACTTTAAATGTAAAATTTCCTTTTTTAGATTAATTATTTTTTTATTTATTTCTTCAGAGCTTAAATTTTGTATATTCTTAATTTTAAGAAGTGACATTATTTACTCCTAGTTTTTATTGGTAATAAATTTAGTTTTTACAGGTAATTTGTATGATGCTAATTTCATAGCTTGTTGTGCAGCTTTTTCTGATACTCCTGTAATTTCAAATAATATATGGCCTGGTTTGATTACTGCAACCCAGTATTCAGGAGCGCCTTTTCCAGATCCCATTCTTGTTTCAGCAGGTCTTGCTGTTACAGGCTTATCTGGGAATACTCTAATCCAAAGTTTTCCACCTCTTTTAACATATCTTGTAATTGTTCTTCTAGTAGCTTCAATCTGTCTTGAAGTTAACCATGCAGGTTCTAGTGTTTTTAATGCATATTCTCCAAAAGCAATTTGATTACCTTTGCTTGCTTTACCCCGCATATGTCCTCTATGTTGTTTGCGAAATTTTGTTTTTTTTGGACTTAACATAATTGATTATTGTTCAATATCTTAATTTTCTATTATTTGATTGACTTCTATATAATTTTTATTTTTGGATAATTTTTCTCCTTTAAATAGCCAAACTTTTATACCTAAAATACCGTAAATTGTTTGAGCTGTTTTGTAGGAATAATCAATATCTGCTCTAAGAGTTTGCAATGGTACTCTACCTTCTCTTACCCACTCACTACGAGCTATTTCTGCTCCATTTAATCTACCAGATACTTGCACTTTTATTCCCTTAATTTCTGTTTTTTGAGATCTTTGTATACCTTGTCTTACAGCACGACGAAACGCTATTCTTTTTTCAAGTTGTTGTGCAATAAATTCTGCAATTAGTGCTGCCTGTGTATCTGGTTCCGTAATTTCGATAATATTGATTCTAATATGTTTATTATTTAGCAATTTATTTGTTAATTCTTCTCTTAATTTATCTATACCTGTTCCCATTCTACCTAATATTATTCCTGGTCGAGCAGTATGTATATCAATTTCGATTTGATCTACTTTTCTGTCAATATGAATTAAAGATATACTAGCATTATTTAATTTGGATTGAATGAAGAGGCGTATTTTATAATCTTCTTCTATTAATTTAGGATATACATTCATTTTGGAGAACCAAGAAGATTTATGTTTCTGTGTTATACCTAGTCTAAAACCGAGTGGATGTGTTTTTTGTCCCATGCTTTTATTGTACTTAAGTTCTGTAATAAATTATTATTGATAGCCTAATTTAATTGTGATGTGGCATGTGGGTTTGTGTATAGGAAAAGCTCTTCCTTGTGCTCTAGGTTGAAATCTCTTGAGTTTTGGACCTGTGTCAGCGAAAGCTTGTTTAATAATTAATTTTTCTTTGTCAAGGTTTAAATTCTTTGCATTATTGATGGCTGATTCAATTATTGTATGTATAATTTTACATGATCTGTAAGGCATAAATTTTAGTAGTAGTAATGCTTCTTGATAGTTTTTACCTCTAATTTGATCTAATACACGACGAGTTTTGTTTGGTGATAAACGTAAGTATTTGACAGTAGCTTTACTTTCTAAGTTTTTTGTTTGCATAATGTATTTATTAGATTATTTTTTGGCTTTTCTATCACTTTTGATATGACTTCTAAATGTTCTTGTAGGTACAAATTCACCTAATTTGTGTCCAACCATCTGATCAGATATAAATACTGGTATATGTTGTTTGCCGTTATGTACAGCTATTGTGTGACCTACCATATCTGGAATAATTGTAGAAGATCTGGACCATGTTTTAATAATTTGTTTTGATTCTCTATTGTTTAAATCTTCGATTTTTTTTAGTAGTTTGAATTCTATATAAGGGCCTTTTTTTAAAGATCTTGACATTTTTTTGTTAATTATTTGCGACGACGCAGTATATATTGATTACTGTATTTTTTATTATTACGAGTTTTTCTTCCTAAAGCGGGCTTACCCCATGGAGTAACTGGATGTGGTCTTCCAATCGGTGAGCGTCCTTCACCTCCACCATGTGGATGATCAATAGGGTTCATAACAACACCTCTTACTTTGGGTCTATTGCCAAGCCATCGATTTCTACCAGCTTTGCCTATAGTAATGTTGCTAGCATCTATATTACCTACTTGTCCAATTGTAGCATAACATTCTTTTTTTATAGCTCTAACTTCACTTGATGGTAGTTTTAATGTTATTAATTTACCCTCTTTAGCTACTATTTGTGCATATGTACCAGCAGCTCTTACTAGTTGACCTCCTTTGCCCGGTTTTAATTCTATATTATGTACAGCTGTTCCTAATGGTATAGCTGATAAAGGTAATGTATTTCCTACTTCTATAGGAGAAGATGGTCCAGACATAACTTTGCTCCCTACTGTTAGTGATCGAGGATGTAAGATATATCTTTTTTCACCATCTGTATAATGTAGTAATGCTATTCTAGCATTCCTGTTAGGATCATACTGAATACTGGCAACTTTGCCCTCTATATTTATTTTATTTCTTTTAAAGTCAATAAGTCTGTAGCGTTTTTTATGTCCACCACCTCTATGGCGAGAAGTAATAATACCGCTATTGTTATGTCCTTTGTGACGATGTTTTTTCTGTAGTAAGGATTTTTCAGGTTTTTGACTAGTTATTTCTTTGAATGTAGAAACAGTTCTATTTCTTGTTCCTGGTGTATATGCTTTATATAAACGAATGGCCATATAGTAAATTTAATTTGTTTATTAATTCTCTGGAAATAAATTTATGTTATCTGTTTCGTGTAGCTTCACTATAGCTTTTTTATATTTTGATCTTTTACCAATAAATTTTCCTAACTTGCGTTTTTTAGCTTTGATATTTAAGGTATTAACTTTTTCAACATTGACATTGAATATATATTCAATTGCTTGTTTAATATTCAGTTTATTTGCTTGAGGGTCTACAGCAAAGCAATATTGGTTTTCTTCTATTAATTTTGTTGTTTTATCAGTGATTATGGGATATTTAACTAAGTCAATAAGTCTTCGTTCTATATTTTTTTTAATCATTATATATTTGTTTAATTTTGTTTAGAGCATTTTGAGTGATTATTAGTTTATCTGCTTGCAATAAAGATAAAATATTGATTTGATCAGCTGCAACTAAATCTATATTTCTTAAGTTACGAAGAGACAAATATACATTTGTATTTTTTGTTTTAACTATAATTAAAATTTTTTCTTTATTTTGTATATTTAAGCCTAAGCTTTTTATTCTTTGTATAATAGTTTTACTACTAGGTTTTTCTAAATGATGAATAAAATTATCGACAACTATAGTATGTTTAAACTTGTTGAAAATTAGCGTTTTTAGAGCTAATTGTTTTTCTTTTCTGTTTATTTTCTGTATGTATTTTCTGGGTTTCGGTCCAAAAATAATTCCTCCAGATTTCCATAAGGGAGATCTAATAGAGCCAGCTCTAGCTCTGCCTGTTCCTTTCTGTTTCCAAGGTTTTTTCCCTCCTCCACTTACTTCACTACGAGTTTTTGTGCATGCATTACCATGCCTATTTTCAGTTAGTTGTTGTATAGCAGCACGATGAATAATACTCATTCTGTTTATATTATTATCATGTATTTTAAATGAAATACTTTGTATAGTATTGTTTTTATTATTTTCTGATATGGTAGAGTAGTTTAATTGTCTGTTAGTTATCATTGATTTAATTTTGGGTAATACGAATAAGGTTTCCACTTTTACCAGGAACGGACCCCTTGATTACTATTATGTGATTGTCTTTGTAAATATCAATTATTTTAAGATTTTTTATTGTTACTTTTTTTCTTCCCATACGCCCAGCCATTTTTTTTCCTGGAAATACTCTTCCAGGTGTTGTGCCAGCACCTATAGAGCCTGGCTGTCTATGGTTTTTGGAGCCATGTGACATAGGGCCCCTACTAAAATGGTGCCTCTTCTGATAACCAGTGAAACCTTTACCTATGCTTATAGCTGAAACATTAATTAGCCCTCCTATTTTTAATTGATCTATAGTAATTATCTGACCAAGTTTTAAGTTTTTGGGTGAATTTATTTTCTGTTCGTATAGGTATTTTAGTGGTGGTGCGGTAGCTTTGTTTAAATGTCCTAATTCCGCTTTTGTTAATTTTTGATGTTTAGTTTCTCTATGTCCGATTTGAATTGCGTTATATCCGTCTGACTCAATATTTTTAATTTGTGTAATTATACAAGGACCTAATTTAATGACAGTTACTGGTATGGCTCTTCCTTCGTCATCAAATATTTGAGTCATTCCAATTTTTGTTCCTAACAGACTAATTGACACAATGATATTGCCTCCAATTCCTGAAAGATTTTTGCACACAAGCCTACTATTTTTTCACATTTCTATTATGTGCTAATTTTTTATAATTTTCAAGTTAGAATCTTTTTTATTTGTTTTTTCTGTTCGGAAAATACGACTATTTAATTCAGCAAAATTAAGGCAGTATATATATTATAGATATTTAGATATTGTATTTAATTCTAGTTAAAGGAGAA